TCAGATTGAATCAGCCGAAAGGCAAGGGAGTGGACTATACTCTCTAGTTAGGAAGAGGGCGTGAGATCGTCACTTCTCTTCCTGAAGATGGACAGGGGCCAAAGTTTGTAAACTATTTTGGTTGGTAGTCCAAATGTACAAAGGTTTAATCGGCGGGTTAAGGATTGATCATCTCACGCCAACTTCGAGAAGTTATCGCAAAGTCAAGATTCGATTCTTGTCGTCCATTACTATTCAATATGTCAATATGGCATTTCCGGCATTCGATCGAAGGGTGATTTGTTATTGCGTTATAGTAGATAGTAATACGTGAGATTATGGCAGAATTTAGGAAAAAAAAATCTCATAAGAGAAGAAAGTTCTATTTCCCAAGTTCCTTTTCCCTTTCTCCGACTAGTTGTGAAAGTACCATTCTTATCTTATTCGTAGTCCATGTAGTTGGTAATTGCTAACTCAAGGCTTGTCCTGTACTTGGGGCAAAGACCTCTCTTGTCCGAAATTCTCGTTTTTGCACTAGCGCTAAGGTTTAGTCTACTGATCCTAGGTGATTCGACTATTGTTTTCCAAGAACTCTCTTTCTGAATTTCCGGCTTCGTAGTCCCTTGATTTAGCAATATTTCGAGAGAGGAAAGTCTTTCCATTTCTATATGAAATTCCTTCATCCCTTTCTCGCCAGGAAGGATGCCAGTGTCTGTATTCGTATTCTGGCAGAACTTTCTCTAGACTAACGAGCCTATTTCCTAGTTGATGTTTACCTTATTCTGTTGTCCAGCCTTGTCGGGCAGAAATTGAATTTCCTGCTCTTTCTGGTTAGTAACTGTAGCCCTTTCTCAAGGAACTGTTCCCCAAGGGCGGAGCAATAACTATATTTCTGAAGAACTAGGTAGTTGGTAAAGTCTATGTTACGTTAGGTCTTACCTCTAATGGAACATCCATATTATTGGACAATCGGGATATCTCTTTCGAAGTAAACTGTCTGCAATCGCGGAGCAAGAACAATTATTCTATCTTTCGAGGGTCTAAATTTTCTATGTGTTTTGCCCTAGGTCCGATGTACTTGTCGATGTGCCTGATTCTTTTCCTTTCGTATCCTTCGTAGTCGGTTCGATCCCTGGAAACTTTTTTTCTTCACACGAGTCCCCATCGGATCAGAGAACTGGCTTGACCAAAGAAAAGAGGAGAGCTGGGCCAATTAGACTGAATGCGGTATGACATTAGTAGCAAGTTGCAAAGGAAAAAAGCGTAGAGGCAATTCCAGATCTTGTCACAATAATAAGAATAGCTCAAGTTGAATCAGTTTGCTCTTTCGACTGCTCTTGTGAAGCTCTGAGGTGAGGTTTTCTTCCTTTAGGAGTGAAGGCAAGATCCGACTTGAAACGTCGAAAGCGAGTGAATAGCAGACTTGTAGTTGAATCGAGATGCTTGGTCTTCAGTGAGCGAAGTCACTTTGAGAGAGTTCTTCACGCCGGGGCAAGCGAGTTGACAATGGGGGAAGTGGAAGGGGACCAATCAAGTCGCAAGGGCTGCGGTAGCAGAAGTAGCAGACGGTTGGATGTAATGAAAAGGGATTCGGCGAAGTCTATTTCCAGCATCTTACCCGCCAATCTCCATTGGCTTGGTTTCAGTGAGTTCAAGAGATGAGGATTAAGTGAGTTCCCTCGGGTGATAGGGGAATTTTTTTTTTTATATTTATAGAGGAAGCTCTTTTTTACTTTACGCTTTCTTCTCTTATGCAATTTCTAGTTACCTTGAAAGCAAGCCATTCTATTCCGAAAGTGTGGATTTGAGAAAAGCCTAAGACAAGAGCTCTTAGTCCGCCTACGAGTCTTACTGCTATACATACCTTCTTGAAAGCCAGCTCAGATTCGTTTCTATTTTTGATGCCTTAAGCGTAAGAGAGGACTCTGTGAGAGACTACTGATCCATTTCAGATACTAACGCGGATTCTACGCCCGGAACCTTGGTCCAGAGATGTCATCGAAGGAAGGTCGACGGGATACTTTCTCCATAGCTAGCAGATCTTTTTACTATAAAACCGGGTATTTCGCGCATCGATCAGCACGATGCTCTATATCAATCCCTTTTCTTGCTCAAAGCCTTTAGTTTAGAGGCTGGAAATTTTTTATTATATAAGTAGTGGGCATCTTCCTTGACTTGGCTTACTTCTCCGATCCTAATCTAATTGTTAAAGGAAGCTTTTTAACAATCACTCTAACTGTTGAAAGATTGAAAGCTTTCTTCCTTATCTGCCCGGGAACTCTTCCTCTTAGCACAGAGAAGCTTTCTTGGCGGTCGCTCTACTCTTAATTAGGTATTCCCAACAGAAAGTGAAATGGCATGCTTCCTCTTCGTATCTTAACTGGGCAACCTTCTCTTGCAAACAATCCCTTCGTCGCTAACACCGGTAATGCCCCATCCTTTGAGTACTACCTTCGAGGAATTCCTTTCGCGTCCTGATAAGAGCGCATGCCTCACTCCCCAAAGTAAGGCAAATTTGCTTCATTCTGAACTAATGGAAACTGTTCTTTCTCGATACGCAGAGTATGGAGAGCATGCCCTGTCTCAATCGCTCTACCCCGGGTCATAAGCGAATTATCTAGGACTCCGCTCCGATGTAAAGGCCGTATGAATGGATAGGGTCGTATTCGCTGTCGTGATCTCTCCATCGGTGCAGTAAGCCCCATCGTTTTCTTTTTAAGTAAAAGGAGGTCAAAGACGATTCCGGTGGACAAAAAGATCTGCTGCCCCATCATAGAAAAGTTATAAGAATCGCGGTTCCACACACATATGCTGGAAGCACTTTTTTAGTCCGGTCCGCCCTGCAGTCAAAGAACTCACTGCCCTTTCCTTTCGGGCTTAGCTTCTTTACTCTAAAGGGAATACAACTATTGATGTAATGATTCTAACTATCATACATATAAGAATCATAGTGCGTTAGGGGTAGCAGCTTTCGTCTCCAGTAAAGTCGTTTTCATTTTGTATAGCTTACAAAGTGCATTTCTCAATTTCCTTTCCTAGCTCTGATCCGGACAATGCACTTTTTCATTTCATATAGGGTTAAAATAAAAGCTTGTTTCTCAAAATTCTTCTAATAACTTAAGGCGTTAAGAACCTCTTCTGGGCGTGCCCCCGAGACTAGTGTCCTTACTTCGGTTCTTCCCCCAACAGCTTCTTCTTTAACAACCGAGTCGATGTCAAATAACCGGCCCGGCCTTCTCTGTGCATTCATGTGCAGGTTGCAGGACTCATTCACTTTCAAAAGCTAGACTAGAAAGGAGATTGGCTTGGTGTTCAGTAAGCTGTACTAGATGCAGTTGCCCAGGCATCCAATGCACTAACTTCTAGACTAGCCAGGTCTGCAAGCCTCAGAAGCTGTTTGCGCTTTATCCGCTCTTGGAGCTGTGAGGGCGTTCAGCTTGAAGATGGCATCGAAGCGAAGAGAGAAGGAGCTGTTGTTGGAATATCCGCTACTTGGATCTTTCCTGTGTTTGCAATCAGGGGCTCTAGGAGTAGGAATTCGGAATAAGAAGAAAGACGGTCGCCTTTCGAGTTGCATATATTAGATCGCGTTTTAGGTTGTTGATCTCTCGGGACTTTACCAAACGATGTCGATACCTGATTATTCGGGATTGGGGGCAGGGGAAGGGACTATTTCATTTCAATCCTGTTTAAGAAGATCGCAGCCATAAAGGGAAAGATCTTATCTTGACGGAATTCTAATTATATTAATATAATTAGAATTTCATTTTTTTAAGAAAAATAGCTATAAGGTAGAAGGGAGGAATGAGGGCAAAGTCCTATCTACGAATGCTATGGGTCACTCGCTATCGTCTTTGCTTTTCCTATTACCGAATCGACTGCGAACGAAGGCTTAGCTTAAGCTTAGTCAATTCACTCTTTTGTTTTATCTGCTGTGATGGCTCTTGCTTTTTCAGCCGAGAGTTCAATAGATAATAGATGAAGAGCCGGATGACATTCTTTTTTAGTTTAGTCAATACTTATAATAGTGGTGAACGGAGCAGCATACTTTACTAGCGAACGGAGCCTACGTACCTTTTCGTACTTCTTTATTCTTTTTCTCACACCTACGTGGATTTGCTTTGCTTTCCCTTTGATTTCGCTGCGAAGACTAGACTCGTACCTTGTCTTTAGAGCTATCTTCGGTACCTTCTCAAAGTCAGTCTTCGGGTTATGAGAAAGGGATCGGGAAAGCAACCTGGCTAAACAAACGCCCCCCAAGAACTCTGGCAAGGAGGGCGAAGCTGTGAAAAAACCTCAATCCGCCCAAAGCTCGAGCAACTGCATTCCTGATGTTTCTTTCTACATGAATCGCTTTCACCCCTTTCCCTTTATTGTGTCATTTTTCGGTGCCGCTCCTTTCTGTCTCTAAAACTCTAATTGGGTGCTCCCCCCTTCCTTTTCATGGACTCCTTTCTACAAATCCACATCCTTCCCCTACTTATACTTAAATAAGTAAACTATCGTTCTTTCTTTCTGATTCAGTAAGATAAAGCTCTTTTACAATAATGGGATACTTTTATTCAGTGCAGGCGCCAAAAAGAAGTCGTCCTTCCCTTCAGTTTGAAAGAATTTGGCTAAGGATATAGCCTTACTTGGTGCAATAAGAGAGGGTGATGATCGAATTTAGAGTAAGCTGGATAGAATCCTGCTAATGAATCATGGAGGGACTTTTTCTCTGAATTTGAGGCAGAATTAGCTGACCCTTTTCTTTCTGATCATTTTCCTATGGGGGTTAGTTTATCTTATATAAAGAAGTGCTTGACCTAAGCCTGTTTATTTTACATTTTTGATGAAGAAGTCAAAATGGAAAGGGGTACTTTTATCATCCGGAAGCGCTGGTTCAAATCCAGCTCGTGACACCACCCCCGTTCTAAGCTAAGCCCCCTTCCTTGAGCTTAATGTGAATTACGGATCTCTTTCTTCGATCTACTAAGCAGCGAGAAGCGCGTTCGTAGATTAGTCGGTTTCAGAGTTATTTCACTCTCAGAAAGATCACCACTGAGAAATCTTCCAATAAGTAACGAAGCCTGTTACCAAGATGATAGGCGAGGGCTAAAGCAGTAATCTCGATTCCGATTAGTATGACCTTAGGCGAGTCAAAGTGGAATAGGTATTTTCATAAGTGAAGCAAATCCCACTACTTGAATACAAAGCAGAGATAAGCAAACAGAACTAGAGCTAAAGTAAGGTTCCTGAGATTCGATGTGAGATTGGAAAGGTGGGAGTTAGCTGTGGCTTACCAACTGGAAAATGAGGGGATAAGGTTCTAAGGCTGCTATTTATGCTTTTCTCGCTCCTGTTGATTCACTCGCTAGGAATAGGGCATTAGGAGAAGGCCTAACTAGGAATATAGGACAATCTCTCTGCTAGCTTCAAATCAAAGCTTGACTAAGCAGGATAGGAAGCAGCTCGGCTGGGAGGCGGGGAACAAGTAGCTGCTATCTACCCCTAAGGTAAGGGCATCTCATACCTATCTTTCGTCTTTCACTCCTTTGAGCTAGCTTTTGGTATTAGGATTGGTCCTGACCAAGTGATCAGAGGGTGTCTTCCGATGCAAGGGAATTCTATCTAGCAGACAATGTCTCAATGTAGAGTCTAATCTCATATAGGCAAGTGCGCTTGTCGATCCTTCCCTCCCAAGGGAGGGGATCCATGATATGATATAGCAGTCAGCTTGACGATCCTGGTAGGATTTTTCTTTTCAAGCCTAACTTTGTCTGAGGCCCATCTGGCTTGTCAAAGAAGCAATCTAGCTATCTAGCCTTTGCTTTGCGTGACTTTTTTTTATGAAGAAAGCGTCCAATTGACCTTTTAAGGGTTTCCTATCCTCATCCTAATAAATGCCTTGAAACTTTCCTTAGCCCCCTAGTCAGTCTTTTCCTCTCCACTCGTACTACAAGAAAAGACAACTTGGATTCTCTGAAAGTCTTCATTATATAAAAAAAGGTTCCATTCATGTCTATTCTGAAACACCAAAGCCTCTCCAGTCTAATGGAAGTCAAGTTGAGCCTAAACTAGCGTCCTCACCTTATGCTCCCAAAATCACTCTCTGGCACTTTCTCCCTTAACAAGGAGAAAAAGGAAGTCCCGTAGAAAGAAGTCATCAAAAGACTACAGCTCATAGTCAATCCCCAGCTCTTGCCGGCATAAGCGGTCGTCCGCTTTGACTTGGCAGTAGGAAGAGTCTACAGGCCTAACCCTATTACCACAGGGGTTGGAACTACTCTAAGGACTCTCCCCCCCGCCGGCAGAAGTAGGTAATCGGGTCCCCTAAGAAAGATTGTAGGGACTTCAGCAACTTCCTTTCTCTATGGGGCTACTAATGCCCCTCTTGGGCGAGAGACTCCGTGGTAGAGTTGCCCGCTCTCTTCACAGAATGGCTTTAACTATCTCTTAGTTGCAAGGTGGTGGCATTCTCATCAATCAAGCGGTGCTCCAAGGCGGAAGGAGAAGCAAGGGGTTAATTGAAAGGGCTTTATCTGGTTGGTCGGCTCCCTCTCCTATTCGCGATAGGGTTCTATTCTAAGCGAGATCCCAGAAAAAGTGAGGCTGCCCTCATGAGATTGAAGGATGCTATTTAGTATTTAGACAGAAGGGAGGGTCTCATACATCAGCTTTAGCGACACGCCCCATTGTGCTCTCTATTCGCATAGGCATCACCTTCAGGATATCATCCTCCATTCAGAGTGCTCTCTTCCTATTTCATTCAACAGTCAAGTAGGCCCTTGGACAAACGAGAAAGGGCTTTTGGGCAAGAGATGAGATGGCGGAATCCTTGTTTTTTCGAAGGGGAATGAAAAAAGGCCAAAAGGTACATAGCTATCGATTTCTTTGTGCGTTGATCACAAGAGTTAGCGATTGGTGAGGTCTTTCCGATCAGCCTACCCACAATGAAGCCACCATGACTCAAGCGATATAGCTGCCTGGATGCGTTCCCTTTTGGAATGGGATTGATTGCAGCTTGTTTGAGATTGAGTTTCTTCGAGGACGCCTGTGCCTAGCATGGATTCTTTGAAGCGCTGCCTCCCGCATTGCTGTAGGTGCTTTCGGGCTGGGAAAGAAATCCCAGTTTGAATCCCATCCCCCGGGCTATCTCGTAAGGAAGGGAGAGTCAAAAGAATTTCAGTCAGCTATGTAGCTGTAGTAGTCAGCCTGTCAGGAAGGTTATATTAAGCAAAGCAGTAAGTTAGTGATTCATTCAAAGTCTAGCCCTGGTGCTGGTGTATGCACTTATGCTGCCTTCACTCAAAAGAAATAGAAAGCACTATCAAAAGGGATGAAGGAGAAGGCCTTCCGCCCAGTAGAAGAAAGCCCTTACCCAAGCAAGTTATCTATTTACGTAGGTGAATCAAGTACAAGAACATCTATAGCTTTCACGTGGCGAGCTACTAGAGTACTTCACTCCCTAACCCTACCACGCTTCCCTACTTCAAGTCAGCCTGCACCTGTTGCGGATTTTTCTCTTTTTTTTCGTCGTTCCTCTCGTGTTTCCGTTCCTCCTTCTCGTTTTATTTCCTTTTACTTTGAAAGCGCAACAGCTAACCGGTTGCTTGGTACCAAGTGGTTGGTTGGTTAAGAATAATAAGCAAAGAAATAACAATAACCAAGGGTGGTGGTGGGTTTAGGGTGAATAGGTTTGCATCAAGGTACGTTTTCCCAAATGTTGATGGCTTGGAGTCCCCTATCTCTGAAGAGAAGGAGAGGTATGGAGATTTAGCATATAGAGAAGAGAGGACCTACCTAGGGTACGGTGCCCGAACACGATTTCTGTCTTTCTACCAGGGCCCTCTCTTTTGGAATTTCATCCACAGAACCAAGAACTGATGGAATTGTTGATGCCACCGCACCGAGAAAGAAGAGTGGAATGAATGATTTGAAAAAGAGAGGTGGGTCTAGCCAAGGATTGAGTCCTTTTCTTTTGGATCTGCTACTCGACCCGTATTCTATTACAGGTTTGCCTAGCGCTTCCATCGATAGCTTATACCTGCGGACTTTGAAGCCAATTGCCATCCTCCTTTTTTTTAAAGCATCCCGTTTTTCGATTTCTGATTCATATGCATCTCAAGACCGACCAAGCAAGGGTTAACGTTGTGTAGTCGGAATAGAGTTGCCGGTAACCTTTTGCTAATAGCTAGCCTAAGACAAGAGGCAATAAAGCAGAGCTAGCGAAGGCAAAGCAGGAGCTTTTTAAGCGCGCTCTGAAACAAAGGAGGCAGATGCGGATACGTGAATGAAGTGAGATCTTGGAACAAGGGCAGTGGGCGTAGGGTTTGATCCTTCGCACCGAGGAAAGAGCCCCCATTTCAGGAGCGCGCGGGACTAAATCCAATTCCCACGGAGCGGTAAGCCATTCCCGAAGAAGACTTCGTGCAGTATGGAAGTTGCTACGTGGAAAAAGTCCATAGGTGAAATGAAGAAGAAGGCTCTTCTGGTCGAATAAGAGAGACTTTTGCCTCAAAGGAAGAGCGGTGGGTGGGGTAGGAAGGAGGGTCGAGAATAGGTTTCAAAAAAAAAAGCCTCGTATAAGGGGTAAAGTGAAGAAGGAGTCGGAGCTAACCATAGTGATATGAATGGCCGATCGACTTCTATATGCAAGTAGAACGTGGGTGCTCCCTTTCCTTTGCCTGCTGACCCGAAATTTACCAATACGAACTCGGGCTCGGGTTAGACTAGGCTGTGTTGCTTGATGAAAGAAGCGGATCTGGGTGGTTCAGCTGGACTCCTTGTACCAGTTTATTCCTTATATTGTACCTGTCTCTTCCTTATTCGGATGAAGGTGAGTGGCAAAGTCCGGTTCAACTAAGGAGTAGGTCGTCCTATCTGATTGAGCGGGTAATTTCTAAATTTTTTTTTCGCCCTAGGAGCTATTCTTTCTGAGCCAAGAGCTGTTAGCTAAGCGAGTAAGTCCGTAACGAATAGAAGAGTAAGCCGGTAACGAATCCAACAAGGAAGCTTTCAGCTAAGCCCCGTTTAGTTGATTCCCCCTCTGTCTCAAGGCGTATGAGTTCGTAATAGTCTTCCTTCTTTTTCCGAAGGTTGTTATCGAGGTGGTTGTTGCAGCTCTTTCTGCTGTTGCCCTTTTCTTCTTTTTTTGCTGCTCCTAACTCTAGTATAGGGGTTTTCGGGAATACGTCCTATGGCAAGGAGCTCTTTTTCTGTTCCTTCATCTGCTGTTTTAGTCCCCCCTTTCTTAGTATTCCAAGCCAAGTGGTTTCTTCTCAAGGTATCCGGGTCGGCCGGGTGCCGGATCGGGGTTCCATGTTCTCCCCCCTGGCAGCTGCCGAAGCGAGGGTCTTTTTCGCCAGCCCTACTAAGGCTTCTGCGGGGAACCAATCTGATCCGTAAATAGATCTCCTGCTAGGTTGGCCTTACCTGCTTTCCAGCTTGCCTTTTCCTCCCCGCAATGAGAACTTCCCTTTCGCCTTTTTCACTTGAAATGAGAACTTCTTTTTCCCCCGTCATCTAAAGGGTTCGCTTCCCTCTCCTCCCCTGTAATGGCAGCAGCCAATCGGTAGTTTAGACCCTATCATTAGGGTCCACTTCAACCTTACCAACCCCTGTGATCGCTGCTGAAGATCTTTCTGAATCTAAGCACTCCTGCCTTCCACAGCTCTTAACATGGAATGTGCTCGCTGTTGTAAGCGATTTTCCCGGAGTTGTAGCTTTTAGCTGTTAGCTTTTATCTCCTGCCAACCTTTTCTTTGAGAACCACAAGTCCAAAGCGAGTTTCCGTACCCTGCGTTTAGTCGGCTCCTCTTTATCTTTAGTCTTAGACTTTGTCGCTGATTCGTCCGCTATATAAGTTTTCGGTGTCCGGAGACTCTTTGTTTAGGTTCCTTCATATCGCTTCTTTGTTTCTTTTTCTGTTTGTTTCGGGCGAAGTGAGCCGGGGATCGGCGAGTGAGGGCAGCGTCAATCGGTGTAGCTAATGCCGTAGTGAGTGACCAAGGGGAACGCTCGGAGTGAGGTAAGTCTTCCATGATTGGAAGGCTAGGGAATGAGCGTAGTGAGTTAGCAAGTGCAGACAGCCCTAAATGAAATGGTCGATCGAGCGCGGCGTCTCTTCTTTGTTTCCTTTGTTGTTTGTTTGTTTGCGGCTCTCCTAGTATTAGGTTTGTCGGAGTTTCATCCGCTTGTAGCTGATCCGATGTCGGTACTTCGTCTTGTGAGTTTCTTTTTTTTCTTTGTTTAATGTGAGCCGTGAAGCTCGCCGAGGTGGGTGAGCGAGTGTCGTGTGTAACCTTAGTGTGCCCTAAGGTTGTTTGTAAGGTAGCTCGCTTGTTTCCTTCTTTCGTAAGGTTTCCGTCTTAGTAGGAACTCCCCTAGTAGCTTCTATTCCCCCTACCCAGTAAGTCTTCCTTTACTGTTAGCTCCTTATCTAAGGGGTAAGCCCCTGTAACTACTAACAAGAGAAGGTCGCTGCTGATGTCCCCCACCCACCCATTAATGAAGAAGTGGGCTACTTCTGACCAACATCCATTCTCAAAGATGGAAGTGTTGAAAGTCCTATTAGGACCTCCAATAGCCGAAGAGTTGAGTTCCTTCTATACAGATGCAGTTCCGTTTCGTTTCCTGCTGCTTTAGTTAGGTCGTCTGTAACTCCCGACTGAGTTCATTATGTACGCTGTCCCTTATCAGTACCACCCCATCGATAACATGCCTTGATTGTTCCCTTTCGTTCCCAGGCACACGCGCTGGATGCGGACATTGAATGTCCTCACCGATCAACCGCTCATGAATGAACACCAAACAACCACGCTTTTGACTGGTCCCTTATGAAATGACTTTTCTCGATCAAAATGGCAGGAATTGGGTCCTGACATGTGCCTACTGAAATACCTAGAAAGCATTCCTTCACTTTCCTTATAAGGGGCGCTGCCTGATTTGCATGAATGCCGAACCCCAATAAATGAGTATTGGTTCACGTCTTAATCATCCCATTGTTTTCAAATAGACATGCCATATTGGCTTTCTCCGAGGCCATAAGAAGGTAGTTGCTTAGGGACCATACAAGTAGCGAATAAGGGAGTTGCTGTTGCCGCTCATACAGGAGGGCGGATGTAACTAATGAATAGAGAAGGGGGTATCCCTGTGTCCCCCAACTGTTAGCAAAGATGGACCCGTACCAACTTCAATAGTCTCGGATATGCCCCCTAAGCTGTAACCACTGCGTGAAGGCCTTTTTCAAGTAAACAGTCAACAAGTAAGTCGGCTGTTTCCGGCCGAAAGCTACATCGCAGTAATGAATACAACCAATTAAGTCGGTAGCACCTAGAGCGTCGAAGCCTTTAAGGTAAGGAAGGGGGGGCGTTCGTCAGTGCTTTACTACTCCAGAAGTCCTCTCTATCGGGTTCACGCTCGAAGCATACTGAAATGTATTGAAAATTGCCTTTTATGTGGGACTACCAGCCAGGTGAGCCAGACGCACGTGAATCGTCGAGTAAGGTTCCGACCTACATTGACCATTTCGCCTGGACCGGAAGAGGCATCTATGAATTGACTGCCATAATGTAAGAACCTACTAAAAGATTGAAGCATCATGGAGAGGGAGTTAGGCACTACCTAGCCCTACGCCCCTTTTCCTGTAGTCGTCAGCTCGTTCTTGACAGATCCTTTCGGGTGTTCATAATCTGGAGTAAAAGGATTCGAACCTTTGCATGCCGGTACCAAAAACCGATGCCTTACCACTTGGCTATACTCCATACGGCCTGTTTTGGACGATAGAGGGGAGAGAGGGGGAAAGGAGAAGGAGGGCTCGAAGAACGAGCCGTGCAAGAACGCGGGGATATAGCAAGTAAGCAGCGACGGTTCTCCCTTTAGGACCGACTACAACAAGCTCGCGACTCTAATAGAAACAAAGGGTGACGCTCTCTGCTCTATTTGCTTGCAATGCTATACCTATCAAAGTTGGCGAACGCTTCTTGTTCTCGCCCAGCCGTTTCTTTTGATTATTATTTAATAATAACCTAGACTAAAGAAGAAGCTCCTGAATCAGCGCAGGGCCAAATAAGCAGCAGGAGAACTTGACTAACCTGCCGCCGGTGACTTTAAGAAAGAGGGTCCGGGTCCAATTTCTAATGAAGCGAAGGTCCCCCGTCACTCCCTATTCTCTCTTAAAGCTAGCTCCGCGAGAGGTTAAGAACTATTGACTGTAAACCATAGCAGTTACACTCACTCAATGGAAATGTTCGCTTTTGGAATGAAGATGGATGAGCAGGCACTCACGCCTGGACCTGATGAAGGGAAAGATGTCACCGGTCACTATACTGGGGGGGCGAGACATGACCGCGACTTAAGATTCAAGTACCGTTGAAAAGACTAAAGGAACGGGGGGAATGACTACCTGTAATAAAGCACAGGCTAATACGAGCCGACCAGAATAAGCGACGGCTTATATTACCAGATCCTCGACACAATCTTCCTAGAGATGGAGAGCCCCTTGCCTCGCCTTTTCTAGGTTGGGTCGATTTTTCATTTACCAATTCATTGGATCCGCCCCGATCAATAACAATAATGGGCTAGAAGAAAGGTTCTGTGACATGGACGCCCAACTCGATCGGTCGGTTGGCCCACCTAACAGATGATGAGATTCTCGTTGATCGAATTTTGAAAACTCTTTCTCACTATTCTATTAATATTAAGAACAGTAGAGCTTTCGATCAAGATGTTCTCGCCTCCCCCGTTTGGGCTCTCGCTCGAATCGGAACCTTTACCTTTATGCGTTGGTAGGCTTTCGACGTGATCTAATAGCCTACCTATCAGGCGCCAATAAAAGAGAAAGTTTTCGCATGGACTTCTCATCTGATGCAGAACTTATTTCATAACCACCATCCATCACCAATCACATTCCACATCCCACTTCAAACTTTTCGATTCCTCGGGCCTCTAGAAAGGCATTCCAGCTTCAGAGGCAGGTGAGCCGGGTCAGGAAGGAGTGTCGACTGCTGGGATCGGATCCTATTCGAAGCACTCCACCACGAATAAGAGTCTTTGGGTTGGATAGGCAGTAGAGATAGGAGTTCCTATCTCTAGGGCGGGCTTTCACTTTCAAGACAGAGATGCACTACTCCATCTGGAAAGGGCTTTTCCAGAAGGGAGTAGAGAAATCAATAGAAAAAATCCCTTCCCGGCCGGGGGGACTCTACGTCTGGGTCTTATCTCAAACTCGGATTAGGAAGAGTGCCCTTGAACTAAAGATCAATCATAATAAACAATACAAGAAAAGAAATGGATTCTCCTGCCGGCGAGAAGGGGGGAGATAGGGAAGAGGAGATGGAGATTAAGGATATATATTCACTCCACTCCATAGATAGTGAACACAGATTTTTGTTTCTCCTTTCGGGTCCGCGCTGGTGGGTTTTCCTTCCATTCTCCCTCTTCTTCCGCTCCGGAATAAGGAACCTTAGAATTCACCCTACCTGTCGATGAAAAAATGGGATTTTATAGGACCACTAGCTAGTGGATTAGTTATGGAATGTCCTACTCCTGCCTGAGCTTTCCGATCAACTAGTCCCCTATTTCAGGGACATCTCTGTGTTAGGTAGGGCCAGGGATCTCTGATTAGTCGAATGAGCATGAGCCCATCCCTCTGGCCTATCATTTATTGGTCGATCCGGCGCTCCTGTATCTCCTGCGTTGCGTCTCCATGGGAGCCCTTCATACAAGTTTGCTGATAGGAGCCCCTCTAGTCGAATCAATAAAAAATAGAAGTTTAGGCTCGTCAATCGACGATCTACTGTTCCCTCTTCTCTTAGTTGCAGATGCCCATGCTTTGATTCGAGAGCCCTAGCCAGTGATGAATCCTCAGTAAGATCGGAGTATTGAATTCCTCCTCCCTTAAGTCCAGTTTGAACCCGTCCCAGCAACCTGCGCGGAGAAGACAAAGAAGTTGGGAGTCTATGCCTTGAATGAATCAGTAACAACGGATTAGTGGAATGAGGGATCAAGAGACAGATAGGGGGGGCTATCAATCATTGGTGGACCCTCCCTTGAACGAACGGTCACGTAGCTCGTGACTGAGTTGTTTAGGTTCTTGAATTCCATCTCTAGTTGGGGTTTCGGTTCGAAGGTTAGAAAATGTGGTGCGGGTTCATCTCTCTCGACCAGTTCAGGTTCAAAGGAAAGGGTGATCAGCGGGACCCAGACTTTAGATCTCTTCTCTATGGTGGGAGGGTTTTTTCGTATCATGTTGGGGAGGCCAGGGGAGACGGATTGGATCGAGAGGCCTATGCCTCTTCTTTATCGATAGAATTCCCATCATTTGCAGTCTCCGGCGAAGAAGACAAGGGCGAGGCCCCGAACAATTTCATTGCCGTGACCTCCATCCGTCATTAGTAATCGTGATCAGCTTTTCCTATTCACTAGTACACTGCGCGCTACAACTAGCAGCCCCTTTACTAGTAAGGGAAAACGCTAGCGCGCAACGGCTGAAAAGCCAGCAACTTGTTAGGAGCAGGTTCCAACCTTTCTTATTATTAGTAAGAAAGGCGCGACGGCCCCCTACCCCTAGGGGCTGCTTGCTGCTCGACTCTATCTCTAAAGGAAAGGGGCTTATGCACTGCTGCCTACTCCACTCGTTATCACTAAACGACGAAGCCAAGAGCGGAAGGAGGGACTTGAACCCTCAACCTCAGCCTTGGCAAGGCTATGCTCTACCATTAAGCTATTTCCGCCAGCTACGGTAGTGGCGAAGCACTACTGAGCAATTCACGTATCACTTGATACAGACGACTTCTGTTTTTCCGCCGGACCACACTCCATACCCCCGATCGAGCTACGAGCACGAGTAGGTAGGCGGCTAGGGCTGGGAAGGTTCCAGCCTTCTTTTTTTTTGCTTCGCGTCAGATGAGATGATGATTAGTGGGTCAGGTACAGCGTGTGCTCTTGATCACAATCACTAAAGGGGCGGGCTGGAGGGGCTGCCTTTTCAATCAATCTCCGGCCGCCGCTATTGGTGCGAGTTGTAAGGAGTCTTGGTCTCGAGTCGAGCTGGAGCGTCATTTCATTCTCGTAACGGGAGTGAGTGCACCGCAAGACCAGACAAGTTACTCCTTCGCCTCGCAGCGGCGGTATCTGTCGTCCATCCTAAGACGGCTCCTCTTATTCTAAGATAATCCAAGCAGCAGCTCCACAAGTCGGAAACAGTCGATTTCTGAGCCATTCGTTCTCCCCTCTCGGTTGGCCTTTGCCAGCCACTAGAGCAAGTAAGAGAACCTACAGTGAATGAACAGATAAAGAACCGCAGATTTGGATCGGATTGTACACCTTTGTGTCTGGCTATGTATATGGATGTTCATAAAGATATGACGGGACATCGCTCTCCTTTCTTTTTTTTTTTTTCTTATAGTTGTCATAGATCTCTCTAAAATCGTCGGGGCAGTCCTTGACTTTCGCAATCCAGTCACGCAGTTCTGCGATCTCTATGTCGGGGGTGCATTTCAAGCTCAAGCCCCATTATACAGAGCGAAGTTTCGCACCTTAGTGCGTCGGGCTGATTTGCCACCGCGGGAGCCCCATATCACAATGGAGTTTCAACTGTCTTGAAATCAGGGAATGAAGTTCCTTGAGCATAGCTCCGCCCCTCTTGTTCGAGTAAGTCTATGCCTAAACACAGGGCTAGATCCGGGTGAAAAAGAAGAAGCCCAATATCAGTAAGAATAGCGGCTGCCCCCCTTTCCTGTTGGAAAGGAAAAAGGGCGCCAGGGCCCTTTTAAATGACGAACCCCACAGATGATAGGCCAGGGCAAGGGCGGCATATCGACGGAGATTAGGATCAGCTTGGATGAATAAAAGAAGAATTGGTAGAAATTCTCATAGGTGAAGCAAACCCATTTTCAGACAAATAAGATAAAAAACTAAACTATAGTAGATAGGAAAGCCCCGGAGATTCTATGGAAAATGGAAAACGTCGAAGTAAGCTGGGGTTAATGCAAGAAGACACTTCGAAGGAACGTCTCGACTAGGGGTTCGGTCCCCTATAACTGTATCCCTTCCTTTTTAGACTAGCTCTAAATACAAAGTAGGTCGGACAGACAATTACATATATAAGCAAAATCTCGCTGTGAGCGCTACCTAAGCACTGTTGAAGGCACTCAGAGAAGAGTGGAAATAGTTCTATCTCACTAAGACTTTCGACTCACTGCCAAAAGCTCCTTCTTGTGCGCTAACGCTGGAAGGGATGGTTTTGGGTGGGATGGGAGAGAGACCACTGGAAGACTTAGTCGTTTAGATAGAGATAAGAGAGCTATACATAAAGAATATTGAACTCCCCAGGCGTTCACTAAATGCATTTCGCTTACAGTCACTAGGAAGGGGTTCTAGTAACGAAAGATTCCTTCTATAGCTATAGGTAGGCCACATTTCTCATATTCATTTCAGTGCTTTTAGCTCTAAATCCATCTGTAGCAACATTGATCGCATCTCTAGGGATTTGACCTCATCTGCTCGTTCATAGGGGAGGTTGATCATATATCACATATCACCAGAATTTCCGGATGAAAATCTATTCTCAATAGAGAGAGACCTGTCGTAGCGAATGTATTTTGATGGGGCTGCAAATCTGAAGGGATATGGAATATGGGTCTTGTTGGTTAGCCCCGATGATCTGCACATTCCTATCTCAATTAAGCTGAACTTCGAAACTACCAACAATGTCGCCGAATACGAGGCTTGCATTCTGGGCTTACAGGCAGCTTTGGAGATAGAGATAAGATCATAGTCTATGGTGATTCTTCCCTCATAATCAACCAGGGGAAGGTGAAAAGCGAAAAGTTAGCTCGTTAACAAGCATGCCTGGAAAAGCTAGCTGAGGGATTTGAACAGGTCAGCTTTACCTACCAGAGACGACAATCCGTTTTTAGATGCTCTAGCCAAGATGGCCTTCATGGTTCGAATTAGACTGAAATTGCACATGGGCATCACGCAGCGTGATGAGCCCGCTTATTGCAAAGCCATTGAAATACGGGCCGAAGTATAGATTCCCTGGTTCACAGACATCGAGAACTATAAACGAGAACGAGTACCCGCCCGATGCGGATTCAAGGACTTTTGCAGGCCATTTCAGGAGTTCACCTTCCCTTCTCGTTCGATTCCACACCGGATTCACTATCTTCTGAATCATGCCCTTCCTTCTCGTGAGAGTTGATCTTCGAGTTAGAGTGTCTTCTGTCCGATTCAGGCTGATTGGATCACTGAACTTGGTTCACTAAAGAAAGAATCCGCTTTCTATAGGAAAGGAAGTTTCCATGCCATTCGTCTAGCTCCCCCCGGATTCGGAGCATCAAAGCAAAGAGTCGATTCTCTAAGAAAAATAGCTTATCCCCTTTATCCTTACCTGAATGGAAAACCAAGGCTGAATTTCATGCTTTCAAGCACAGTTTAATAATAATGGGGATGAGTGCTATCTTAATAGTTTATTTTAGAAAGGTTGCTTCTAAGAGAAAGAGATAAAGCTAGTCTTTTTATATAGTTTATATAGTGTGTGAAATTGAAAGCAAAGCGCCTATTTTCTAGTTCCAATCAATATCAATCGGCCGTTCACGTCAGGGTCCGAAGGAAGCTTGTACTTTTCTTTTTTTATTCCCTTCCGTCATTCCTTAAGTCCCATAGGTTTGATCCTGTAGAATCTGACCCACTTTCTCATTGAGCGAAGGGTACGAAATAAATCAGATTGATTTTTCGATCAAAAGTACTATGTGAAATCTTCGGTTTTTTACTCTTTCGCTACCCCTTACAGCGTTTGAATCAATAGAGAACCTTTTCTTCTCTATCTGTATGAATCGATATTATTACATTCAAATTCCTTCCCCCAAGGAAAATCCTGAATTGGATCCCAAATTGACGGGTTAGTGTGAGCTTATCTATGCGGTTATGCACTCTTCGAATAGGAACCCATTTTCTGAAAGATCCTGGCTGTCTTCAACAAACACGAAAGTCAGTGTCAAGTTGAGGTCTACCCGGATCTAATGGAGTAGCGGGATGACCGAAACACAGTTGAGGTAAGGGGCCCCCTGTGATTATGGCTCGCCCGCCTGATCAAAGTCGAAGTACGTGGGGTCCATTTGTAAAGAACATCTCTTTTTGGGTCGTCAAATCGCCGAGTCGACTTCTCACCGATTCGCATTAACGCGATCCAAAGAGTCGATCACAAAGCGGATTCGCTCGCCCATTTTCGTTTAGGTGTGATTCAAAGAGGCCGCGGTAACGCGAAGAAAAGTGTTGATTCGCGTGGCCTTTGACAGAACTTTTTTAAAACTTGATAACTTGCTCGTTCTTACTTCCTGGGGATACTAGTTTCTTTGCAAAGCTTATAGTTTTTTTAGCACCTATAAGGTGAGATACGGGACATTCCATGTACCATACTGCTTTGTCATAGGAAATGACAACATTGGCGACTAAGGGGTGGCGAGAGCAAGACAAGAACTCATAAATAGGCCTTGTCCATGGGGCTACTCAAAGTGTTAGAAAAGTGTAGCATGAACAACCAGAAGCCGCAACAATAGAATAGTTTAAAAGAAAAGCGATTCCACTCTTTTCCTAAAATCCTAACCTACAGGATCAGAAGTACCTGAATATGATAAGCAACCGTCAGAAATCAGTGAGTGAAATAAGACGGATGGAGAGAAAGAATAATAATAACTAGATGAAGCCTTAGTCCATTTTAACATCCAATCTTACCAAAGGTCAGAAAGGCAGATGGGCATGTCCCTTGAAACAGCTTCCATTGGCATGAGTTAGAATCCTCTCCTGCAGGAACCTGGCACCTTCCTCGCTCTCTCTTCTGCTTACTTATAATTCCTTGCTTCTGGGGACTGACTAAAAGCCTTTCTCTCCCTAACCGGATTCTGCTTGAACTGAGAAATATCCCATGGGGCAAGGGTAACTCATACAACGAGGGAATCTGGGGTTGGCAAAAGGGTAACTATAGCGCTATCACCAGCTCCAAGGCTTAATACTACAAGAGTGGACTGAGCGCGCTTACTATTACTATTCTATCCCCACCTTATTCTCGTACTTCCTAGAGTGGAAGGTATGAGTTCGACACCCGCTTAGCCCATAGCTTTATGGCTTAGAAGAGTAGCTGGCATTGGCTCTTTGCCTTTGCTTTAGGTTTGCTTTAGGGCAGACATTGATTGATACAAGGGAAAAAAGAGAGAAAGCACAGCTACGTAGCTAACCCAAGGTTCTGTCTTTCCTTAAGGAAGTGTTAGCTTGCTAAATGTATCCCCTCCTCCTTCCCTTACAGCTCTTGGAGAGGAGACAGTCGACAGATTGATCGCCAAGATCGGAGGCAGGATATCAGTGTCTTTGTATATCTGTTTTATTTATACACCTAACCATTTTTCAGATCTTATATTTCTTGTTTTCTTTTCGAGGAATAAGAAGAATGTATGATTACTGTAGAAACGTATAACCCTAACCTTTATCCTATAGTCGATCCTGTCGTAAAGCTCTCGTAAGGACTGGGGGTTAAGGCACGACTTATTCAAGGAGTGGGATAAGACAAAGACAATCTTCGACACTGATAAACAATACAGAAAGATCATATTCGACAATAAAATAGAAAAACTGGATCTACAACTATTGTGGTTCTACCATGATTTTTTTTTTTTTTAAGGAAATCACTCACATCTGAAATTCGGATAGAGCACACCACCCTAATCACTAAACCAAGGAAAGGACCGCGGTCATACTTTTAAACGAGATAAGCCTTACACCTGGTATGTCCTGGTATTTCCTTGAGTGCCTCTTCCCGAATTACTGGTACCAAACATGCATTGCCTTTATCCATGATGCACATGGTGTTGGCAAAGGAAAAGGAATTGGAAAAATAAAAAGCTTGAACTCAGCCCACAAGCTAAGCAAAGCAAGGAGAGAGAGAGTGATAGACTAGAAGAGCATTTGGCTTCAGAATACTTTTTTTTCTTTAACTTTAAAAAGAAAAAAAAAAAGAAAGCCAATTACCGACAAAGAAAACAACTGGATTGATCCTGTAAAGGTAGCATAACTGAAAGGGTTGTTGGATAGTAATGGTGCATTACAACATAAGGGCCCAAGTTGTTTGGTGAATTTTGAATAAAATGTTTTTAGGATGGGATGCAAAAAATGATAGTTTTGTTAATTTGTAGTGTAAAATTTTGTGGCTGTGGGTATTGAAGCGACAAGGGAAAGCCATTGTTCTGGGTGATGAGGAGGAACCCGAACAACCAAAGAAGAAAGATAGATCCCCTTTTTTATTTTAGTAGGCAACTTCTATTCCTAGGAAGTACTTCAGAGTTCCCAGATCCTTGATCTCAAGCGCCTTACTGATCTACGACCACCCTTGCTTGTTTCCTATCAATCCAATTCGAAAGGGCCTTTCGAGCCGGTTGGTTGCCCTTGTAACCTTAACTATAGCTAGCCCGCGCGCGGGAGCCTTCTTTTGATTTTGAAGCTGGTGTCTGAGCCGGGTGAAGAAGTCAATATAGATGAAACAGTCGTTTATGCAGTTGTTGCTCCTGCTTATTTGCCACTTTGTTAACTACCACCCCCTCAAGATCCACCAACGACTGGCACCAGTAGAGCGAGCCACCTCGCCCGCAAAGAGCCCAAATGTGCTATAGAAATAGCGCGCCTGGCACAAATTTAGTTAGCCATAGCGAGACCAAACGAGACTAAGAAGCCACAGGTTCACTCACCTCCTGAGTATTGATCTTCGACTCCGTCCCTAGAAACGGAGTGTTCTTTTTTCACCGGGCCAGCCCGACCCACATTACTCGCTTCTCCAGATTATTAGTACTCTCATGGCTAGGCAAACCTTCGCCCCGTACCGATGCGATTGGACACCGCGCATCTCGACCAGCTCGTTCCAGCGAACACTGACTTTGAGGAGAAATCCTTTCCTGAATGAAGGTGATGCTATTTTGATCGGTGATCATAGGAAGATAACATAAGCAGCCTACTGCGAATGCTTTCTATGGCTCAAACCAAAGAACAACCCATTGCTCCTTACTTGTTGAAAAGACGTATAAGAAGGTAGGACCTTGCCTAACAATTTGAAGATTACAGGAACCCCTGTTTACGACCGTTAGCAAGGCTTTTTTACTCTATAGTCGTACTAAAACATCATTGGTTGAATTCATTCTCATAGTTGTCTTTATTTATTCAGATGCTTTATTTCTTAAGCCTCCTTTTGGCCGCCTATCATAACGTGGACGAGGCCTGCTCCGAGGTGGGTTGGGTGCCTCTCGTTGAAACTAAATTAAGGTCTATGAATGACTTTTCCATCAATGAAAAGATCACCTGGTCAAATTCACCAAAAGACAATCACAGATTCAGACAATGAGTAAATACTAAACCCGCAAAAGGAAGCCTGCCCTATGATTACCAACCTCCGTAGTCTTTGTTGGGAACGTCAAGATAGGAATAAGGAAGCACCAAAAGGACCCCAGGTTGCTCTGTTCACCCAAGCAATACGTCATCAAGGTGTAAATATAGTCAGCTCACTTTCAAGCAAATCAACAAAATAACTTATAGTAAAAGGAAACCAGATAAACATGACAATAGTCTTTCGACGCAAAATTCACATAGATAAGAGCAAGAGAACAAGATTCACAATATTTCAAGAGAACCCACACAAAAAAGGGAACGGGATACCGTTCTATTGGGTCAAGGTTTGCACACTCCAACTCCCACTCTCAATGCCTTTATTTAGGTCAAGCTCCAACAGGTAGATTACACTAAAAGAAATCCACTCAGACTAACAACCTTTTTCACTTATTTCTTTTGAGAAAGACATTTTCATATACTGGTTCAATCAGACAATAATAATAATAATAAAAAGAATATTCATGAGGATGTTGAAGATTTATTCACATCTTTATTAGAGCAAGGGTTGATCGAGCTTCCCGAACCTAAGAGACCGGATGAGGTGGGACGAGTAGGAGATCCCAAATACTGTAATTCCATCGGGTTATTTGTCATCCGATAGATTATTGTTGAGTTCTTAAAGTGAAAAAAGTTTGAAAATGATGGTGTCATTGAAATAGACCCTCCTAAGCAACCTGTGGTCACTTCAAATGCTTGTAATAGTTGGAGATATTCTTTGCCCGATAGCTGAGATCTCGCCAAGCATAGCCTATATCTAGTTCTAGCACCGGAAGAGCAATTTCAGAGGATCTCACAAAATATGATGAAAGATATATTCAAGGAGAATGGAGCACTCGTGTTAGCCAAAGGAGTAGGGAAGTCTGGTTTGGGCAACTCCTTATACTGAGACTTGCAAGAGCCGGTGGAAAAAAATCCTTATGATCCGGTAGAAGCTGGAGCTGTGGAAAATCAATCCTCCATTTTCCATTCCTGTAAAGATGTTAGGTTGCGCAGCCAAGCCATGGGCAAAGACGCGCTATTCTCAGAAAGAGACGGGAGTTCACCTGATTGTAGTTGAGGAGAGTAGTCAATATTTAGACGCAGCAGAGAAGTTGAGTGGCACAGCCCATGAGGAATGGACTTGAGCTCGGGGCAGCCCCTTATTGTGAGAGATTAAAGGGTGGCGGGCACTCCATCCACAAAAAGAGACTGACGTTTTTTACAATTGATAATGGAGAGGACTCTAAGGGTGGGAGGCGATGGCCCATCAACTGCCAATGACCTGAGTCGGTCACACTTCTCAATCCGCATTAAGCGGTTGTTTATCAAATTTCATACCAGAAAAAAAGTACTCGCATTCTTAACTGCCTTTCTTGGTGCTTCATTCACTAGAAGTACTCCCTCGAATGAATGAGCTATAAGTGATAGCGTGCTTTCTTGTTAATTAACTATAAGGCCGTGGTTAGGTCTTTTTTTCTATACTGGATGACTAAAAAGCTCTTTTCACTATCAGGTACTAAAGGCTTTCTTCTTCCAGTGGTAGTAGCCCTCCGCCGTGATTCTCATCCTCTTCTTTCTTTTAGAAGCTTGCTTACAGTCATCCAGTGGTATCCCTTGCTTACTTGCTTACAGAATCACTCACTCCCTGTCTTTCAGTGCTTGAATCCCGGATCAGAGGAACTGCGTGCTGGTTTGTACACGAATGCGTGCATGAAAGAGCATACTAGTCTCCGAGCTCTCTTATGCTGCTAGGCTAGATCTGGTCTCCCTGGTTGCTTTGGTAAAGAGTTCGCTTGGGTTGGGTGGTGGCTGTGAAGTTATAGCTGGGTGCTTTCTTTATTCAAGAGCCAGAGCCCAACATTTGTCACACTCACGCTGGAGCAATTTAAATATTACGACTGGTCCTTGATTCACCGATTCTGCTAACGGGTACAGGCAGGCCCCATGGGGGAGATATGAGTGGGAGGGACAGGAGAGAACAACCAACAACGCCATCCAGTGCAGACATAGAAAGCCAAGCCGGGAAGAAGCTATCCGTGGTAGTATCGCAAGGCCGGTTCCTCCAAAGCCTGAAGAGTATCTCCATCCGCGTTCGGATTGGACTTACCGGGTGATTGTCAAGGGGAAGGACCTAATCGTCACTTTCTTGGCTATGGGCAAGATCGGCTTGGGGTGAAGACTGAGTCATCAAATCATATAAGACTCAAAGGAGTGCCCAAGAAAGATGAATGGGTAGAGGTCGGAAGGAAATGCGGAGGTCCATCAACCGAAAAAAATCCCCCAATAAGGCGGCTAGAATGAGCAGAAAAAGGAACTGAGGGAAAAGAGTAGCCACCGAAGAAAGGCGGCAAAAAGACCCTCTCCGATGAAAGATATCTCCTTGATAGGGGTATTCATATCCCTATCAAGGAGATATCTGAAAGAGCTAATGTCTTTGCAGAAGCCTAACATAGTGATTTTACAGGAACCAGAATGGAAGAGGACTCAGTTTGTCGGCTTGGAATCAATCAAGGACAACTTTGATTACGTAGCTTCTTTCTAGAGGGCTCTAAGGAGGCATTTGGATGTACTGGAACCCCGTGAAAAAAGTCAAATTTAAAAGGACAAGCAATTCATGACTGCTATAGTTACTGAAATAGAAAGGGGGAAACTTGGAAAATCAATCCTGTCCCTTTCCGTGGGGTCAGGGATTTCAACAGATACAGAAGATTGATTCTACACTGTGACTGCCTGGGCTTACCCAGATATCGATGAATAACCTGACAAATCCAGAGGAGTAGATAGAACACATGTCCAGCCTTTGCCCTCCTCGGATTGAGAGATGAAGGATGAGCGACCCGCCTCGCCTGGAAGAGCAGAATAGACTTGTCTTCCACTCTTACTGCAATTGATGGGATGGATAGAAGGCGAAAGCCGCTTTTGCCAATCAAAGCCCCGGTTTGAAACCGATGGAACCCAAAGGAGGGCATACCATATCTTGCTGCTTGGATCCCGCCGCTTTGTTTTGCCTTCCGCCATTCGTTAAGAAAGCCAGACCACTTTCCAAGCTACAGGGGCAAGGCAATCCATCCAGCGAGAAAAGAAAGTCGTAGGTTTTCCAGAGGAGTGACGTAGACAATCTGCCGTAGTCATCGATGATAGGTTTCCCTATTAGAGGAAGACAAAGCTAGCCCTTTCTTAGGCGCATACGGTCTATTCCCGAGGGTTTTTCATCAATCGAATTGCCGGGACAAGCGCTTCTACTTATGTTATGACCTTAGCCCTATGCTTTCTAAAGGAAGTCTACCGAAAGCCTTTGGTACTTGTCTTACCTGATCAATCACTAGGCAGGGGGAAGCTTCTTTAGCTTACCTTTTCTTTTTATGCTGTTCTTGAAAGAGCTACTCTTACCTTGCAAACTGGCAAACCAGATCTCGTCCTGATCGAGGAAAAGGTATAGTGAGCCCTTTTTCGAAGCATTGGAGTATATAAGGCCAACCAACCTATTTCCGTTGGTCGATCAATCAAAGAAAGGGATCGATTCACTTAGGAAAATCATCAATAATCTCAGTAACCAGAGCCACAGAGAGGGAGTCACAGACTTCACTTCCTCAATAAGATATAGATTGACTTATCTCTACGACAAGCCTCCTAAAGAGTGGCAACTCTAACTGGTGGATTTCCACTACTACTATCAACAAATCTCAACAACCATAGCCTGCCCAGAATTTCAGCTAGATTCCACTACCAACTCCAACTAGCATTCAGGGATCCCCGCCACCAACAACCCTCAATGAGCAGCCTTCTTTTGGTTTGATTGACAGCTCGTTTGTTAGTCAATCCCAAGAGCGAGAGTAGGCAAGTAATAGCAAGGTCACTCTAAAGAGGTATTTGTTACCTTCGGGAATCTGCTCCGCCTCTCAGCTGCACCGCAAAGCACAGCTTTCTGGTCGGTCTGGAGATAGCACGCACCGCAGAGCTGTTTACCGCTCTGTGAAAGAAGATTCCTACAGAGATTTACGAAGTTACTCATTCCATGACCTGAGGCCAGGGATAGGCTCCTGGGCATTGCTCGACGCCTTTGCAATGGCGGACAGACATGGCAGGCTTCGGGAGCCCGGTCGACTTCATGTAACCGCGCTGTTAATTCGAGAGCCGTCAGGGCTCATAACTCGGCTCCAGCGGTGAGCTCGGGTCGCGATCTATCGATCCGCCAGGATCCAACCGCTATCCCAAAAAACTCCTTGGTGAGCCGGGTCTCGGGATCATAGGGGGTAAACCAGACATCTTACTCTACGAGATTATGGAGTGAAGATATGAAAGCTGCATGCGCCTCGGAGAAACCGATGTGTAGGCTTATTCCGTGTCCCGGCTCTGGACTGACGGGGCGAAGCGAAAGCTTTACAATAGACCTAGATCCGCCTCACTCGATTGAAAGTCTATGATTGTCTGCTATGAGTAGAGAGGAGAGGTGAGAGGTAAGGATTCACATAGGATTTTTCTTTCTGGATGGGGGAAAGCTTAAGAGAGTGGTCAAGCCAAGAAGAATCGAATCGGGTGGGAGCATTCGACTTCATCAGTCGGGTTCGCTTTCCCTTCTGTCTGTGCTAGCTAGGCTAAGCTAAGTCTGACGTCTTGCTGCTTTAGTGGAGCCGGTGGCTTGACAAAGAGAGTACGGGAAGAATTCATTCCTATGCTAATGAATCTGATGCCATTGATTCTGTTGTAATGCTAGCGAAAGGCTTTAGCTCAAGGGAATAAACTGGCTTTCTTCTCGGCTATGGGTCATGGGAGAGAGAGTGATTTTAGAATGTCTTTCAGCTAGTGTTTAAATAAGCGCTGCACGAATGGCAAGCTCCGGTCTTCTCTTATCCACTGCAACTTTCATTATTGCAGTTAGCTTGACTCCTGGTATAGCTCGTAGTAAGCATAGAGGAGTAGCTGTCCTTCATTCCAGTGAATCTTTTTTACTTTAGAAAGAGTTCCCCCCGAATCCATACATTTTGAGGTCCCAGTCAGCTAATGGGACTAGAGTTCCAGTTTAGGAATATCACGGGTTGAGGAATTCTTTCTGGATCTAATTCCTATTATGTGGGATGAAATTACTCTACTAGGGGCTTTAGCTAAAAGATATATATCTTTTATGCCAGCGAGGAAGAGATCTAGTTTGAGTGGGAGTTTTATTGGGACTTCTATTACATCTCGCCCAGTGGCAGTTTTAACGGTAGAGGGCTTATATATAATTCTAATTTCTATTTTCTGGCTGGGGTATAGCTATAGATAAGATATCCTGGGGTGTCACCGAAAAAACCGGGTGAATTTCTTGTTGTCTCTGCCGGGTCCAGGAATTTCTCTCTCTATAGGACCAGTCCCAGTTGGCGTGATAAGATAAGCGCTTTATAAGACCTCTAAGCCTGAGAGTTCTGTTCCATTTCGTAAATAATGTTCAGTGTGAAGTACTTCCATTCGCCCCTCCTCCAATTGTGGACTCCTTGTCAGAAGAGTTATCAAGCGCAAGGGAAAAGACTAGCAAGCCAATTACAGTCTTAAGGGTTGGTGTTCGAATTCTCTTCTCATTGGATCCAGTTGGAATTGTAGTTCTCTTTGCTGTTGTGCCAAGCGAGGGAGTTCTTTGATAACTCTACCGGTGCAGGCAAGTTTACTCGCTTCTCCTCGAATTGCATAAGAAAGATGGTTCTGGAGAGAAATCCTACCCGCAAGCATTTGCTTATAGAATGGTGGAGGGAGGAAGAGGTAGCAATACATTCCGCCTGATGCTTGATCACTGCATTCGTGATATATCAAATGAGCTCTCCGATCTATGATGAATAGTTCCTTTTATAGGATCATATTTCTTTCTAGTCCTAAGCATTTTAATTGGACCTTTCTCCTTGACTTCAGTTTTGGAATATTTTAATACGGGATTGGAACGACCTATGTTGTAACGGAGGAGAGAAGGTGAACCAGCTTCCTTTGGTCGCCTCTCCCGTCTGGTCGAGTAGCTTTCGCTCCTTCCTACTTACTTAATTATAAGCGGCTACGTGGCCTATTGGGAGCTTTTTAGTCATAGTGGGAGCTTTCGGAAATCACTTTGCAGGTCAAGATCATAGGAAGAGGGAAGAACAAGGGAGAAGATCCTTTTTAAAATTAAAAGAAGACGATTCCAAAACAAAAGAAACTCAAAACGGAGAATAGGATGCCTTAAAGGTAAGGTAAATAAGAAAAATCATAAATTTAAAAGAAAATAGCTGCCTAGCCCGCGGGAAACAGAAGGTTAGGAAGGGAGAAAGGAGATTTTCCAAGACTACTGAAAGAGCACAGATTCGGCTTGGGAGTTTTCACTCGGGCTACTAATCTCCTCTTCTCCTACTCATAAGAACCAGAACAGGCACTCGTAATCGTCCCTAACCTCTGTCTCTAACCTATTCCCTTTCCTCTGTCCTTTTACCCTTTGAACAGCAAGCCGGAACTGGATTACATTTCAATAGAGAAAGCTATCAATGGTCACATTGAGACGGGAACAGATGGGAAGTTCGCCCTCCAGTTCTATTCCTTTGGATGAGACGGCGGTGAGCAATCGATAGAGAGCAAGGGATGCTAGCGCTCTTCTACTCATATTCCTTGCTTCAGTTGGTTCAGGAAGCTTTGGCATCGAGACGCATTACGATAGCTATAGCTAGGCCGGGTGGGATTCTCTATCGGATGGTTATTCATCAAGTGGATCCTTTGCCCCTTACCTCAGTAGCTGGGAAGGCAGGCCCTTAGCTTCAACTAGTTCAGTTTGAGTTCAGGAGTAGTTGCATTGCTAGTAGGCAGAAAATCAGTAGTGCGTTAGCTTATCTGTTCATTTTCAAACAACCCTTGTTTGTGCTCCTTTATCTTTCTAAGCCGCTCTCGCTAGCAGGGAATCTAGTTCAGCAAGGTCCATACCTCCATACCATAGGGTAGGGTGAGCTCGCTTGAAGCTGGGGCGCGTCTGGTGGTATCGTATATAAGATCACACGGCTGCTTTTAGGAGCGATCTGTTCATCCAACTCGAAATCTCGTAAGAGAAGAAAAAGACGCCCAAAATTCTAATTCTTATGTCTTTCTTGGCCGGCAATTTACGACAAGTCTTTCTGAATTTTCGCGAGCAAATTACAATATATCCATGTTTAATTAAACATGGATATATTTTTTTCTGATCACATCACTACACTTGCAGTCGGACTCATTCTTTCGATAGCTATTTTTTTTTTAAGCTGGCCAAGTTTTTGAACGAGCTACTATTTCGGAACGTATACATGAGGTAGATCTAGAAAAACTAAAACAAAAGACCGCTAGATATGCTTTGGAAACATTATAATGATACGAATGTCAATTTACCAGAAGAACTCAGTTTCAAAGACATAGTGGAACATTCCTTTATTATAGACGAGAATATAAAAGAACAAATTCTCGGGCTAAACAAAATATATTTGGATCTCATTAGTAATGGCACGGGCAGTAGCTACTTTGTTTACATTCTGGATACGTATGGCCATATTGTGGGTATGTAGTTAGGACTTGGTTTTTCTATTCACTTTTTTCTCGTATCTTTTCACACCTTCTAGACTTTCGGCGGAAAAAGAAGAAGAGTATGAAAGCAGGAGTTCGGGACTTTCCTTTCGCCTGCAACAAATCGTAAAGTCGTCGCGCCGGGCCCCGGTGTCGAGCAGAGCATTCAAAGAATGAAGTTTTTAAAATAACTGAATACTTATTCCTCACAATTTGTGATGCAGCGGAACCATGGCAATTAGGATTTCAAGACGCAGCAAGCCCTATGATGCAAGGAATAATGGACTTACATCACGATATCTTTTTCTTCCTCATTCTTATTTTGGTTTTCGTATTATGGATCTTGGTTGGCGCTTTATGGCATTTCCACTATAAAAAGAATCCAATCCCGCAACGGATTGTTCATGGAACTACTATTGAGATTCTTTGGACCATTTTTCCTAGTCTCATCCTTATGTTCATTGCTATACCATCATTTGCTCTCTTATACGCAATGGACGAGGTAGTAGTAGATCCAGCCATTACTATGAAAGCTATTGGACATCAATGGTATTGGACTTATGAGTATTCAGACTATAATAGTTCCGATGAGGAGTCACTCACTTTTGACAGTTATATGATTCCAGAAGATGATTTAGAATTGGGTCAATTACGTTTATTAGAAGTTGACAATAGATTGGTTGTGCCAGCCAATAGTCATCTACGTCTTCTTGTAACATCTGCTGATGTACTTCATAGTTGGGCTGTCCCTTCCTTAGGTGTCAAATGCGATGCTGTACCTGGTCGTTTAAATCAGATCTCTATTTTGGTACAACGAGAAGGAGTTTACTATGGTCAGTGCAGTGAGATTTGTGGAACGAATCATGCTTTTATGCCGATCGTCGTAGAAGCTCTTTCTTTGAAAGATTATTGTGATTGGGTAGACAGTCATCAATTTTAAGAGGGGATGGGACTATCCGCGGATTCAGTCGCATCAAGCTCATCAACCGACTCCACCGCGGATTCCGTAGCATCAAGCTCAGAAATCGACCATGTTGTCAGGGAGCTTGTAGCGTATTGTGAAGCTCCACCTAAGGACCCGGCCCCAGATTCGTTACGCTCTGAAAAGAAGAAGTGAAAAACCTTTGTAATATGGGAAGGGAGGAAGCCCGGCCCCAAAAGCAGGTGAACGACTACATAGAATCCTTAGCCATAGAGAAATCCTCAGTAGGATTTTGTAACGCTCTCTTAGAGAGAGTACGGTCTTTTCAAAGTGAGCACTAACGGAAATCCTACACCGTTTCCCTTCGATTCGGAAGAGGATCAAGCTAAGCTGTTCTCCATTATGTGGGACGGCGACCAAGATAAAGAATCTTTCTTTTTTACTACATGTCGTACGGAACGAGCCTTGTCTACGAAGGAGAGCGAACTCATCTTGCTTGCTTCTGGCGAAGCTTCTAGAAGGCCTACTACTACAATAAATAGGAGCGATAGGAAAGCCAAGCAAGCCGTATAAAGGCGAAGAGCTAGTATAGCAAGCAAGCCTACTTATAGCCCTCTTTTCTTTTTTTTTCAAGTTCTGTTTCAAAAGTCCACAAGGAGCGCAGACTAGCTGGAAACGGGTTCCCGATCGGAGTGAACGAGTGTAAAGGTGAGTTGTTCTCACCACGCTACTCTATCTACGCTATTATACCTGGTACGTTACTTCGAATGGCCCACCTCAAAAGCTTTCTTTACTGCAAAAGGGTATAAGCATAAGACCCTTCTTAGAAAGCACTCACTGAGTTAATTACGGAATCTAAAATCCACTTTATTCGACTTGCATGTGTTACGCAAATGACATTTCCGGGATAGATTGGCTATCCTGAGTGATAAAGAGGGATATTAGGCTCTGGTGACCGGCTTGCCTACTTAGTAGAGTCGCACTTTGGCCTTTCATATAAATAAAGGGGTTTTCTCGATCACAACTTCTATAATTAGAATGTCTAAACCAGAGCCAGAGAGAGAATCCACTTCCTTATCTAAATCTAAGATGCCGATGTTGCAGTTAAGAGAGCAGTTTATCTTTTCTGTATCAATCGAGGCAATAGCAAGCAGAGATAGAGCCGAGCATACCAGGTATCCAGAGAAAGCAGCCTAGCTAGCCCGGAATGCCAGTCTAACACCAGTATAAGCACTATTGGTAGAGCTTTCAATCCACAGCTTCGACTTGTCTAACTGGAAGATAGAACAACATTAGATAGAGATAGAGAAGAGATTGGTTACAGATAAGAAATAGCATAGCAATTGCCTTATCTTATTAAACCAGACAGTTGCTAGTCTCTCTCTTACTTGTCTAGTCGGAGATAGCACTCTCTTCTAGGATGCCAATTGGATAGGTAGATTGCTAACTCGCAATCCTAGCAAGCAAGTGAACGGAGCCTATAAGCAAGCGAGGCATATTAGCAAGTTTATGTGCAGTGAGTCTTGGCAGATAGAAGCTTCTTGGTGCCAGGATTCCGGCATCCAGGACATACCAGGCCATAGAGGTTCTTGTCTAGCTTGTTTCCCAGACAGACCAAGCTCCCATAAAAGAAAGGAGTACAGGCTTGTCATCCCCCTTATGCTTTCTCTATTTTTTCTATTAAAGGAGGATAGCAAGCAGGATGGCTCCATGTCCAGTCTACTGATTGGGAGTGAGAGCTGTCTACCTATTCTATTGGATCAGCTAGCTTGTCCCATCTCTCTTACTGGATTGGTATGAGATCCCAGCTCTAACTCTCTTTCCTGGCATGCACTAAGCCTAGCTAGTGGCATGCTGACCTTGCCTGGCATCCACTCCCGGATCACTGTCAGAACACACAATTCAATTTGATTTCCGACTTGTTACCTGCTGCCTGTGGTTCATAAAATAAAAAGTAGCTAATGGAATGGGAACCGCTCCTTACGCGCATTCGGGCTTAAGTTCCGAAGGTATTTTTCACTAAGTTACTAAGTTAAGTAAGGAAAGAATAAGGCCCGGAATGAATGAAGAAGGAAGTTGGTTACATCATTCTTTGTCAATGCTACCCCTTTGTGCGGGGTAGAAGGACTCATTTCATTCTATTAAGGAGATTTCTTTCGAAGCCTATACCTATAAGGAGGATGATAGAAGGCAGAATTCCGAAGATTACTGGGTTTCTAAGAAGGCAGTGGTGCATCATCCAAAAGAAAATGGTTCACTACGACAGCATGAAGTTCCAATGTTTTTATTCCGGGAAGGATGATTCGATCAATAGCATGGAGGAGGGAATGAATTATTCAGTTAAAGAGATGAGCGTTGATCTCTCTTATGATATTAAGAGTTACCTTGCAAAGAAGCCCTTCTCCGACAACAACTTAAGACGGGGCATCAAGAACTCTCAAGGCGATAACAAGCCCAAAGGCGACATCTGAGAGGAGAAGTCGAAAGCGCTAACAAAGGACTTGCACAAACCTCCATCACATTAGGTGCCTAGCCTCTTTCTCGATGCAGCAAGCTGAGATAGTTGAATTAGATGTCAGTTCCTCTAGCAGACGCCTTCTTCCCAAACCCCTTCTCTTCCTCAACAGGGCATTCGCGCAGAACCCCTTCTTTCAATGTCTTGCCATTCTTCATGTGCAGCTCCTTCTCTGTGCCTAGTGTTTAAGCCGGATAAGCATTCAGTTACCTTTCAACCACTTCTCTTCCTCTTATTCTATTTCTATGTCATTTTATTGCCTTAGATCAATCCCTTCCTCACTTTGTCATCCAATGCATATTCTCAAGCAGGAGATTCGTGAACAGTAAGAACGCATTCCTTGTCCCATTCGATGCTTTACTATACTATACTCTTTTCTTCAAGGTTTCGCTTGTATTTTCATAGAGTAAGTGTAGTAATCACTCTCTAGTAAAGGAACTCGATTAGCCGGGAAAAGCGCTCCTCTTTCTATTTTCTGTGATTTTAAGCTAGATATAGATAGAACTCGATCGAACTAAATGCTATTCTTTTGTGGCAAACTCGTGGTATCGTATACGTATATAAGAGAAAGCTTGCTTTTAGGAGTGCTCTTTCCCTATAACTATTAATTGAATAATCGAAGACAGATGGTAGCCTAGTTCAGAAGAAAGATCGTAGCGAATGAAAGGTAGGGCACAAGGCTATCCGAGTTCACAGGTGTCGTTGCTTATCCCTTTCTTAAGATTGGCTTGGTGTTCAGTGTACCGGGTACAAGATCGAAAAGAATGCTTTGCATTCCAAGCCGAAGTGAGAAGACGTCTGTTCTTCAACCTCTATCCCTTGTTCCGCTCTGCTAACTGTAATTTAACCACCAACCCACTCGAAGTTCAAATACCCTTTCGCCGAGGAGTGAACGAGTGACAACAGGAGAGGGACGGGAGATAGACTAAGATAAGAATCCAAGGGGTGACAGTAAGTCAATTGACAAGTGGAGATAGTGAATCACGAATAGACTCTCAACCTCTCCTTCCAAGTTCCGTGGGGAAGTGCCCAACTCCAGCTCGACTCTTAATCTTTGGGTGAGAAGGTAGCTCTATTGACTTACGGTAGGAAAGAACGACTGATAAGTTAAGGAGCTGAAGATAGTCAATCGACAGTTCTCCCCCACCAACGGAGTACAGGAATCTTCTTATCCTGGTTTCACTCCCCCAGGACGATGGCAAGAACTCTTAGCAACGAACCATCACAAATATGCCATCATCACATTACACCTGCCTGTTGATTTCCTCACTCCAGAGAACGTCGCGCCACCTCTGTCTCCAGATGACACTGGAACGTACTTGGTCGTTGGGAATGGGCTTCCACCAAACAGTTTGAGATGAGACGGGCAGGCACAGGAGTTTCGAGAGATGAGCTGTCATTATTGGGAAGTTTTGAGGGATATGCCCGTTAGTTCCAGGTAGTAAGTGGGTCGCACTGCTGGGATAAAATACACTTGTAGGTACACTATACGTAAAGGTAAGCACATATGCTACGGGTGCTACATTAAAAAAAAGTCTTTTGATTTGGGCCCAGCAGTTTAACAGATGGAACTCGTTATGGATGCTTAGTTTGGAGTTGGCTTAGAAAAGGTACGGACTATACATGCCGGAACGTCCTTCTGGTATGGGTTATCCAAGCTGGTAAGCGAGTTCTGGAGTTCATGCATCAGCGACAGTTGGAAAGCATTGGTGCATCTGAGACGCGGAGCAGATTGCCACTTAGGACTTTGTGCTGTGGTCCCATTACAAAGGGAACCTCTTGAAACAAGGGTTTCGATTACTCTCCCTCTTCGTTGCCCTGTGGTTGATCCCAGCGGGGTCGTAAAATGGCGGTTAGCGGAGCGGGTACAGGTCAAGCGAGGAAAACAAGAGTTCCGGTACAACCAGACGAAGTAATCACTGAGCCGGATCAGCCAGACGAAGCAAGAAGAGTGCCGGATCATCCGGGCACAGAAAGTCAACCAACTGTAGATGAAATCTTATATCCATTCTGGTTTGATTCGGAAAAAACAAAGAAAGACTCTATAGCTAAATTAGAGTGGGGAGGCTGACACAAAGCCCAGTTTCAGTATGGACGTCCCGTTGGAGAATGCGAGACCTCATCTTCATAGGTTTATCTGCGTGCCTGTTGATTTGACTTGGTATGGGACTGGATAACCCATGATCTCAGGTTATGCCTCATCATCATAGTATGGGCCTGCTCCCCTATAAGTCACTCTGATCGCTACTTGTTTGAAGAATCTCTTTCTTCAGACCGTGACTGATTGTTTGTCTGCTAAGCTCGGGAGCTAGGACCCTTCCTTCCCCCGCCAAGGTTAACAACGAGCCGCGTTGAATGAGTTAGGTGTACTCCTCGGCTGTGAAAGAGAGGGCGCTTCTGAGCTAAATCAATCCCGCACAGGCCCGGAACTTTACACTCAATGAAAAGGAATAGAAATTCCGCTTTGAAAGCGATTCCAGAGATCATAAGAACAACCGGGTGGCGGGCGGGAGCAGCAGAAGCATTGAGATGTTCAGAGATGCGTCAAAGTATACCTATGAAAGTGGATTGCAAGGGTCAGGCGCCTTATTCCCTCAACCCTGAACTCTACACCGGCGCAAGAGGAACCGGAATAGGAGCTTTTCTATCTATAATAGGAATAGCAACGGACCAAGGAACACAAGCCAGAATAAGAAGCACTTTTTTCTCCGTATTAGGAGCTAAAACGGGTTAGGGATTCTTGTAGGGACGGTACGAGTAGAAGCCTATTCGAATTCGAGAGCAACTCCTTCTTTTCCGAGTTGGCCTGCAGCCTCTTGGTAGTTGGTAGATAGGCCCAAGCCAAAAGGTGGCTCAATTGCCTGGTTTTGAGGGTAGTAAGGAAGCGAGAAAAATCAGTGTCGAGCCTTAAAGATAAAGAGCCTGAAGGAAGTTTTGATGGTCTAAGTCCTTCTCTTACTGAAAAAGATTGGCAGAAGTCTAAAGTCATAGCTATAACTTTTTCCTCTAAGTAAATTTCTTTATTTTAGAGTAAGGGGAGAGATTGTCTGTCTGATATTATATCTTCGAATCTTAGAAGCTTGATCATCCGACTCCTTTACTTTTTTAATGAGGCCAAACAAAGTATGAAATAAAATTACCGCTTTCTGCTTCTCGAAAAGCCGCCCTACCCGGATTATCGCCTTCCTATGTGGGAGGAGATGAACAGTACTACTGCTGATGCTGAGACCCATGAGGAGACAGAAACAACCGATAGCGACCCGATAAAAGGCTTATGAGCCAGGAGTCGATTCGAGTCGTTAAGCTGTAAGTACCAAACCGTAGTCCCCCCTGTTGCGACTTCTTCCTGTTATTATTGGACTTGCGGCAGTCCTACTAAGAAGAAGGAGAAGTTCCAACACATTCTCTAAAGGCTGGAGTCTTAGAGCTGTGATACTATAGAATATCTATTTAGTCCGCCCCCCGGGTCAAAGTTTTACAGTTCAAGTAAGTAAGCAAGCCCCAACAATTCCAAGGGTAAGCGCATTTAGTTCGCTTTCGAGTGTAAGAGAGTAAGTTTTTACAGCCAGAAACTGGGGCAGGCAATTAATATAGATCTAGCTCGGGATATGCCTTTAATAGTAATAGTTAAGGCTGGTAATATGGTACCAGGAAAGATTCAATATTTTTACCACTAGGCGGGGCAGGTTTCAAGTTTTCCCCAAGCTTTCACCAGGTACAGTAATCGGTATTAGCCGCCCTCTTTACGCTAGAGTCGGTCGCTTTCATTTAAATTGCTCATTCATCTTGAATTGAATCCGAGTTGTGACCAAGTTGACTGCTCCTAGAAAGGGACTATCGGGGTGTGAAAGGAAGCCGATTAAGAAAATGCTTTTCTTTTTGAATGCGGCGAAAAGGCTCTTAACAGGCCCTAAGTCATTTCTCTTTTATAAGTGACTGCACTGCTAAGTGCTTCGATTTCGGTACATAGAAGGTGTTGGATATTCTGGAATACGTTGTCATTTCGAATGCTTTTCGCTCTCATTTATTCTCCAAGCCCCAGCGAGCGAGCCAGTGTCCGTGAACTTTTAGATATATTTTAACTTTTAATACTTGACTTAAACGATACAAGTATATTAGTATATTAAGATCCTATTAATAACTTATGATACTACCTCGTTTAATTAAAAAAACTTTCCAAGAGTAAGTTTGTTTGAAAGTAATACATCTAGGTTCGCGAGCTAGCCATCGAGTAAGACAGTGACAGCAAGCTCTGGTTCAGCGCCATATAATATATATAAAGGTGGTACCTTTTTTTTTATTCTCTGGGTTTCTTTTTAAGTTGGAGCACCGTATAATGAGGAACCCCAAAGATATTTAAAGCCTATTTCAAAAATCCTATTGTAAGTGTGGAAGGAATTCCTAGTTGCTTTCTTGGCTTCAAAAGTGCAAAAGTATAAATAAGTAAAGCCAGTATAAATATAAAAAAGGAGAAGTCTTTAAAGCAGTAGTTTTCGTTTTTATACCTCCAGTTGCAGTGCTCTTTTCAAGAAGGTAATCAAATGCTTAGGCAATTAGGGAGATTTTAGGTAAAAAAAGAGCTTTCAATCAAACTGCCCTTATTCTTCTCAACATCTGCGGACCCCTGAAGTGACAGCATCCCTAGTACCCTTACTCCAACTGAGCTTAGTTCTTCAAACATCATCAGATTGGTTCACTTCCTGCCCTACGGTCTAAACCTGGAATGAATAGTTTCTGGAGAAGTGTAAAGATCACTAGAAAGAGTTCACTATACTATATAGGCTTCTGCCGGGCTCTTATAGCTGTAATTAAGGAAAGACTTCTTTTTTCAGATCAATTCTATGGAACCAGATAAATGAGAGGATAGTTTTGCCCCGTGACCGGTTCTTAAGTCGCGATTTTGCACTTAAATGATAGCTTTCTCGAGGAAAGATTGAAGGCTGACCTGGCCCCCACTCTCAAGGCTTTCGCTCCGGATGTCCCGAGATAAGCATTCATTCATACAAGCACAAAGACTTTTCCGTGCCTAAGAAAAAGGACGAATCTCCTCTTTCTTTTCTTGCTTGCTGGCTATACCGTACTTTGACTATACTAGTGAAACTATCTGAAGCTTAAGCCTAAGCCCCCTTATGAAACCAACCGAAAAAAGCCGTGCTGGTACCCTTCCTTACTCTATCAAGTAAGTACTTTCATTCCTTATGGGAGGTTTTATTGGAGTGATAGTGCTTGGAGTGGTCCCTTATCCTTTCTTGCTCGCTTGCTTAATCTTATCTAACTTTCCGCGCTGCCTAAGGAGATAGATTCGACTGACTCTTCTCAATAGTAGGGGGAGATCTAGGAAGAAGTAGACGAATCCCCTTACTTATGCTTTGATTGGACTTTGGTGCTTGAGAGAGGAAAACAGAAAAAAAAGCAGTATCCCTTAGCGGGGAAAAAGTGCTTTTAGTAGGGAAGACAACTCCCTAACTCGTTCGAGCTAGGCCGAAGCCCCGAATGGATTGGATCGTTGCAACCCTGTTTCCATATCTTTCGGCGTATCACCATTCTTCTGGTGCATTCTACGCGGTTAGTCTATCGGCCTATCGCCAGTTTCTCTTTTCTAATCAAGGTGATTCTCTGGACTATCTTACTCTATTGAGTTCGTAGTTCTTCCCGGACCCCAATCCCTCACTCATGGGAGCGAACCCCGAAGCCAAGGTTGCTAAGGATCTCTACCTCTCCTAAGCCCATGCAGCGAGTTCGCTGTCGCTGTTGCAGGCACCTACTTCTAGGTTTTAGTATGCAGAATTCCTAGTAACCTCCGCCCTAAAGGTTCCGGATCCCTAATAGTGGCTTCCTAAGCCTGTTTGCATCTTTCTCGTGAATCGCCAGTTTAGCATGTATTTCCTTTTGTAAAGCTGCCCAAAGAGCAGGCTATTCGCTCCCTTTTCTTTGGTTTGAGAACTTACATCGACTAGGCCGTAAAGGAGTCAGTATTGACTTTCACGACTATCAAGCAAAGGAGCCATCTTTCATGGATGCATGGCTTCGAACTATAATAGCTCAAGGAATCAACCATTCGATTTTCAAATAGAGAACGTAAGCACTAATTCATCTCGTCTTGACTCTTTCCTTACTATACTTTAGAATTCCGGGTGAAGGAAGTATGCGTTATTGGTCGAAGGTAGGTAAAAAAAGGATACCTTCTTGCTTCCCGAAATAACAGGTGAAGAGCGAGGATGGTATTCCAGTTCAGTACTGATCTGTGTAAGCCAAATAGATACCTACTTCCCTTGCCAGGTGCAGCTGTTAAGTCCCGTCCCCTATGTATAGGCAACCCAAGCCAACTATCCCGTCCTTCCTAGCTCTAGCTTGTGTCTTCTCGGCGAATGCCCAGTCTCTCGATGAATAGTCAGCTCTCCCTTCTATTTAGGTTCTTTTAGAAACCCGGTAAGAAGCAGTTTTCCTTTGATTTGCTCTTAAGCGGTGTTAGTAGTGGTAGCTACTGAAGACCAAGGAATAGACCCCAAACTATCCCCTCTTAGGTCGGTTCTATGCTTCCCGAGTCCACATTCCCTTCTTTAGGATTGAATAGAGTAAGGGCTGCCCTTTACTTGTTCTATTAGTTAGAGTAGTCTCCGTGGAGAGGTAAATCAAACTAATTTAGTTGCCGAAGCGCAGAGCTAAAGAGTCTCTCTGCTTGCTTGTTCTTTCTTAAGCTATTCCCGCTTGTAATTCCTTCTCTTAATGTGGTTGTATCATCGTCGAATCGTTTGCTCGCAGTTCTTGCAGTTGCAGACTGAGCTGGGTAATCTGTACTGTAGCGAACCCCTAAGCCAATCAATCTATCTTTTTTGGTCATTCTCCAAGGTTTTTGGGGTGATTCTTCGAGGTTCATGTTCGAAGGTAGGCAAACGAAGCCAACCCAAACACATCTTCCACCCAGACTTCTTCCACTACCTGTAAGAGAGTGGGGTGATCCGCCCATTTGTTCAATTGAAATCTTTCTCTACAAGTGTACGGCTTCCATAGTATAACTCATTCGAGAGAGCCTAAGAGAGAGCTTCGAACCAGGCTACCCAACCATCGCTGGCGCAGTTGCAGTGTTGTTGCTCTCTTCTTCTTAAGCTAGGATTCCCTTATTTGCTGTTAGTTGGTAAAGGAGCCATGCTTCTTGAGCCCGCATTCCGCTCAATCCTAAAGAAGGGAATGGTTTAAGGCACTAGCTTTCTGATTGATAAGACCGATCCCTCTTCTATTAGTCTAGTCCTTTTTGGTGAAAGGATGAATCGGTAGAAAAAGGCTTAGAATCGGTAGTTTCGATCGACGAATCACGTGTCTCTCTTTTCTAATTGGATTTGTTCTCTGCAGTTGATGATCAGCGAATCATCAATCAGTCTTTCAGTGTTTCCGCTCGATCTCGATAAAGTGTCGAAATCTTCATGTGATTCTGCGGTCCTTGTTGCCGATGCTTTGATTAAGGGAAGGGGATTCCCAGAGCAAGGGGAAGAGCTAGGCTAAGAAGGAAGCTCTGAAAAGAGTTGATCACGTAGGTTGCTTAAGGAGCTCTGCTTTCTTTTCGTGGGTGAGTTGTAGTTCCTTCTCTTGATGCACTTGTTGGCTATGCCATTGAGTCCGACCATTTCCTTGCTTTAGGCAGGAATGTAGTAAGGTATGCCCTCTCCTGTAGCTATAAGCTCGAGGGCGTGTCTCTTGAATTCCACTCAATAGGTTGCCAGAATCCCCATGTGATTCTCGGTTGTTTGCATCTCATTCTTCGCTCTCTTTTGTTAGCAATGAGAGCAAGTTCCCACTTCTCTTAGCTATGAGCTAGCACTTGCTTCTGATCGAGGATGATAACGAGACTTGATCTGAGCGTAACCAACCAATGTTGGATCATAAGGATCTATGCTTTCCTCCTTGTTTGCAGTTGGTATCGTAGAATCGGTAATCTTCCTCATCGAATGCCCATCTTTCCCTTCTAATTGGTGTATTCTCTGATTCAAGATCCTCGTCGAATGTACTCATCAAACCCCGATTTTAACTGCAATAAAGCCTGAATTACTGAATAAAAAAGATGGAATTAAATACGATACTAATGTCAAAAATATAGTGAGTTGTTACTCTCAATATGTGAATACTGTGTGCGGTAAACATATTTTTTCCAATCCACAGGATGGGCGGAAACGTCATATTGAGAAGTGGAATTCATTTTCAGCACAGCTCCAGAGCTAGCTGGGAGAATAAGAAGTTTCAGTACTGTGTCCACTTCTAAAGGAGATAGTATGTTACCGGGCAAGAATGCTGAAACGCAAGTTTCTTATTCCAAAGATACCTTTGATGGTTATTGGTCCCGTTTAAAGCGGTTGATCGCTCATGAATCATGCAAGGATCCATATTCAGGATTAAGAATAGCTGCTGTTTTCTTCATTATTTGAAATGTGCAGAATATAAGCTTCTAGCATTGGTTGTAATGAAACTGTTATTGAAGTACGATTACTCTATTTAATTTTATTATGGTAAATTGACTATAGGGTATGTGATGAAACAGTCAACTGGAGATATTTCCTTTACAATAGGTAAAGCTATTTCTTTAATGGATGCTATGGGGAATGCTGTGCCAAACATAGATTTATACAATACTATATTTAAATTGGTTAAGGCTAAAGCCGAGGATTACCCGGGTGAATTGGTATCAAGTGTATTCATTCGAATCTATCTATTGGGTAGGTATGAATCCTCCGATTGCTCTCTTAGCGAAGATTAAATCTATAACCGGATTTGGGAATTCATTTCAGCCGGTATAAGTGCGGGTGAACCAGTAGAAGTGAAATCTATGGTTAGGAAGCGTCCTTATCCCAATTATATAACTGCACTCAAACCGACGAGTAAGGAAAGGTCATTGTAGCCGATACGGAGACAGTTATAATAAATGATGTTCATGTGCCTTACGCTGCGGGTTTCTTGGTGGTTAAGCCGGGTGAAGATGTGGGTTCCAAGCCTGATAATTTAATTGAAACATATTTTAGTGAAGAGTATATAGTAAAGTCCGAATTCACAGATAGGAGCTATTCAATGCTGTTTTTTTCCATATGAGGAAAATTTGGGTGACTAAAAGAATGAGGGACTGATCCAGGTCCATAAGTATTAGGTCCACCAGCGCACACAATTATTCTGCCCGTTTAACTACCCCTAGAGAAATTTCTGCTGATGGCCCTTGAATTATAGCAACCTCAACTGCCGTACCCAGGCACCGGTCTCTAGAAGCTTCTGGAATCTTCAATTTATTTGTATGGCCTCAGTGATGAGAATATTTTGTGTGCCACTTCTGATGATGCATTGGGGACAAGTATATGTCAGTTCAGTAGATCAACGCTTTCAAGGACTCCTAAGTGATTTGTCACCAGGCAGCACATCCGCAGATGCCATAAATTCCTCCGAAAAATCAGAAACTGATACTGTGCGGCCATACAATAGAATTCCAATTCTCGTTGTCGGGGGAAGTGAATCAACTGTTTTCAGTTTGAACGTAATCAACCACAGGTGATGACAGTTCTGGCAAATTTCGAAGATCTTCCTTGCTTGGAGCTATGTATTCACCTCCGCTTCCATTCAGTTTCCGGCAAATTACACACTGCCATTGGCCTGAGCCAAGTAATATCTTGCAATAGAGATTTGCATAAGCCCCACAATTTTGAAAACGATGAGGATCACGCTATTTTAGGACCTGGTGAAATCTTCCTCCCAGGATAAAGCAATGCCCAAAAACCCAAACTGGGTACATTTTCTAGTTTCTTCTCTTTCAACATCTTATGAGCTGAGAATAAAACACATGGCCCCAGCAGGAGTCCTTTACAGCATCGTGAACCTGGTGCTCAACTGCCCCATTTCATAAATGGGGAGGAGGCGGGCAAGCATGAACCCGACGAGAAAGCAACTGTCTGAGGTGTTGCCGGAGAAGTCCGAAAAGGCACAGCAGCAGGCCGGGACATATTTTTTTTTTTATTGCCATCCATTTTGAGGCCGTAGTTCAAGTCAGTGTTAGAGGAGAGGTCGGCCAACCTCCTAGCCAATCCGGACATCTGTTGCTCAATAAATTATCTAAAACTAAAAAAATGTGAACCTTGTTAGGCGGGAATCAAAGGATAGTCAACTAGACGCATCAGCTGCAGGAGGGGTATGAAGTGGCCACAACCCCCTGTCCTTTGTTTTATTGAATCGAGGCACTCATCTTCAATCGACCAATAATGCATTTCTTGCTCGATGAAGCTCCGCCTATCGAAGAATCAAAATTCTTTCGCCAAAAAAACTCGATCTGCCGGGGTGCGTGGGGGTGGTGCGTTGTGAAAGGACTAACCCGGGTCTTGCGTAAGGCTTACTTGTAGGAGGGCGCGTGGGTGCCGCACGGGCTAGCTGTCAAAACTCTTTGTTCGTGACAAATCAGAGCGAGTTATCGAACCGTGAGCAGGGAACAGATGACGAAGGGAACTAGTGCCTCTACAACAGGACAAGAGCGAAAGAAAACCAAAAGGAGCGGATAGAGGGCAAGGAGGAAATGAGTGCCCCTTTCACCAAGTGAAAGGAATAGGAAATTAGAGAGAAATTAGAACCATCCAATGAGAAGGGGAGGACATGCATTGGAATCGTTCTCGAAAGGGCCGCGTAGACAATTAGGAATCAAGTTTGCGATAATGGGCACGTTCCTTTTTTTGGTGAATACTTTGGCGTACTTCGAATCTAATTTACACTCTTGCCCATCTAAGATCCGAAGTAACGTGTTTGCATAAGTGGTTCCAGCCTCTATCGGCCCATGTTTTCGGACGTCGGCTTATGGAATTCGTCGAAAATCCACATATCGTAGTAGTCGTGTGCACCACTAAAATCAAATCATTTCGTCGCGAGCTTGCAAAGTCTATTTTGAGTACTTTACTTAAATAATGCATTATGAGTGTTTTTTGTGTGCTCGGCTCTCCATATAGAAAGAGCTGGGCGCTCTTAACTTAATAGGTCTGTGATAACAGAGCTGGCATGCTACCCTCAAAAGGTACTTCTCGCATAGTTCTTCAGGCTCCTCGGGGTCACCATGTTGAGTGAGCCACCACCCTTTGTCCGAATGAGGATCTTTTTTCCTTGACTATTTTAATATCGTCATATAGATTTCGTAGTTGATTATAGTTATACGCTTTGATCAAGGCATGCTTCCATTTTTGGTCCTCGTAGACTGAATACCAATCCTGAGCTTGTTCTAAGACGGCCCACATCTCTTGTGATGTTGCGCTTTCAGGAACTTTTCGCTTTTTTTTTTATGGCGCGGCCCTAGCTATATGGAGAATGTCTTCCCTTTGATATGTCCCCCAAACAACAGGGTTCTTATCCTCTTTTGAGATATACTGGCATATTGTTCCAAACCCATGGTGAAAACGGCAATGGAGCTGACTTTCCTCAAACTCGGGAAAGGTTCGCCGAAGCTGCTTTGTAGCTTTGTAGCGAGATGCGTTGTTGGTATATATTCCTACGTGTAAATGGATTCCTTTGCCGTCCGCATGGCTTTCCGTTGAAATAACTATTGCATTGAAAAAGACTTTGTATTCGACCATGGGGGTTGATTTCAGTGCGTCTTTCGGCATGTGACAATGTGAGAAGAATGTACTTTCGTATGGAGCGGGAGCACGGGGTGGTTTTCTTGTTGTAACTTGAGGTGAGACTTTTCACCTCGTTAGTGGTATTGGGAGAAGAGATACTAGAAGTAGATTTGTTCTGGGTCATGAGAAAAGTCGAATTGTTTTGCCCCAGGGGCAGCGCTCCGACGTAAGAGGAGCGATATACCGGAAAAGAGTTCTCGATACGATATTCTGAAACACTCAAATCTATGACTCTCGTTGGCCAGCCGAAAACATGTGTTTTGTTTAGTCATATGAATTGGGAAGGAGATTTTCTGGTCTGTGGTTGAAGCTCCCCATCTTTTGACATCATCATTTCACGTGAGAAGTGGGCTCTCCTTCGGTATCTCGACAACGCTGCGATTTAGATTGGAGAACAGGATCCCAAATAGCAGCTGTGCAGCACTTTCTTCTTTACTGGCTGTAACGTAACAAGCGAAACACTTACATTCGCTCGATTCCTTCCTTTAGAACGCTCTAGAGGAGTAGGACTTGAACCTTCAATGGCTGGACCGACAGCAAAGGAACCTGGTCACTCGCTCTAACCCATATTCCATAGAGTACTTCACTTCCTCTCTCCCCCCGGGCTGTAACGTACTCATACCGGCGAAAAAGAAAGCATAAGGAATGGATAGGTATGTAAAAAACCTCCTATATCCATAGAACCTTTTACTCCCTAGGGATCACTCCATTCCCAACTCTGGAAAAGAAAGTCTTACCGACTAGGGCGTATAGACATTGTGTCTCGCAAGGAAATTGGCAGCTGGCCTAAAATAACTTGATTGAACTAGCTTGATCACATGAAAAGAAAAAAGCTTTCTCCCTGGCAGGGAAACAGGCACAGCAACATGAGGGGCTTTGACTCCCGTTAGCGGGACTGCTACGGACAAGGAAGGACTAGTCGAGATGAAGGGACACTTTCATTGTCTATAAAGGGAAAGGGCAAAGAAACTCCAACGACTGACTCTGGCTATAGGGATGTGACAGAATTCCCTGCGAGAAATCCTCCCACTGCTATTGTAGTGGCTTAACCTTTTTCGATGGCAGAAGCATTGGATGCCTTTTTTTTTCCTTCATTTTTTGGCGCGAAGCCCTATCGCTGACGAATACTTCGTCATCTGAAAACAACCCCTCGTCTATCACTCAACCTTCTTTCTGTTGATTTTCTTCCAAGATCTGTTGCAAACGAACTGATCTGTCTTTCTGGCTTCTGGCTTCTGGCCCACTCAAAGCAGGAAGTATAAAAGTCCTTCCAGGTCGGGATGGCCACGTTCTCTCTCGAAAGGATATCCGTTTCTTCCAAGCGTCAACTAGATCTCTAGACCGCATGGCCTGATCATAGCCCTACGGACGAGCTAGTCTATGGTGGCTATATCTCTCTAATAAGGAATAAGGCAAGCTAATAAGGCAAGGCCTTCCTTAAAACCGAAAAAAATCAAGAGCTTTTTCAATAGTTAAGAAAAAATGCTCTGCCGTATTGGTATGAGCGTTAAACCAGTCAATACTTCCATGAGCATGACTATAAATCCTTTGATTTCTTCGTCCTGGCATGGGATCACAATACACAGACGAAAGACGAATTGACTTCCGTATTTAGCCTAGCTCCTAGCCTTTCTTTTTCCTTCCAGCCTACCTCTAAAGTTCTCCGCTGTCACCTAGGCCTGAGACATGCCTCCTATCGTGCTTTCCTACCTACTTAATAATCCATAGGTGAATTCTCTCCTAACTAGCTTGCTACCCGGGAAGCTCCTCTGCTCTGACCTCCTTGCACTCAACTGCTTTGGCATAGGGGCCGTGGGGTGGGGGTCCTGGGGCCTTCCGGCCAGCGCTGAATTTTTGTGATATTTTGAAACAAGAAGCGGAGAAACCTCGAGATACTTTTCACTTGTCTTCTGCGAGTCTGAGACCGTCACTTCTGCGGCTACTCGACTTTTGCAAGTCCTGATCTCGAAAAAAATCCCCTTTAAGTCTCCTCTATCTCAGAGTCTATTCTAAAAAAAGAATCCACCAATAGCCCTAAAATAGATTGAGTTACATAGTGCCGCCCGGGTTTGGAACCCACTTTTTATAAGTTCATATGCACGCATGCATGTGTCATCACCTCATTGGTCTGAAGAAGATCGGGGCTGTTCACTTTCTTTCACTTGGTCGCCTGGTATCTCACAACCTCTTTGCTTGCGGGGGCAGGAGTGGTGAAGTCTGAGAGAGCGCTTCGCGAAAGAATCGTGTGGCGCGTAGGGTTCCAGTTGGGGTTTCCGGCCCCCTTGGTCTTCACCTAATTGTGGAAGAGGGGAGGTGAGTATCAACTCTCTCTCTCGCGCCTTTCTTCAGCTTGTTCCTGTTCGTCTATTCGGGACGGGGCAGGCAGCCCACATACATGAAGAGAGGGGGGGGTTCTTTGATATTAAGGTCGTGAGGCGGTCGAAGAAGGCCACAAATGGAAGCAACCGATGCTTTGGTCATTCAGTCACCTCCGTCGCTGCCAGTCCGTGCCGTGCTTGCTGTCATGCTGGCAAAAGCAGGGGTTTCGGCCGGTTTTACCTACTATTGGATTTGAACCAATGACTCTCGCCGTATGAAAGCGATACTCTAACCGCTGAGTCAAGTAGGTCAAGCTGAGTCAAGTCAGAAAAAAGAAAATAGACCCCTATAAGAAAGAGAAAGCCGCGCAACCCGAGTTCCCCAACCTATACGAGGGGGGGGCGGAGCGCTAAGAAAGAGAAAGCGTTATCACTATACGAAATGAAGCAGCGGCTAGTACGCTAAGATCAACCAATGTTCGAACGTGGAGCCTTTCTTTCTCGGTCGTCTAGCTTAATCTTAATCTAAGTGGATTCCGATTCACGCGATCGTTCTCTACTCTACTGCATTGGTGTTTTCACTCCCCACTCTCCACCATAAAAAAATGTTTCCAGTCAAAGGTATGAAGTCACTCGACTGATAAGGAGAGGAAGGGAGGCGGGTCCGAGTAAGAAAAAATGAACTAAGAACTAGGGCATACAACAATGGATCAATTCATTCAACAAGATCCGTTCGGATCGGACCAGGATGAATGGGATGGGTCTGACCTCTCGCTCGGATGTGACGACTCCCGCCGTCGACAGATGTCCCATGCCACGTTTCGTGAACAGCTATGCCCGAGAATAAATTGTGATATAGCGCCGAATAAGCCACTGCTCTATTCCCGACTCGAAATCTATAAAGGACTTTAAGGGAGAGAAAATAGGGGGCCCTACACCATACATCCTGCTGCCTCGGGACGACTGCACGTTACATCATAGCACAACGACCAAATGAAGGCGGAAACCCCAGGTTGTACGTTCCTGCGCACCCGGCATCCTGCAATAAAAAAAAAAGGGCCCCGTCACTATAAGGGCGTTAGTGCTTTAGTTTCGTTTTCAATAAGGACGTTTAGGCTTTTAACATAGAAAGGGCTTTTTCAGCTTACTCTGCTACAGCGGACCGTTAACAGGGTGGGTGCCGCGGTTTGTGGGCTTGAAGGACGTCAGCGCCGTGACAAGTGGTATCAGAGCCAAGGGTTAGGCCAAACCATGGCTAGTGGGAAGAACCCGTAGGCTAGTGCCGTCGAAGAGGCTCGACGGAGATGGTTCGAATCAAGCGAAAGCAAAGGCATTCGTTGGCACCCGAGATGCTAAGGATCGAAGACTTTTTGGATATGGAGCGGCTTGTCGGACGTAGTCCGAGGAGGCGTCGGTGAATACGGTTGCCATTGACAGAATCTCGGTGAAAAATAGAATATAACGACTAAGTAAAGAGTTTCGTCCTGGTTCGGAATCATCGGAATCACAAGGCTGGGGCGGTTGCTGGGAAATAGCATCAGTAGTTCCACCCGGTTCTGATCGAGTAGGAAGCTAACATACGGTACTGGAAGAGGGCGGGTTTGTAGCGGAGGTGGACTCTGGTAGTGGAGGAGATATAGTAGATGGGATGGGCGGTCCTCCCTCTGTCTTCTGTGTTTGCAAGGGTGAGTTGATTGATTTGCGATCGGGTCGGTCTTCCAATCGGGGGGAGGTGGGCGAAGAGGGATCTTTCTGAGTAGAAGGAGATTTTGAGGAAATGGGAGCTTGATTACACAATTCACCAACGTCTGATCAGGGGTTTTCTTAACCTATTTAGGGAAAACTTGCTTCGAATTAGAAGAAGGGGGCTTGGATTTCATTTTTGCCGTGCAGATGTGATAAATTGCTATCAGCCATGTTCAATTGTTTGTACTCCCGCTTCTTTCTCCTTTTTCAAACTGAGAGCCTTTTCATATAAACCCATCATTTGGACTGGCTAGGTATACTAATTCGATCACGGCGGTTTTGACGCCTATTAAAAAAAAAAGTAGGAATTTTCATTTTGGTATCTAAGACGGTTTAGAAAGTCTTATATGCTTTCTACTAAAAATAGGCGTCCTATGGAAGAGTTCTTCGGCCGGTGGTACCCATTGTTAGGCTATGCCCATGAGTAGAGAGTGCTTTAGAGTTTAGTCTTGTATTGAGAGAGGGTTGCTGGAGAGAGTTTTCTTACTTTTGGAAGGTTCGTTGTCTAATCCTTGTGATCTCCATAGTGGAGCTTTGCCGGCCTTCACCGGTGGACATAGGTCTACTGACTGAATCAGGCCAGTATGGTTGGTCTTCTTGTGTTTTTTTTGCCTCACTAAACTAGGAAATAAGCGCTCTAACAAAGCAAAAGAAGGATGCCCTAAGCGTCGAGGAACATGTACCTTGGTCTATGTAAAGGATGCACTCTTTCTCAGGGCATGTTTCCTGAAAAAGTAGCTGGACTTCGACGATTCTTTCTTTTTGGCTATGAAGGAAACCGTCACGACTTCGTTCCAGACTATAGGAAGTTCTACGGAGTTACATTCAGTTGCTAAAAAGCTAGTCGCCGTTTCCGAAGTAACGGGAGATGGAACAAACAAGGGCGCCAAGGATCGTTGAATTGGATTCCCAATCTGATCCGTCTGAGTCAGGTCAGAAGAGGTGTAGAGGGATAGGAAATATTAGCAAACGGTCTTATGCCTGCTCTTTGCTCCTAATTGGAGGGATCCCCTCTATGCCTTTGTTCTATTCTATGATTGACTTCGGCTATGCAACCCTCATCCAAAAAAGGATGTGTGCAATCACTAATGATGAGTCCCTCCTATCGATTTGTAAAAGGTTTTGAGATTGTTTACCTTGACGCTCAACAACTTCTAAGATAGGGTGCCTTGGATCAAGATGTATGAATGAGTGGCTTTATATATGCGGATGTGGTATTCCATGTCACCAAAGTAGGCAACTAAGCTTAAGCTTAAGCTTACTTCCATCTCCTATCAATGGCTTCCAGGATACCAATTAGCATCTTTATTAGCAAGCAGTTTCTTTAAGTAATTTCGATCGCCCATTGCATTTGAAAAAATCCTCATGTGGGATTCCTTATCTGGTCTCCTTTTCGTTTGATCTAGAGCATTTCTCGGGGTAGTTTTGGATCTCAACAGAGAGAAATGGTCTCTGGAGACAGCCTTTGGGGTATCCCCTGATTGACCGACCATGCTAAATAAGCAGGCTCGTTAGGAAGAGTAGGCACCTTGGTTACCGTCAATTCTTGGAATCACATTATTTAAAGAGTCAGAAAATGCCCGTGGAAAGAGAGTCACATTCCCTTATGCTTTTGGTGAAAGGCAATCTTACCTATTAATATTCTATTAATATTAATAGAATATAGTCCTTGCGAAGCTCGATAGCCTAAGGATGCGAGGTTGAGCATTAGCGAAGAAGCGAAGCTTAAGGAGGACGAAGTTAGACTATGGGTGACGCGTCAGCGAAGAAGGCGACCGGATCAGGATCTTGAGAATGTGGGAAATAGATTAGATAAATCTTGCAAACCAGGATCAGAAAAAGCTTGTTCAACAGATCCTTCCAATTCTGGTTTTCATGGATCCAAGTGTGCCTCTTGGGAAGAAATTGCTGCATTGATATGAAATGATCTTCTGCGCCTAAGCCAACGATTCAGATAAGGCTCGTAAGGCTCGAGAGTGAAATAGAACCTTGACTTTCATTTGAAACCCATAATACTAACTCTACGATCGCCTATGTCTTTCTATAGAACACGATCCCCTAGCCTAAATAGAGGTCTGGTTATGGTCGAGAATGAGGTCACACTAAGCAGGAATCTTGCCCTATGTTGACCTTCCCCTGAGATCTCTTGCTAGAGTCTAAGCTGATGATAGGGAGTTCTGGATTCCTTCTAAATCTGTGTAAAAGAATTCGATTCGATTTTAGATAGGCTAAAGAGGCTGCTCTAGATAGGAAGAATGGGAATAAGCATTTTCTTAAAGATTAAAGACCCTCAAAGAATACACAGCATCCCTTGAGACCTTCCTAAAGCTTTCCAGCTATGTTAATAACTCCGACTCGAAAATGCAAATAAAATAAAAGAGTAGTTGGCTTATTTGACTCTAGAACGACTCAGTTGAATTCAATGGATTCGATAGGGATAGAAGAAGCTCTGAATAGTTCGATAGCAACTCCTTTGTTTTGAGAGGAAGGAAGAAGATAGGGTAGAACGAAGGAAGTTCTTTAGAAAGAGACTTTGATTCCCGACTAAGATGCCCGAAGAAGGCAGAGTCTGTTAGAGCAGATAGTGAAACCCCTAGGCTTCGAACCTCGACTTATTTCTATTTATTCAAAAAGACAAGAAGGAGCGACTGATAAGGAGCGGTTAGGAAGAACTCTTTGTTTTACTCTTTCTTCAATCCACTTCGATCGAATGTATGGCTCTATGGGGATGCCTTCTATATGAGCCTTCTGTACGGGATCTTTCTTTATTACGTCCCTGAGAAACCGAAGTTCTTAGTCCGCTATGGCTTTGATCAGTCTGAGAAAGCTATTCGAAGCAAGAGAAGAAGAGCAAGAGGGTCATACAATCTTGGGGCTAAATAGGAAGTCAGTCAGTACTTCGGGCGTTAGAGCTGAACAACGGGAAGGTTATGAAATAGGCAAGTATGTTCATACTTGGAAGGTTTCTTGCTTGTCTGATAAGAGAAGGAGACAGAAAGGAGACAAGTATGCTAATACTTGGAAGGTTATAAAATATCTAATGTATGGACGTTTGGGAAGGGCTTTCTAGGAAGACAGTAGAAGTCATAGGCCAGAAATAACTTAGGTATAAACCTTCACTAACATTCAGAATGAGAGGAACTTGAAATATCTCCCCTTGATCCGAGGCTGTTGAAGGTATCGCATAGAAAGGTGAGCTCCATCTATCAGTTTTCAGAGGCTTTGAGGTTTAACCATTCTATTTGGATATCTTGCCCACCCAGAATGAATCCGTGATAGCTACTAGATACTAGAGTCATACTGGTCTTGTTTGGCTTACAATAGGCATGGCATCTATGTTATTGCTTCGGATAGACGGCTTTCCTTTCTTTACCAGGAGCAGTGAGCTTAGTACCGAAGCCTGTAATTGACGGCTGGAGGGTCATCAGTTTACGGCATATCCGCTGAAGCCTCTGCCCAGCACTCGGATTAGGAATTACTAGACCAGGCCTGAACCACAGGAATGGACAGCCCTGAGTCAGGTGCACATCGTGACGTAAATGAGGATGGCGATGATAAGCAATCGAATAGTAAATAAAAGAACGAAACTCCCCTCTTTGCTGATGGTTGGATTTCTGTTCGATACGGACCTAGATGGAATGAAAAGCCTGGACCCCGTTGTTAGTTGAAAAGGCTTGGGTTATGGCTATCTCCCAAGAGTGGGGCATTTACCTGGCGTATGAGAACCAGAATAAAATAAGTCTTCTTTCTATACGAAAATACAGATTTCGTTCGCCTTATTTCGTACTTATGGATACTTCTTCCGGTCAATCGAGGTCCTTCTCTGTTCCCATACGTGGATGTGGATTACTTGGACTTGTCTTGGATTTTATTTGTATTGTTAGCGGCATTCCCTTGCCGTTGGATTCCTGCCTCAAGACTCTGTCACTGGGCCGGGTTCGCCCACTGCTTTCATAGATGTCGTGCTTTGGCACAGAGCTAATGGTAATGGATGCCTATTACGTTCTCCTGCTCCAAAAGAAAGCATTCACCGACTTACTTACGTAATCGCGAATCAGGGAAGAGGTTTAAGCTGAGAAATTGAAATTGAGAAATCAAAATAAAATAATAGATTAGGCTATTATTAAGGAACTTTTCCTCTTCGAAAAGACTTTCTCCCTGCTTCCAGCACAAGAAGGAGATTCAGCTTAAAAGCAGAACTCTATAGGATATGTATCGAATTGCATGAGATTAGACAGTTTTTTTGGAGCTTTTTAAAATTAGAATAGAAAGAGAGTCTTTTTGCTTGCCGCGAATGGCTCTCTTTGTTGGAGAGGAAAGAAACTACCTTGTTCTACCTTAGGAGCATAGAAGCCCGCCTAAACTCATCAAATCCAGAAAGGAAGCCAACTAACTCATAGCCGCCCACTCGCTCATATGACCGGCAGGTCGGAATTGGCCCTGATTCTTTCTGCTTCTTTTTTTTAGTACGGTATTACTTTCCTTCCTTATCCCAGTCTGAAACTAGAACAGCCTTCCGCTTTCTTCTTTGCTTTCGTTTTGTTCCTGCTCATCTCAACCTGACTGCTGACTGGCTGTCTTACCGACCGGAATGATTGAAGAATGGAATTGAACAAAGGGGTGCAAAGAACTCCCTTCTTTACGTCCCTTACTGACACTTACTGGTTTGATTAATAGATCGCTTCGCTTGATTCGGAATCGAGCATCGTGGAAGGGAAGGAGAACTCAGTCCCGGGCCCCTTTTGCGCCATGTTTGAGAAAGAAAAGAGTGATTCTCTTTAGTTAGAAAGAAAGGACGCTTAACACTATACTTGTTTTCTTCAAGCGGTTCCAAAATACCTTGAAATAAGAAAGACTCCCTGAATTTCAAACTCCTATGGAAGCCTTATTCACTATTGATAGGCTGCTCCTCCTTCAGCTTGATCAAAGTCTCGGGGCTCGTGATTCCCACTTCAACCTTGGCTTGGTCCCGCTAGTAGTAGTCTCATTCCCTGCTATGTAGCATTAGTTTCTTTTCCCTTTTTTTATTCTACTGTAATAGGGCTTGATGTAGATAGTCCAATAGTCCAGTAGAGGCGGCTACTTCTCTTCTCTTATTGTTTGTATTTCGATGATCTTTTCTTACCGGAAAGGTGAGAGGCAAGGAAGGAAGCATAGGCAATCAATCCAATCGGCTTGAAAGGGGATCTCCCACTCGGGTTAAAGACTCAGGATTCAACTTTCCGGATCCCTTGCAAGACGCTCAAGATCTATAGCTGCTTGGCTTGGTTGGAATGCTTGCCTTGGGGCAGGCCAGACTTTGAAAGAAGTTACTCTAGCCTACGTCGAGAAAGAGTAGAAAGAAAGACGGTCCACTATCTTGAGAGAAACCTTTCTAATCAAATCCCTTTTAGCTATTCTGTCAAATAGTTCAACTGATGCGCATCCCACGCTGCGCACTCCAGGAGTGTTCGCAATGTCGCTGCCGTGATTCACGCTTCAGGAGATCGATAGTGTAATTAAGCCTTACGAAATCCTTTCAATATCTTCGCCGGGAAGCGAAGCGGCGCTAACGTCGGTCTTCGCCATTCCCTCCTGCTTTTGCTTGTTCTGTGCAGGTACCACCTGAAGGTTCGAAAAAGCAGGGCCCGAGTGGAACTGAACGCGCTCTATCTTCGCTAGCCCAGGAGGACTTAGTCCTTCCACCATGTGATTAGGTTGTCCAAGCCCTTCCGTCTATCCCTTAATGCCTTAAACATGCCCTTCTCATCCAAATCTTCCATGCATGTCAGTCTAATCTAACCTTATAGGTTTCTCACAGTAAGCAACAGCAGTCTTAGGAAGCCCAAGGCCGAGTGCTTTGAGTCAATTCACGCCCTATAGGCAAGGGAATATGTTGAAATTTCTTCTTCCCAAACTGAACAGATAGCGAATTCTGTGACTCATTTCTCACCGCGTCTACATCTATCCCCATGGCTTCACGGCTTGACAGACCTTCCCCCATACTAAATAGATAGGAACATTTGTCTTCGCCTTAACTGCGTAAAAGCGAACCCTATCTTGTCGAGAAGCAATCCTATTGGTTTGGTTCGCCCGTAGGCAGCTGATTGCCTTTTTCGTTACGCCTGTAATTAGGCTACCACCCTACCCTCTCCACGGGCACAGTTCGCTTAATTCTACCTTGAGTTCTTTACTCCCACACGCCTTTGCCCTCTTTCACCGAAGAGGAAATAAGAATCTTCCAAAGAGACCTAAATTTCCATTAGATTCATTCCTAAGCTTGCTTTGTTCTAGAAAGATGATCAGTCCGAGAGGGTTGGAGAGAAGAGAAAGCGGTCAAAATCTCTCTGATTTGATCACCGAGCAGTCGGACGACTTTTCAGTAACCCAGGACCTTCGACGCTTCTTTCGCATCCCCTACATCCTTCGGAGGTGGAAGAAAGGTAACTAACTATAGAATATATATAGTTAGTTAAGTAGGGCCCCAGAACGCTAAAAAGGTGGGGGAACAAGAGTTGTCACGATAGGAAAGAGAAATGACTATAAGTAACCAACGATTCTCTCTTCTTAAACAACCTATATCCTCCACACTTAATCAACATTTGATAGATTATCCAACCCCGAGCAATCTTAGTTATTGGTGGGGGTTCGGTTCGTTAGCTGGTCTTTGTTTAGTCATTCAGATAGTGACTGGCGTTTTTTTAGCTATGCATTACACACCTCATGTGGATCTAGCTTTCAACAGCGTAGAACACATTATGAGAGATGTTGAAGGGGGCTGGTTGCTCCGTTATATGCATGCTAATGGGGCAAGTATGTTTTTCATTGTGGTTTACCTTCATATTTTTCGCGGTTTATATTATGCGAGTTATAGCAGTCCTAGGGAATTTGTTTGGTGTCTCGGAGTTGTAATCTTCCTTTTAATGATTGTGACAGCTTTTATAGGATACGTACTACCTTGGGGTCAGATGAGCTTTTGGGGAGCTACAGTAATTACAAGCTTAGCTAGCGCCATACCTGTAGTAGGAGATACCATAGTGACTTGGCTTTGGGGTGGTTTCTCCGTGGACAATGCCACCTTAAATCGTTTTTTTAGTCTTCATTATTTACTCCCCTTCATTTTAGTAGGCGCCAGTCTTCTTCATCTGGCTGCATTGCATCAATATGGATCAAATAATCCATTGGGTGTACATTCAGAGATGGATAAAATTTCTTTTTACCCTTATTTTTATGTAAAGGATCTAGTAGGTTGGGTAGCTTTTGCTATCTTTTTTTCCATTTGGATTTTTTATGCTCCTAATGTTTTGGGGCATCCCGACAATTATATACCTGCTAATCCGATGTCCACCCCGCCTCATATTGTGCCGGAATGGTATTTCCTACCGATCTATGCCATTCTTCGTAGTATACCTGACAAATCGGGAGGTGTAGCCGCAATAGCACCAGTTTTTATATGTCTGTTGGCTTTACCTTTTTTAAAAAGTATGTATGTGCGTAGTTCAAGTTTTCGCCCGATTCACCAAGGAATCTTTTGGTTGCTTTTGGCGGATTGCTTACTACTAGGTTGGATCGGATGTCAACCAGTGGAGGCACCATTTGTTACTATTGGACAAATTTCTCCTTTTGTTTTCTTCTTGTTCTTTGCCATAACGCCCATTCTGGGACGAGTTGGAAAAGGAATTCCTAATTCTTACACGGATGAGACTGAGCACACCTGATCAATGAAAAATTCTGACACCAATCATTTACAAATGAGTATTACACCAAGAATTGACAAGCGGATGAGTTCTCTAGTTGGCTATGTTGATATAGCTTAGATAGGGAAAAGAGACTGATTTTCGTACGCAAAAGCCCGCTATTAGTTGAGTGTCCCAGTCACCTTTCAACTCCAACCCGAGTGAAAGCAATTGATTGGATCACGTCAGCTGACCCACCACCTGTCCGGTCTAAGCTACAGTTGAACCGGTTTCTTTTCTTTCTCTATTTTACCCTGAAAGCATCCGAGCCAGCAGGAGAAGCACAAGCAATCCCCCCCAGCTAGATCTAGAGTGCTAGTTTCCAGTGATCGTTATCTTCATCCATCGCAGTTTTCTTTCTTGTATTTTGAACGGCGGCTTCAATCAAATCAAGCTCAACTTGGTCAGGGAATGAGAATCATTCTGCTTTATCCAGCTCTTCCTGAGTCGTGGTACGTATCCGCCTTAGATTCAGCTTCTGTGTCTGCAGACTAGTATACGTATTGAGATTCAGAGGTTCCTTAGTAGTTTGGTTTGGAATTGAATGACGAATCGTCATTTCCTCTGTTGACTTAACTGAAAGCTTCGCTTCTATTCTCGAGCAAGACCCCCTCTTCCTGATAGGGCTAGTCCCTAAGACCAAGGGTGACGGAAATTCTTCTCGACAGATTTTCAAGAAAAACACCTTTTTTTTGTTTTTGGAGGAAGCGAGTGAAAAGAAGCAGAATACTTGGAGTGAGTTAAAAAGCGTAATAGAGAGAGCCAGTATACAAAGAACGAGTCAAAAGAGAGGCTACAGAAGCTATCTTTTCCTTTTCTTTCCTTTGGGAGTGATCTATGAGTGCTACGTGTTTGAATGATCGTGAGCTCTACCCGGTTGATCAGTTGCGTGAGTCAATTCGTCTTGTCTGAATCAATTTCAAAGCATGAATGTTCCTTCATGTTGGCGCGGTACTTTCGATTCAACCTGAAAATGCGTCCTTTACTTCGAATCGTCTCTTTGGTAGATTCTTTCATATTCATATATAAAAAGTAGAAGCTTCTGTAGATAAACTGCAGGTTCTGCTGGGGTAGCTGTTCCCCGGGATTGGTAATCAGTCTTGCTATTGACGTTCGAGCTCGAAAGAGTGGGAGCGAACGGATGCTGTTTAGGGTAACTCGCTTTGAGCGTGAGATTCTCCTTAGCATGAAAATCCCTGAATCGACATCCATCTCGATCTACTAAACTTTTTCAAGAACCTGGCAGCAACACAGAACAACTGGGAGAAGGAGTGTCGACCCCTATAGCAGAAGGTTGTTAGACTGGCCTCTGAGTGGAATATTATCCTGCAACCATGTGTTGCAGACCAGTTACAGGTTGGTAAAACCTTGCTTGCTTACCGTAGCCTTCGGCTACGGCCAACGGAACGGGCTCGGGCGACGGATCAATAGTCGACTCCGGGTGGGCATGAGAATGAAAGACTGTAAGTGGTCCGCATGAGAAGTCAGGGAATCGACTATGTCTAAATAGAATAGTGAGTGCCGGATTCTTACGAGTGGAATCTTGAATGCTGTAACCGGGGTAGGTGAACGAATGAAGTGATTTACGAGTGACGTCTGCTTGGAGTTCCCGCTTTATTTCCCGGGTCGGGAATACAGGATCTCAGGCTTTCTTCCTATTGGCGAATGCTAGTCTCTTGTTGTTACCGATGTCGGCTCCATGGGCTTTGCTAACCGAGTAGCTAGAGTATAGTTAGTCGCTAGGGAAGATAGCCCAGGGAAGAGACCCATACATGAGGGCGAAACCAAGATACATGAGTTCGCAACCCTTGAAGGAATAATATGAATAAGACAAAACGAATAGCCAAACCGATATCCAAGAGAATACCACCTTAAAGATTAAAGAAATACCAGAAAGCCATACATACCAGCTTGAATGCAACAAGGGGGAAGAACCAATGATCGTATTGAGTCCCTCACCATGAAAGTAAAGAGACTCAGGGGAGATCCAGCAAGTGAATCAACTGACTCTCTTGAAAACGGGATTACTCCTCCGAGTGAGCGGACGAAGAATTAGTCTGGACTGAAATCCCTTCACCATCCCATCAAAGAAGATGAGTATCTCCTTGGCAGGGTTGGATTGGTTGATGTCAGAGAAGTGGAAGGTTCAGACTTGGAGAAAGAATCGAGGAGGGACTTTTCTCTCTCTGCTGGACTGGAAGTCGAGTTCTGTCTGACCGGCCTTCCCCTTTCGATAAAGTGGCATTCTTCTCCTTTTGCGGCTTCCACTCAACTGAGCTCCCTGAAGTCGAAAAAACTTCCTTGGTTGATGGCATTGAATGAGCCAAATCCCGATAGTCAAAACTCACGTAATCGTAATAAGAAGAGCTGGCGTCGCGCCCTCCTCCTTCGCTTCTTCAGAAGTGGCGATCCATTCTATGCCGGTGCCGGTTTTCGATTGGCTTTCAGCCGCTCTGATTCCTTGCCTAACCCGTAACCCGACCTGGCCACAGGAATCAAGTATGTCTTTCCCACAGTGCAGTTGAAGTAGGTCAGTTCCTTTCTTCTCGGCTACCATGACTGCTAGTCAAAGCTCTGAGAACGGCCCGTGTTGAGTTTCCTTCTTGCCCTCATCTCCTCATATCCCGGACTCCATGAGAAAAGGGTAGAACTCATGCTTTGAGTTTGCTGACTTGATCAAGTCTGTCTGTCCTGTCTTCTTTCTTGCTTGCTTGATTGCTGTCTTCTCTTCTGGCTACTCCATGCGGCTAGAATGCGGCTAGTAGTCCTAGTCGGAACTCCTTGCTTCACGGAGTCTTAGACAGCTCATCTTCTCCCATTCCGTGCCTGGTTATGTCAAACTATCTGTGATCTCTTTCCCTGGAGATAGGTACACGCGTAATAAAAGAAAGCTTTGACAGATCCAACAAAGACCTGGGAATTAGATCCTGGTACTTTTCTCCCTCTCCTTCGTCGGGCTTGGTCGTTTAACTCCCGTCTCGCTTTCCTTCCGGATATCTGACGGTCTATTTCGCCGATAAGACAGATCCATCGATCACGTTAAGTGCACAGAGCTAGACCCCTCTCGGGTTGGTCGCTTTTCGATGAAGCCTGCACCTACTGGGAAAAAGGAAAAGTAGACCGTCGAATACTAGAATTGGTTGTTACAGAATCTGCTGTTTGAGAATCAGCTGAAACAGGATTTTTATGGAAAGGAAATTGAATTTATGCCAGTTAATCCAATAGTATGTATAAGAAGAGTGCCAGACCAGAAGAGGTTTCACATTCATCTCGGGAGCAGAAAACTAGTAAAGGCACTCGATTAGCCGGGTTTAACGCTACGATACGACCCTTATTCCAAAAGGTTGAAAGGGTTGGTGCTAACTCTGCATCGATTCCGCCCATTGCAAGAAGACGGGGTTAGCCTTTCTTTCTTTGACTGTCCAATCTCGGGAAAAGGAACTGACATATGTTTTAAAATGCCCATTCCCGTATTTCCATAAACTGTATGGACGTCTATTAAGGGAAATCAGATTGATGTAAAAATTTCGGGAGGTTTCTGCAAGTAAATCAGAATAGAACAAGGAAGTTTCATCCATTTCTGACTTTACTGAGCGAGGAGGGGAATGCGCTCTTATCTTTTTATTTATGGAGAAAGGTACTTGGTCTTTCTTTTTACATAGAGAAAAATAGGTGAAATCCTCGGTTCCACGCCCCTACTGCTTCCTCCAGTCGCCATTTTTGATTGCCTAAAAGCGGCATACCTTCCCTGGTCTTCCAGCTGCATAAGGTAGTTTGCTTGCCCGTCTACCCTAGTGGAGATCTCTCCCTAGGGCCTCTTTCTCCTGAGCTAGGCTAAATACTAAATAAAAGAGAAGTACAAGATAGCTCCGAAGGCTTTCTTCTTCTGCAGCTATTTCCCCAAGGCGGGTGTTGGTTTGTCATGAAGATCTTGTCGTGGAACGTGAGAGGAGAACCCAATTAAGAAAAAAAGTGGGGGTTAAAGGGGCGTTGAGGAAACTAAAGGCCGATATTGTTCTTATTCAGGAATCAAAGCTTTCTTCGGTGGACGGTGCTACAATAAGGGGGGTGTGGAAAGTGAATCGGTGTGGTTTGATTAGTGTGGATGCTCAAGGAACTGCGGGGGGTCTAATTTGTGGTGCTCTAAGTCCGTAGTTATGGAGAATAGCTGGAATGGGAAGTCCACCTTCAAGGAAGAACTACAAGACGATAAATCGTCTTCTCTTATCGTCTTCTACCTTAGATTATACATGTCCCTCTCGCTCTTTGATTGAACTCATTTAGTCACTTTGCTCTGTTCATAGCTCTTCTTTTCGCTTCTACAAGGCTGCGCCTCTTTCTTCTTTTCTGAGTCAATCCATAGGGGAAAACCCTGAAATCCATAGTAGCTGACGATTATGTGCCAAATTGAGAGAAAGGGGCCGCTCGCCTCCTAGTTGTTCTGGATCGAGAGACCAGTTGGCTCTTCCTGCGGCCAGGCATAAATTAGTAATTCCTCCAATCTCCTTAAACCCGAAAGGCTGGGCTGACTTCATCGCCCGGTCAGTCCTCGAACCTTGATTCATCTAGTTTTCTCAGTCACAGGTTGGAAATCGGCTTTAAGCGAAAATCCCGGTCTTTCTAAATGATTCTACTTTTGTTTGATCCCAATCGATGAAAGGGTAATCCCGAATCTTTGGTTTGGCAGAGTGAGACCTTTATCCTTTATCCCATCTACCTTTCCGGGGACTTCTACTCACTGGAGGAATTCCCAATCATAGATAGAGGAAAGGTTGAATGCTGCCCTCTTCCTCTGACCCCGAATCATTCTTTCAACCTTCGGCCAGGCGCCTAAGTAAGAGGAAGCTCCTGAAGCTAGCATCTGACCGAAATCGGATTGACTTTTCGTGCTGTTGAATTGAATGGCCTAGGAGTGAAGTTCAAGGGCTTGGCTTGAAGGCTCAGATTCCGTATCGGCAGTTTGTTCATCAAGCCTATTCTCGAGCCTATATCTACTCTCGTTTCTTTTAGAGGCGTACCTCTCCACGAGATCGAACACTTTACCAAGGATTGAATCCAAAAGCAAGAACTCGGTTTGGGTGAAGGTTCATCTTCAAATCTGTCTCCTTGTCATGAACAAACGACTTTCTCTACATTAGAGCGCAAGGTGCGCAGAAGATTCATTTAGGTAAGCACACTAGAAGGAAAGGACTTGTCTTGTCTGGACTTCCTATGTCTTGCTGCCTCCGCTTGAATCAGGAGGAGAGGAGAGCATTCTTCTACAAAAAGAAAAAAACGATTATTGCGAATAATGAGACGCTACCCTTGCCTTGAGGAAGATCTGCGAACCGCGAAAGAGGGAAGGCGGATCTCTATGAGAACGGGTGGTCTACAATCAGCACCTTACCTTTCAAGCGTAGTAGATCAGACTGGGATTGGGCATCAGTCAGTCTTAGATGTCCCAAAAAGGTCTCGTCAAAGGCCTACCTTTTGGCATTAAAAGACGAGTTAGCAGGATTCGCAGGCGAGACACAGATATTGAATTAAGAAAGAGAGGTTATGAAGTAAACATAAACAGGAAAGACCAGATCAACCAGCCGGCAAGCGCAACTAGTCTTTTTCTTTTCGAGAGGGATTACTTGCTAACGGTTTTCTCCCGAAATGCCCGAATTGCACTAGTATCAGGAACATGCCCCGAAATGGTTGTTTTCGCACGTTAATAACTCTAGCTTTTAAGCCAAAGAAAGAAGCAATCATACTCCTTGGAACAGAAAGATATTGCACTTCAAAATCGTTACTAGAAGCATTGCAAGCGCACTTCCTATCTAGGCAAACCAAACTCTAAAAAGCACTTCCCTCCCGGCTAGCCTTGCAAGAGCGGGTGTGCGGGAGAATAGAGCTGAGCATCAAAGCTGCAAGACAGAAGGAAGGTTCCTGCGTGCAGGAAAGCTTTTTCACCGTCCATTGGGTATTTATCTCTATCTCGCTCTCCCAACTCATACTTATGATAGGCGGGCTCAATGCCAGACTTTAGCAACGTCTTGAAATCCTAATTGCCATGGTTCCGCTGCATCACAAGAAATAGATGGGTCAAGTGAGTTGTGTGGATCAACAGCAGCATCAACTGCTGCTTCTGGGCTTGCATTCAGCTCCAAGCCTTCTTGCTTCCCTTCCCGGGCACATCATCCATCCTTAAATCATCCGTGTCTACACTACTTATCTTAATCTGGGTATTACTACAGCAGATACAGGATATGTCGTCGATTCTAGAATTACAGTTAGCATAGTTTATAGGGGGGTTTCTTTAGTTAGAACAACAGCCGCTAAAACAGGTACTAATGGCAGCGAAAACAGATTTTAGCCTGTGAAATAAGTAAATTTATCCATGATATTTGAGAAAAAAAAAGAAATTCATATTCACACCTTAGCGGCCTCTCCATACTCGTCTACCTAACAGGGGTCGACCACTATTTCCAAAGTACCAGCCTTACGGATTCAGGCGGCCATAGTAATACGAAAGTCCCGTGTGGAAGGGCTCTCGCTCAACGGATCACTATGTAAAGCGTCTTTCGGAGAGAGCGTATTACCAATCCGAGATCTTTTCCACTATAGGATAGGAAAAAAAGGGCCTTTCGGCTATGTTTACTTTGTCATCAAGGGGCGGAGCGAAGTAACTAGGCGGAGATGCAGGATCGCTGTAAGTCATTTCTCATAGAAGAGAATCTTATCATATCATTGAGAGTCTGATTCCCCTTTGTTCAAGTCCGAGGTCGTGTCTCCTTAGCTAGGGCGCCGAAGTTAGTAAATCACGAATACGAGTTAGACTGGACCTTTACGAAGGTCATGCTTTCTTTCGAGGCTCAAGCTTTAGAGTAGCTTTGACTAACACGAGTCTTTGTAACCGAAAAAGTAGACATGCCATGCCCTAGGATTAGGATGGAGTAGTAAGCTCTTGAGATCTTATCCGGTTCGGAGGTTGTTCCGCGTTTGCACAGTTCAAGGCTTCCTCCCACAAAGCCGCACCGAAGCACAGCTTGGAAAGCTTGGGATGGAATAGGATCCGGTCATGCGATCCAAGCGCTTTAGTAGATTGCTGGACCAAGGTTCCGAGCGTAGAATCGAATCTGCTCTAGTATCCGCTAACAGATCAGTAGGCTCTGACAGCCTCCTCTCTTCTGCTAAGGCATGAAAAATGGAAACTCTAAAGTAAAGATGGAATCCGCCTCCGATCTGACTTTCAAACTCTCAATTGAATAATTTAAGAAAGAAACCTCCTTGAAAGGGTCTCATCCTCCTCCGAACCTTTGTAATTGGCTTCGACCGTAGTCTGAATCTTTGGCCGCCTTTCGCTCCAACTAAATTGTTGTTTTCTACTGGCTGGCGTCCTTAGGAGGTCTTCTTCGAGATGTAATTTACTGCTAAACCTCCTACTTGAGAAAGCTGGCTTGCATAACGAGAGAAGCGCGTAATGGCTCTAAGTGCGAGCGCGTGCGCTACTACTCTACTACATCAACAATAAAAAAGAGGTGACGAAGCACAATTAGCGTAACATAAGGGAAAGCAGCTAGCGCGAAACGAAAGCAAGGGCTAAACTAAAGGTGGGCTCAGGGAAGGAATTCAAAGCCTATAAGGAAGGCATGAGACTCGGATCTAGGATCAAAACACTCACATCCTCCGGGCTCTCATTCAGATTCAGTCAATTCAAACAAGCTCGGAAGCGGACCTCAAAGCCGACCTAAGCTTTGGTAAAGCCTCGTGATTAGAGGGGGGGCTACTAACTAAAGAAATAAACTTTTAAAGGACTAGACTAAGAACACTGACTGACCTATATAATAAGAGATATAACCAAAATGTTGTTACCGCACTTCTGAGCCGGCTCTCAGAAGAGTTACCCTACCTCGGATAGGGACAAAGGGAAGGCTAGCACCAAAGCGAAAGACCTACTTCAAGGCAAGGAGAGCAGGAGCAATAGACTGCATTAGTGAAGGAAGTATGGCATCAAATCAAAGGGCGCTTATCCCGCTAATCGTAGGTCTTGGTAAGTACCTGACAGACCTAAGGCTTGTAACTGAACTTCAAGCTGGGGAAGGAAAGCAAGGAACTGATACGCAAAACTAACTGGCAAGCAAAGCACAAAAGGCACTCCTTACCTTAGGCCTCATCAATCGAGGAAGGAAGCATTCCAATCGTTGAAAAAGCCTTCTTGCTATTGGGCGGGCTTTCATCGGCCTTTGGGTTGGGATATTTGATTGAATCAGAGAATCGGTTCTTACAGTGCCCGGAATTGGACAAATAGCTCTTTGAAGGTGCAGATGAATTGAATTAGACAAAAAAGAATAGGAGGGGGAGGATTCTGTCACCACAGTCTTAGACTTCCTCTAAGGCCAATAGACTCTCTCGCCTTAGGACTGCGAATATCCCTAGTCTTAGAGCTTGGCTAGTTACTTCTATTAAGGTGATGGCACAGTCTTAGTTCAAACCCGGGATAACTTTCATCTAGCTTGTGAAGGAGTTGATTACCCCTCGTAAGGCCTCCCAATAATAGTTCAGTCGTCGGCGTGGAGAAGTAACTAGGCCAAGGCCAATGAAGGAATAGCGTGACGCCTTGGAAAAGCAAAACTGATTAGCTTCCCTTTGGGCGTTAAGTTCCTTACCTTCTAAGGATCTTCTACTTATGGTAGGCTTGCCTAAGGCGAAAAAGTCCCTGGGGCGCCACGTGATTGAGTAAAGCAAGGTTCGCAAGACACTCAGAAATAGCTGCAATCCGTACAGCCTGAGCTACCGTAGCTACTGTTATACCGTTCCCGCCCTACGACTAGTAGTGCGCTCACTCCCGGCTAAACACTAAGCTAATAGGGGGATATTCTTGGGTAGGCATGAAACTTAATAGCCCTACTATGCTCACTCAGCCCTACGCTTTTAGTGCATCCGGGCTAGAGAGCGATTGAGCACCCTCTCCAATCTTCGGAGCAGCAGCAGACGATTCCTTCCATCAATGAATGTGCTTGCTAAAAGCACTCCAATAAGCCTACCATATAACAGATCTTCCAGCAATCCCTACCTACGCAGGGAATGAATTCATACTACCACACGCTCATCCAATCACTTCTTACCAGCGGGTTAACCTATCATTAGCAAGGAAAGCAGTTAATGGACATATCTCACAAGTAGTCGCTAGACTGACTAATTCAGTCTATAGGTCTTAGAGACTCTTCCTAGTGCAGCGTTGATAAGCTAGTTCCGTGCTAGCAATTGTCGGCGTAACGGGTGTTTTCTATACTATTCTTCAACATGGAATACCCTCTCCCCCCCAAGCTGTCTTCTCCCCCTAGCTGTCCAGATAGTCGGATCCAACATCTAGGAATGAAGCCATGGGTGGTTCTTTGGATTGGCCTACTTGGAAGAATGACCTCTCCCTTTCTTTTGCGTTATTTCACAACGGAATCGCCGCGGGGAATACGCTATTCAACGTCTTCTCCGCTCGTGTATCCCTCTTTTACGAGTGGTTTAATGCGATTCTTGCTGATTCTTCTCAATGGAATTCTTTTGTTGCACTATGTTACTTACGCGAAAAATGATTGTTCTTTCTTCTGGTTTTCTCATTCTAGCTATGTTTTGGAAGCAATCTCGCAAGCTTTTTAACTTATTAGACACAGAGCTAAGCAGGAGACTCCTATAACAGCAAATCCCCCTTTTTTAAATCAAGAGGGTCAAAGCCTGATCCATGAGCTCCTTCTCTTAGTTTTTCTTTTAGCTCGTCTTGTAACTGCTGATGTTGTATAAGATTGGCATAAAACATCATTAATTTCCTCCCTGTATAAATTCCTAATTACTATATCTTTCACATTCTGAACCCAATCATGATTTAGGGAATCCAAGGTCGGTAAATAAACCATTTGGTCTGGGAGAAATACCCACCATAAGATGAATCCTATTATCAAAGAAGATATCATTTTCGATTTAAGAAAGCTTATTTTTCTGATTTGAAAGTCCGGCATCAAAAAACGCTTCATCTTGTGTTCTTTGTTCCTTTTTATGTATTCTTATAGCATCGAGCAACCCTGGTCTTATTTCGTGTAATTGTTCTTCGCTCTTTAATTTTATTATTTATTATCCTTCGTAATAATATTTTCGGTTGGAGGTAATTTAACTAATAGTGGTAAAATATAATGAATTCCTTTTAAGGTCCCAAAAGCAAGTTTTTTCCCTAGATCCGTAAAGGAATCCGCCATATAATTTTCAGTAATAGGTTTTCTGAGTTTATAATTCCACATTGAAAGTGGGGATTCTACTTGTTTTTCATATGTAATCCGCTCCATTTTGTGGATAGGTCCTTGCCTTTTCAGCTTCGCTTCCTCTTCTGGTGCCTCTTCTACTGATTAGGGGTTCGCTTTCGCTTGACTCTCTTTAACTTCTGTCTTTCACTCCCGAAGCCCTTTCCTTTTTTGACTTCCTTCCTCTTTTTCCTGAAGTGACTTGACTGCCTTCCTACGTTTGGGGCAAATAGCAAAGGTAAGACAAGCTAATTCTGTCTCGGTCTCCAGGCGCAAGAATCAGCCTCTGCAGCAGACTCCTATCCTATTCATTCTTTCCTCTCGTGAGCTTTTTTTCCTCTGGACCCTCAAAAACTAGGGTTCCAAACCTTAGCTCGGCTAAATGGCTCAATGAACAGGCATCGAGACAATGCACTCTTTGAGAACTTAGAAGGAGAACTTGGAAGAAGCGAGCCCAAACAGCAATGGGACACTAAACAAAATAAATGTTTTATTGGGATCATAACTTGAAGTTTGTGAAGCATATCCTACCGATCGGAACTTAGAATACGCTTCCGTTGTTAGTTGTTATTGTTATGCCTCAATGATGAACTTAGCAATAGGAATAGTTGTCCCAGCCTTAGAGCAGGTCCTTGAGTTTGAGTCCCTGTGCATTAGGCCAGTCAGAACAGGAATAGCCATCCCTCGATCCTTTCAGTCTCGAGTCTGTCTTTTCTTTCCAGTAGGCTGGGCCAAGCTAGAAACCCTTGTTAGGGCACGAGGACCGTTGTAAGAAAGAAATATAGTATATACAACATTCGGACGATCTCACACGTATTGTCGTCCGAATGACCGCTTTACAATTGTTGAGATCTGCTTTTCCGACTAATACTAATGACAGAGCTTAACGCTTCTTTCGACTCTCTTCTTACTACGTTGAGCTGCTAACTGCTGTTGCTACTTTTACTCCCCTTCCTCTCGTTTACTCTCTTGGAATGGTCTTTATTAATCAGTCAGAAGATAGTAAAAGAAAGCTATCAATCCCTCGCTTATTCAAAGGGCTGATCCTTAGCAGAGCAGGGAAAAAAAGAAACCCCATAGAGGTAGAGGTGCGCGGAGATCGTACCTGGATTGAGGAATGAGGTACCGAACCCCATTTCCGCTGTCCTCAGATGGCCAACTCGAATTATTCACCATCCCCTATCAAATGGGGCAACACCATATCTGTCATGCTGGACCTTTTTAGTGGGGCTCATAAAAGTTTTCCTTGGATGAACCCTATGCTGCAATACTTCCAACCCTTTTGCTGGCGTCCCTTCACCATTACAATGGGAGCCTAGCCTTAGTAGAAGTGGGTAGAAGACCCCTATGGAAAGGGATGCCCATCCACTCTCTTTCCCCTTAGCTAGGTTCTCTCCCAGCATCAACCCTCATAATAAGAGCAAAGGAACCTACTCAACAAGCAGCTACGGGTACAGCAACAGGAGCATCTAACCCATTAGACCAGTCGAAACCCATTGCCAGGTCGAGATTGATACCCCAAACACTCATCCATTTTCAACTCTACCCCTTCGCTTAACAACAAGGATCGCATGGCCGTACCGTTATTGAAAAAGATCTTCCAGTGGCACGATCAATGAATTTATCATACGCAAAGAAGGTAAAGAGTCCCCCCTAAGGGGGATTGAGAGTTTCGAGAATCTTCGATAGGGGAGAGAATTCCATAATTCAATAAAATATCTAGTCAAGGGAGAATTCCACTTATTGTTTTTGGCTCGCAATAAAGCTAGCGTCCTGATCGAGCAAGACGTAGTCCTATCTATCCACCTCTCGAATTAGATTTCCTCAGCTTAAGGAAGGTTTGAGTTTGGTAGTAGTCGTATCCTACGTATTCCACTACTGAGATAAGGAAGATAAGGAACGCCGGTGCAAGGGGCCACCCATCCTTTCTCCTTGCCCCTCTCACTCCCTAAGCTAAGGAATGAGAGGGCCTCACTCTTCGATAAGAATACGAATAAGATCAATAAAGGCTAGGTAAACTATGCAATAGCTTCGGCAGAACCAGAAAAAAAAAGAATCGAAACGAATGAGGTACGGAAAAACCTCATTAAAATGACTTATTCCCCTGCTGATAGTAATTAATTACCGTTTTCATTCATAGTGGCGTCATCCCATTCCTTCATAGTAGCCTTGAGAGCATTCGCTGCTTCCCGGGCATTTTTTAGATCTAAATTTCGATACATATTCATGGCCTTAGCCATTTTTTCTAATCGATCAAAATAAGTTTTATGTTCTTCTGTTTGCGAAACAAAATTGTATTTAGTTGCAATCTTGGTATGCGCCTGTAGAAAATCACGCAGTTCCCTCTTCATTTCTTCTTGTTTTGCAAACAGGGAAGCCTGCTGTTCTGCGGGCCCTGGTCCCGCTTGCTCCACGACCTGGGATGGTTGACCAGGAGCCACCCCGGTTTCCCCTTGCTGCAGCTGACCCTGGTTTGGGGTCGAAGATGAGACTTCGGGATTGAGTCATTTCTCAATCCACGAGCCACTCCATGTGGATGAGGTTGAAGGTTCGTGGGCCTCCTCCCTTACGGGGGCCCGGGCTGTGGATGGTTCGGGGGCGGAATCTCCTTCCTTCGGGGATGGCAAGTTTAGATATTGCCGCCAATTTCCCGACGAGCTGGAGGATGTAACTTCTTTGTCACCGTCACACTGTGCCCCCCCCCCGAAGGAGCCATATATGCAACAAAGGGTGTGGCCTCGGCGAAGGCTTGCAAAAGATAAGAAATGGCCAAGGCTAGACCCCCACATTTTTAAAAAGAAAGAAGAGAGGGCGCGGGCCCCCGTGGAGATGAAAGCCTTCGAAAGTAAGGCATGAAAGAAATCCATTCTTACCATAATGAAAAACAAAGAAGAGCACAGAGCGAGAACGGTCAACAGGATGAGGAATGCATAGAAGAAGTGAGGGAAAGAATTTCTTTTTTCTCAAATGCCTCAACTGGAGAAAGTCATTTATTTCACACCATTCTTCTGGTTATGTCTTTTCGTCTATTGCCTTTCCCGGGCTTTCTATTTTTTTCCGTTTCATCTGGAAAGTCGGGTCTTTTTTTTTACTATAAAAAATTGGAAAAGGTTTCTGTCAATTCTCCAGTGGACCCTCTTTTTATTTGTCTGTTTAAAGACAAGCATTATTGTCTTCCAAAACCTAGAGATGCTTGTCTTTAAGCATACTCTATTTGGAATGGCACCCGGGGGGTTACCCGATCTAAATCTTCCCCCCGAGCCTTTAGAGGAGGAGCCCCCTCGGGTCCTAAAAACTAGGGAACTCCCCTTAAGTCGGGAGGAGATTCTCGCTATAAAAAATCTTCAAGTCTTTGAGCGCCAAATGCGCAAGAAGGTTTTTTATATGCTTAAACCCTTGGAATTCCCCGTTGAAAGCCCCGAGGACCCGGATATTCGTCGCGTTGTATCGATGTTCATTTTTCATGTCGAACCGCATGAATATGGGCGCTATCTCTTTGATATTGTTAACCCAAACTCCGACCTCTTTGCGGCCTTTTTATTTTAAAAGAATGGGAAGATTTCCATTATCCGCCAAATGGTCCGGGGATCTAGGCGGGGGGAGGAGCAGTGACTCGTAAGTAAAAAGTCTCTGACCCTAACAGTTTGGACGATATCAGGAGTAGGAGGGGTGCGCCGGACCGCCGACGAATAATAGGTACCCGGGTAGAGAGTCTCCTCAAACCCCTTATTGTGGAGTATTTACCCCCAAAATGGAAAAGGGGTGCTTTGGATTGGGAGTAATCACTAGTGATAGGGCATAAGGGGAGAGGACAAGGTCAAGAGCGATGCCTACATTAAATCAATTGATTCGTGATGGTAGAGAAGAAAAACGGCGCACGGACCGTACTCGAGCTTTGGATCAATGTCCCCAGAAGCAAGGAGTATGCCTGCGTGTTTCAACGAGAACACCTAAAAAACCTAATTCAGCTCTACGTAAGATAGTCAAAGTACGGTTGAGCAATCGACATGATATATTTGCTCACATTCCAGGCGAAGGTCATAATTTGCAGGAACATTCTATGGTCTTAATAAGAGGAGGTAGAGTAAAAGATTCGCCAGGTGTGAAATCCCATTGTATTCGAGGAGTCAAGGATTTGCTGGGAATTCCGGATCGAAGAAGAGGAAGATCTAAATATGGTGCGGAAAAACCCAAATCCATATGAATGGAAAACGGGGTAAGCTATCGTATAGAAGAAGAATGCCATAGATTGAATCGACAGATCGGCGCAGTCTAGTTCCGAGTAGATTCGAGTAGACGGCAGTTGTGCGGTCTAGAAGTGCTTCGAAGCAAGCAGAGATTTTTGTATTGTGGTCTCTGGTTGGTGTGCAGTGAGGTAGTGTAACTAGGTAGCCAGTCTTTACTTAACTCGTCCCAAGCAATGCCCCGACGACTCCCATGCTGGTTGGACCAAGCGATTTTCGACAGGTCTTCCTGAATTTGGAAAGCAAGAAGCGGAACTACAGGGATGAAATGAAAAGTCTTTCTTACGATTACGCCCAACAGCCCACTTGAGCAATTTGCCATTCTCCCATTGATTCCTATGAAAATAGGGGACTTGTATTTCTCATTCACAAATCCATCTTTCTTTATGTTGCTAACTCTCAGTTTGGTCCTACTTCTGGTTCATTTTGTTACTAAAAAGGGAGGAGGAACCTTAGTACCAAATGCTTGGCAATCCTTGGTAGAGTTTCTTTATGATTTCGTGCTGAACCCGGTAAACGAACAAATAGGTGGTCTTTCCGGAAAACAAAAGTTTTTCCCTCGCATCTTGGTCACTTTTACTTTTTCGTTATTTCGTAATCTTCAGGGTATGATACCTTATAGCTTCACAGTTACAAGTCATTTTCTCATTACTTTGGGTCTCTCATTTTCGATTTTTATTGGCATTACTATAGTGGGCTTTCAAAAAAATGGGCTTCATTTTTTAAGCATCTTATTACCTGCAGGAGTCCCACTGCCGTTAGCGCCTTTTTTAGTACTCCTTGAGCTAATCTCTTATTGTTTTCGCGCATTAAGCTCAGGAATACGTTTATTTGCTAATATGATGGCCGGTCATAGTTTAGTAAAGATTTTAAGTGGGTTCGCTTGGACTATGCTATGTATGAATAATCTTTTCTATTTCATAGGAGATCCTGGTCCTTTATTTATAGTTCTTGCATTAACCGGTTTGGAATTAGGTGTAGCTATATCACAAGCTCATGTTTCTACGATCTCAATCTGTATTTACTTGAATGATGCTATAAATCTCCATTAAAGTGGTTATTTATTTATAATTGAACAAAAGCGAGTCTGAATGGGTATACTTAGTCGTGGAGCATTCCGAGTATTTGCTTTAGGGATCGTTCCTGCGCATCTGCTTCCTTTATAGCAGTTATTGCTCCGGTTCCAGAACAGAAGGTATAGCTCTTGCCTCGGCTTCGCCTTTGAAATCGGAGACTGTTCCAATTTCCTACTGAGATAGGCAAGCGTAGGGAGAACTAGACGTATCTTGCTAGGCAAAGACAGGTTAGAATGGAATGGATAGCTCGCGGGTGGACGGGATAGATCACTATTGCAGAAGGAGGTAGAACCGGGGGAAGAATTAGGGCCTAAAAGGTCCTCGCCCTCTTAGGCACATGGTTCTAAAGATTCAATCTCAAAGCGGTACTAAAGATTAGGCAGAAGCAGAACTAGAACTAGAATTCTTCGCCCCTCCTCCTGTACCATACCAAGAAGCAAGTTCAGAACAGAAGGATAATGGGCTCGTCTATTATAAGTTATTAGTTGACAGAGCTATCTCAGATATCTCGAGTAAGGAGACGGGACGGGTTTGAGAGTTATAGTTCTATTTCTAGGAAGGAAGAGACTATCGGGAAGCGTGCTCTCGGCCGGGCTCGAAGCAGAAGGTAGAACGTAATATCTCTTGTTTGGCTTGGTTCAGCTCATCAAGCTATTACAAAACAAGTCCAGCGGAGACAAAGAAAGAAGCCATTTTGACGGTGTTTTCGCTTCCAGTCCGTAATTCTATCTTCAGGCTTAGTCCAGTCCGGATCCATCCTAAACCAAAGAGCGGGGCTAAGCGAGGGGCATAGCGATACAGTGTTCATACTCTTTTTGCTAAAATCCAGTAGGAATGGGAGGATCGGGGAGGGGCTTGCCCTGGAATGCAGTGAGGGGCCCGGAGCTATTGAATTATTTCATAACCCGGGGAGAAGAATAGGACTCTTTACCAGTATCATAACCGGAAATGAAACTTAGATCACGATGTGAACCTACTTATGAGTGGAATTTCGTTGAGGAAAACGAACTTTTCTCCAATTGAGATGCTTTCTTCATTTATGGATTCTATGCGAGATTCGGTTAGTGTGAATTGCCCAGACTAGAAAGCTTTCCCTCATTGCCTTTAGCAAAGCTAAAGCCGACCACCTGTATCAGTCCCCGCTATCCAATTCTAGTTCAAGCAAGGTCATGGGCTCAATCGAAGCCTCTTCTCTTGAATCAGTCTCCTCCATTCGGAACTCTAGAATTTTAGAAAGTTCCGCAGAACGACTTATTGGTAGCGAACCCTAAGCGTGAGGTCAGTACGAACAACTTCTTTGATACGGCTGCTAGTTCGCCTTCTCCTAGCGCTAACACCCAAACCAAAAAGAATGGTTCTACCTCGCCGATGACCTTGACTAGAGAAAGAGCTTAGCAACCGCTCCTAAAGCGACTTTCTTTTTAATTTACTACTTAGTTCACCGAAACCCTTGCCTGGACCCCGTCGCGCCCTTGACTTTGTTCAATCTCGTTAACCAGCCGCGACGACTGTATCACCGACAAAAGGGAGAGGGGGTTTCCCAATTCTATCTATTAACCCGAACTCTACCTCTATGTATTCGACTCGTATCGTAGCATGAGACCCTTTCAACCTGCTCCTCTGCTTATGGCCTGGCCCTATCTATCCTCCTACTATTTAATTTAGAAACAGGCCTTCCCATCTTAGACCATAGCTAGACCACAAGATAGCCGATAGGAAAGATATGGATTCCTTTATGGCAGTTTATGGTTTACCCTGTCCCTACTATCCAAGGCTTTCGTATCAGGGAAGTTTACTTGTCTTCTGTATAGGGTTAGGTAAGTCCGCACCACTCTTTGACTTTGAATCGAAGGCAACGAGAGAAGCTTTTAATTCTACTATGACCCCTTAATGAGTGAATTCGCTTATCACTTCTTAACTTAAAGTGTTCATTGTTCTATTTGCGTGTAATGTTCGGCTTATTTGAATAAGTCGAGATTGAATATGACTGAGAATATTCTATAAAAAGAAGAGTTCTGTCTTGATTTGCGGGTTTCGGATGTGACACACTTCAGAATCCGCCTTCTCGACAGTAAATTGAGTGCCACCCCTCGCCCTGAGCTTGCAACAGCCGATTAGGAGTGCTTGCTTTCTCTTAAAAGCTGGAAAGTCTTACTTTTTTTTCTGCACAATAAACTAGCTTTATCTGTCTTGCTCACGTCCTCAAGAAACTACCTGGAATCAACGGTAACAGGAAAGGGCTTTTTCTTAAAGGGAGCTCGCCTCCTTCGAACACTTGGACTTGGAAAAGCATACCCGGGGACTCATACTCGATTAAGGACACTCTCACCCTGGAAATGAAATGTAACAGCTTTCAAATGGATCACTTGTTTTTTCACTAGATTGCCTAGCCTACTTCCTTGCCCAAGGGACTGATGGAAAAGCTATCCCTGTCCCCGCAGCAGTATCTGTATCTGTATGTATATTTTCCTTACCTCTAGAAAGATTCTCCTTACCTGCTTGAAAGGACCTTGCCAGTGGAGCATTTCTCGTACCCTCCTAACATACATTACGAACTATCCGTTCTCTCGACGTAAACCCAGAAAAAAGAAAAAGGATGAGATTGGTAGATTCATAAGGGAGGGGCCGACGGTGCCTTAAAGAACATGGGTCTAGTTCCTACTTCTAGTTACGCCGATCGAAAAAGACCAAGGAGAAAACAGCATTTTGATATCGTGATACCAGGGAACATGATCCTCCGAGTAACCACCCCAAACAAAAGGGGCTTGTCGTGACTCCGGCAACCGGAATTGGATACCAAAAGTGGTTACCTGATCATACAACTTCCATAGTTGCCCAAACCGAACCAGCTCTGAATCAGTTCGGTTGATGGCCAAAAGGGTTTTTACAACACAACAGGAGCCTTAAATTCCATAGGTCACCCAGAGCACATCCTAAAACAGCATTGTGCCATAATACCAATGGCAATAACGCAGCCACTGCTTCATCCAACCCCTGAGAACTGACCACTCGAGAAAGATAGACCAAAGAATTGCTTTTTATCATCGTAATGAGAGCGGAAGATAAAGATTTCGTAGACATGCAGCTCTTGAAACCACTACGCTCCCGGATGAACTAAGCTTGGAAATCATTTAGAAGTCCAGTTTTTGATGAGCCCCACTAATGGATAGGGCACTACATGTCCAAGAAAGAATTAGCATTGCCTTACCAGCGCTAGAAAGACGCATGCCTGACTGGCTTAAGCTTAAGAAAGAGCCATGCTTGTTGAGAGAGCCAAGATAGTCCAACCCTCTCTTCCTAACTTCCATACTCCACCTATCGGCGAATAACTATAGTTATGCCTTGAACAGCTTCTATTGGCCAACCACGCCTTTCTGATGCACTTCACTTAACTTATTAGTGGCAGCTTTCTTATTGGCATTGGAGCCAATTTCATTATCACCTTCCCACTCTTCGCTGACACTCACCTGGAAGACTTATACCCGAATTAAGCATTAAATTCTCATAAACCGATTCACTCTAATGACGAAAGTGAAGAAAAAGAAAAGGCTATCTCCGGTAAAAGGCTATGGTTCACTCGCGGTCGAAGAAGAACTGGTTGGGAGCGACGGAACTTACTAATTAACTGATTTGACTTCTTTACTTTAGGGGTGAAAAGAATCACCAGTTGATGCGGAATAAGCGATCTTAGCATGCCCAGAAATAAAAGAAGTTCACGCATTGGAAAACTGGAGTTTCGATAAGTACTGGTACAAACCCTTTAGAGGAAGGCTTTCATGCCTTTTTGATATATGTCTTAGTTGGCATAAAGTAATAAAGCAGCCAATCCGGGAGTGCCAGCCAGTTAGATCTGATTGGAGAGGCAGAAGAAAGAAGGAACTCCGAGAAAGTCAAATTTACGGACGGGTTCGGTTTACCTGGGGTGAGGTCACGCGAGGGTAGCATGTAAACAAAGAGGAATTGCTATCCTGACAGCAGAAACTACAGGTCTTCGAACATTGGCAACCCAGCTTTAAAGTAAGCGAGGGACAAAGGCATTAAAATATAGTAAGACATCACGATTAGCGATTAGCCTTGTCTCAGCTTTGACTCTTGATGGTTTCATGCTCACAAGAAGAGGAAGAGGAGAGGTGACATAAGACCCAGCTCCCATTGAAAGCAAAGGAATAAGGGCGTGAATCAAAGCTCCTGCCGAATATTGATGAAACACAAGACGATCTGGTACATCGAAACTGTTAGTAATAGGCCGAAGAATGGTGCATTAGATCCGGTAGCTCGCGGAGGGAATTACATCCAGGCCAGCCCTTAGGCTTAGGTACAACCTTACCGGTGCTTTCTTCATAAGTTTGTCTTTCTATTTTATTTACAGAAGTTTATGCACTTATTCGCCTAGAAGGAAGAAGCCCGGAGAGCGAAGGAACGGGATTAAGGGAGTGAAGCCCAGGGCAAGAATCAACCAAACCAAATAGGTAGAGTCCCGATAGACTGGGAGGTAGTTGTTCCAATCCTCTTTCTCGATGCTTTTCATAGCCCTGTTTCGTAAACAAGGGAATGACCCATGGCATCGGTTGACTTAAACGAGTTGGGGAGCGAAGCAACTCGACTAAATCATAGGTTAGCTTCTTCCTTGTGAGCTTTCTTACTGGAGACAAGCAACTCGCCAAAAAGTACGAAACGAGGTTTGGCAACATACGAGCTGGCAGGAGAGGTGGGCTTGCTTGAGATGAGAGAACTTTCTTTCCCCTAACCCCGTGCTCGAGGAAGAGGCTGGCACTGGCAGAAAGAGAGAGGATTCCCCACAAGATGAGAATAGATCTCGGTCAGGACGAGAGCCGTAGCTCATGCGAATCTGAGAGCGGATACACGACTTTGACCTTATTTTGGAGGGGTGTCTTAGGAGACAGTCCGGGGGCAGAAAAAGGCCGGCCAGGGGCCAATGAACCAAAGCCGGACTCCCTCTTTCTACTCCATGATCTCATGTTCTTCTTTTTCCCCGTCTACTAATGAAATGTCTTTTGTTTGCTTGCGCATTCCCTTCATCGATTCTTCACCGGAAAGATGATTTGGTCTCCGCTGGATCTACTTCCCCGGAGCTCTCTCTTCTTTCTTATTGAAGAAGCTAAGCTGTTCTTCCTCCTGTTCAACTGTGAAAAATCTCTTCGAAGGTTCGCAGGAATATGCTCTTTGCCTTTAGCCTGGCACTTGCCATTTCATCAGCTGCTGTTAGCTCTCCAGGGAACGTCAGGGATTCACTGATGCTGTTGTTCACGAATCCCTTTCTAGTGGACTTGGCTAGACTAATTGCAGAGGATAAGTCGGCAGAGATTGCAACGTGGAATCCGGAGTGAAGACTTGACGCATTCAGTTCCCTTTCAACCGGCCGTATGCTAACACCCCCTCACGAGATGGAAAATGGTTTCAAGTAAAAAAAGTCAAGCAGGAAAGTCATCAGTCCCTCTTCATTCCCTGGGAAAAAACTGCTGAGGCGAGACTAGTTTTCCGAGAAGAGGTCGGTTAGGAATCAGTGTGATCAAAAGAGGAATTCAATCTTTCTTCACCTCAATGAAAAGCTTTTCGCACCGTCTCAACTACTTCTACTTAACAATTGGCCAAGACTTCTTCTACAAATACAAAATGAATTCCGTCCGGGCCGGGGCTTTCAATCAAAAGACAGCCTTTTTTTTTTTAACTAACTTCCATCTGGCTGATTGAATCGCATCTTCTGGCCTCTTCTTGTTGAATGAAATTCTTGGCCCTTTCCAAAGTAGCTTCATCCCTGGCCGATCAAGCATTGAGAATCTTATCATTAGCCAGGAGGGGCCATTCATTCTATTAGGGTAAAAAGGGCGTAATTCAGGCTGGATGGAGGCAAAATAAAGATTTCAAATAAAAGATTTCCGATTCTTTATCTTGACTTGAGAGGATGTCGAACTCGAAGCAAGGAAAGATCAATATCATCGGCAGTTGAGGGGCGAAGCATTAACTGAAGGATGCGCTTGCCCATGGGAAGGAGAGAGGTTGGGTGGTGAGTTGCAATGAAAGAGCTGAGAAGTTGTGGATGTACATCGAAGGGTGAGACTTTATCGGCTCAAGCCGGAACGCTTTATCTGTGCCTACATACCGAATCAGACAAATGAATCAATCGGTGGTATGCTCTTCTTCACGTGATCGTGCTCTATACCTATGGGACTAACAACCACGGGGGCTTGCACTCACTCCCTTTATTACCCAGATTAGGAGCTATTCTTAGAGCCGGGGTGCCCCCGCCTAGGGAAGCGGATCTGTTCTCTAAGGAGCGTTAGCCATACCATGTAACTACAAGACGAGGGACCCTGACGTGACGGGCTCTTTCCGAAAAGGGGCCATTAGTGCTCTTTTTTTGTAAGCTTTTAGGCTTTTTGTCTGTCCTGACGCCTTCTCTTCCTTTGGTCTAACCCTGAAGCTTTCACAGCGAGATCAAGTTGACACCATGCCGAACATCATTGGAGATGCCACCCAAGACTGAAATGCTAAACAAAGTTCGTTCGGTAGCTCACACGCACCGCTCGTTTCAAAGGAAAAGGGCATGACCAGCTTCGAATCTGGATCTCTTTTATGATAGTCATCACGAATCCGCTTTCCTTGATTGATGACCTCAATGACGATGACGACTCATTCATAGATCTGTCATCTTAGAGGGGGCCGTCGCGCCTAGGCCAGTCCCGACCTTCGAAAGCTATATGCAACAAATTGCATACCCACCTGGGGCAGCGGATACAGATTTACCAAAAGCAAAGTCGGCTACTGAGGCAGAGGCAGATAAGGTTCCATGGAAGGAGAAAAAATGGAAATCCAAATCAGAAAAGGTCTGATCTTAGTGGGAGAAGTGAAAGGCCACAGAAAGCCTTCGATTCGGGAAAACAACAGCTCCGACTAGGAATCCGAGTCTGAGCCTGACCCCGGGATTACATAAAATCAAGCAGCAGCATCACGAACAATCTTGATTGATATTGATCCCCTATTTGTCTTCCTACCGAAAGCAGGCATGGGAGTAGACAAGAAGCAAGAAAGAGTGCCCGCTATGACTATGGCTGGAAATCAAACTCTTCCCTTTCAGTTCAGGCCGGTTCATTCATTAGAAAAACCGATTCTTGACCTACTACGGCTTCATTCATGTCAACAGAATCAGAGAAGCTTTTAGAGAAGGGGCAGGGGCTAATCTTCCCTTTTCTTTTAGGCGGAAAGAAAAAGACAGATGAAGGAGAAGCGGCTTGGCCGACGAGAGGAGGGAGCTTTCTAAGCAACTCAACCAAGATGAGCCGAGTACCAAACCTTTTCTTACCATTCACTTTTTTCTTACCATTCACTTAAAAAACTTATCTAAGCACTTGACCGAGGAGAGTGAGGGGGAAGGAAGGCATTAGACTGTGTTTCATTCATTTATTAAGTAAGTACGCAATACGCAAGGGGGGAAGAGAATGAAACGACTTCACTTAGTTCTGTTAGCCTAGTTTGAATGAAATGAACTAAGCCAGGTGCGGAAGGGAAGCCGGAAGCTGTGATGGCTAGGAATTCTGTATTAGATCCCTCATCTCATTCTGAAGTCAAGTAAGGAGTCCTAGTTCAGAGGCACAGTACATGGATCGGAACTCTCAGTCGAATGATTGGATTTCCTGGGGCATTAGGTACGGATATAGAAAGTGTGCAGCGGACTCATTAGCCTATTTTGAATTCGAGTAGTTCACTTCTAGGGTTCGGTGCTAGGGTTTCAAGCCTGATTCAACTCTGCTTTGAAGCATGAAATTCAGTCATACAGGTGCGGAACGGGTAATCAAAGTCATCTCCTGTCTGGGGTTGAGATGCACAGGTAAGTAAGATGAAGGAATGAGCCTAATTCAACTAGGGTAACAAGAATACCCCATTCAAATAGAGTCTGCACCACACGGGCATCCGTTTAAATTATTTATAGAATATAAGGAATGAAACTGTGCATAGAATCAACGGTAAATATCATCTCTGTCTTGTAACTTGCCCGAAGAAGACGAATCAATCAGTCTTATTCTAATCTGTCAAGCAAGTGAAGTTCTCTGAGCTGAGGAAAGGAAATGAGCTATCTGGTTTGGAATTCGGGGCTGTATCTCCTACGGCCGCTCTCTTATCTTAAATCATTAAATCAGCGCGAGGGAGGAAAGGATTCTTTGTAAGTAAGTGTGCAGCTTTGGTTTCAGGAAAGGCAGGAGTAAGCCCGGAAATAAGGAATGCGCTGATTCTTTGTCCAATAGATTCGTAGAATAAAGAGTAAGAGGAAAAGAATATGGAATGGTCTCTCACTGCTTTCTGCCACTTCCGAAGGCATTGTTCCTAGGGCTGAAGTGAAGGCTCAGTCTTGCTCGACGGGAGTTCCGATTCCACCCATTCTGATTCCGGGCTCACGGCCCATCTTTTGGAATCTACGTCCTACCAGGACAATTCCAACCTTTCAAAATTCTCTTTCTTTTCGCCCGCTCTTCTAGCGCGCCCCTTTTTTATGGGGCGGGACTCTCTTTTTTCCGCTCATCTTGCTCTCTCAATAGAATGTGATTCCGTTCCGTGCTAGAAGGTCAAGTACAGTTCTTTTCTAATCTCTACAGCTGGTGGCATCTTTCTGTCATACTGGTTTTTCCTCATCCCGGATCTCATCAAGCTATGCTTTCGCCTTGTTCTTTCTCTTTTGGTGAGCGAAGTGACTGGCTTTTCTTTTTCACTTGAAGTGAAATCCGTTTCTTTGTCTCGTGGTCTACTAGTGGTCCAGGCTCTGTTGAAGTCTAAAAAGTAGATTCGGTATAGTACTGTCTATATATTTATATTTGTCTTGGTCCAGTGGTTCAGGTCCGTAAGCTTTCTAATCAGCCTGGGATTACTGTTCTTAGAAAGAATAAGCCCTACATGGTCTGATTTGAGCCCTGGTCAAACTGATCCCTCCGGCAGAGGATGGTCTCATATTAGCAATGTTTTGATCGCGCCTATCTGTCGTTGCCAATGAACCGATCACCTTAAGAAAGTATCTCTTTTAAGGTGAAGCGCGTTTCAGCCAGCATAGCTATCCTATCATCTCCTAGTTCTGATCGGCTCACTCTCTTTCTAGGCTTAGTCTAGATGGAAAAAGGGGATCTTATTCTGAACCTAAGGGCTAACTTTATCTCCAAAAGCATCGATAGCGATAGTCGGCTAGGCTTAATCCAGAAGGTAAGATTTAGTAGATACCCCTCAGCCATGCCACTGAATTCTAAGAACTTTAGGACGAAGATTCTAAGTCTGAGGTACGAATCCGAGGAGCGTAGCCTTCTGCTGCTAGGGCGAGAAAAAAAGAGAGAAAGCCACTAGAATCTAATCCGAAAGAGGGGAGGCCGGGAACGTAGCCTCTTCAGAATCGTAGTTCCTATCCGAAAGAGGGGAGGCCGGGAACGTAGCCTCTTCAGAATCGTAGTTCCTAGGCGCATTCATTATTGATTCACATTCTATCCTGGGGCGGGAAGGACTCCGTCTCAAAGCTCTTTTGCCAGCATTGAGGAACCTGAGAAATTAGATTACAGTAGTTATCCGATAGACGCAATTTGACAATTAGCGGAGGTGTCACCTTCTAAACCTACTTTCCTTGAGTCAATAAAGTACGACCTGGATCAACAAAACCCATCTCCGTCTGAGTAGAGACTTCCGAAGATAAAACAAAGCAAGGGTCCGAAGGAGTTCTAGCTTGATTACCGGGAACCCTCTCTTGATAGATGAAGAACCCCTGCCCCAGTCCCATATACAGATCTGTAGCGCGTTGAACCAAGACAAGAAGACCCGAACCCTTTGAGGATCATAAAGAAGGTTGAATCTCTTCGTAACCACTGAAAAATCGAGTTGGAGCAGGACACGGAAATAGAGAAAGCACATCCTAAATCCTAAATTTGGGGAGCGGAGTTTGAGGATCTTTTTTGGTTTAAGCACTAAGAAAACTTATTTATAAAATAGATCAAGTTCAGTCCCAGTAGCGAAGGTAGGCGCATAAGTTCATATTCCCTTGAGGGGAGCGAATACACTCGATCTAGCTATGTTGGCTAAGGAGCTGGGACTGGTGCTTATGGATCTTTACCTAGAACCGAAACTTACCTTTACTTTCGATCTGGTAGTGATGCTGCGGGCTTACTTAAATGGAGCCCTTGGTTCCCATACATCCATGTAAAAGCCTTTCTCGGTGACAGATGTTATTGATGAAGCCATCCCTGAAAAACTGGACAAGCACGCGTCTGTACGGTATAACAGGACCGTCAGCTATCTAGTGAAATAAAGGGCATACTTTTTTTTTCGTGGTATGGACCAAAGAATGGGTTCTGCTGCTATCGACACCTACTAAATTAACCAAAAGTAATCGATCGAGACCGACCGAGGAGAACTGAGCATAAGTCGGAGATCTTAGGTTAGGTTAGGGTAGGGAAAAGGAATTTCATCCGTCACTTCGTTCATACCTTCTTGGCTTAGGCTTCCAACTGAACCTATTTCATAGCCTTTAGCCTGCCGCTAGCAGAAGCTAAGCGCTGCGCGCTAAAAAACGTTGCTTCTGTCGGCCTTTCTGTGGAACAGTCCACCAATAGCAGAAGTAAAGGGTTACTGTACATACAAGAGTCTTCCAGTTCTTACGTAAGCTTTTTCTTACTAGTCAAGTAGTACAACAGCTGTATCTTATTTTTATAGCCCGGCGCGGCGGGTCGCCTTTTGAATTCCGTAGATAGAAGAAACTATTATAAGGAGTAGGTGAGTGAGTGAGTCCTCACTGACCTGAGCGATTTCGATCACCTAGCAGGCCTTTTTTTTTGGGGGGGGGGGATCCAGTTCCTTGCCAACTATCGACCCCCATCTCTTTTCATTTGGGTAGTACCAAACCTAGCCTAGCCTTCGTCAATTACACTAAAGCAGAGCACCCAACTATGGCGTCACGTCAATTAAGGGTTAGGTTAGTCAATCCGGCCCGAGACGTCACCAAAACCGCCGTAGGAATGGAGACCGCTCAATAGAGCGGAGGCGAACTGATGAGAAAGAGGCAGGCCCTACTCACTACAAACGAATACACCGCGACGATCGAACTGCACTCATGCCTCTCCCGCATCAAGTGCCCCCCCTATGTAGTGATTCTATCAATCACGTAGGTAGGCCCTCCATTCTGATTGGTATATCATGAAAAAAGAAAGCGCACCAGGCGCACTTCGCTTTCCCTTGCCGTTCGCCTTTCTAAGTCAAGTAATGATGCCCCGCCGAAGACTGGAGCCTCGTAACATGTTGACGAAGACCTCCGAACTGAGGGTTCGATCAGTAGAGGGGACGACTTTGCCTCCCCGGAAGAAGAAAAGAGGGGACCCGCTCCCTAGCCGACTGATGCCGTATATAACTGAGAGGGAACGTGTCACATTAGAGGTGAACGATCATAGATGTCCTATAATCACCACGATGAGGCTGGTCCCTCTTTTAGTAGACTCAGCTATGAATATGAATGAAGAAATGAATGCCGGCTCTTTCTGCTAACCCCACGAGGTTTCTTAATGCTGATACTTTCTGTTTCGTCGAGCCCCATGTGGTCCTCCTTTGATTGTGGGTTCAATTGGATAAATCCGTCAAGTCAAGGTCAACGTACGTAGCAGCAAGGATGGTGCCTATTTCTCGTTCTCGCTCGGGAGCCAAAACGAACACGCCTGATACCTACTGTACTGGACCTTCGACCAGGCATTCTACCCTTGTCGAATCGGAACCAACCACCACTGCATTACGCTCGAACAGTCACGCGGCCGCCGGCCTTCCGTACACAGATATAGATTCATTCTTCGTACCTGATCCAACCTCACAACCCTTCGCGGGTTGGTCAGGAGTCATGGTAAGACGGAATTTTTTTAAGAAAAGAGAGTGCTCGACCGGAACAACGGCCAACAAAACAAAGACCGTAATTACATAGATAACCGCTCCTCCCCTTATCCGTCTTGTAAGGCGAACCGTATGGCGGCGAAAGACGACCTCACCTTCTCGTAGATGGTGTCAGTGAGAGCTCGAGTATCCCCCGTTGACCTTCTTTTGTAGATAGAATCCTCAATGAGTGGAAACAAGCAACCTTTCTTATCTTAGTGACGTGTTGAGTAAGGCCGGCTTTAGAGCCCGACGCCCCTTATGATGAGAAGAAGAGGGGCCGCCCTCTTTTCCGCACCAATCCGTCCCCCTACATCTTTTTTAGGGTGTATAGCTCAGTTGGTAGAGCATTGGGCTTTTAACCTAATGGTCGCAGGTTCAAGTCCTGTTATACCCAACCCTACCTTACACTATACTACTACTGGATATCGATCTAAGATAAGATCAAACTTTCTTTTTGAAGTGGAACAAAGGATTGTGTGACAGCTTGGGATAAAGAGAAATTGCATGTACAATTTCTCTTATGTGAGCACTCTTCGTAAAGAGAGGCCTTTGCGGATCACGGGATAGAGTTCTGGGAAAGGAAAGCAGTCATATCCACTGTGATAAGAAAGCATTTCACCTCCCTTCTGGCGGAAAGCCCTTTCCAGATGGAGTAAGTAGTCCATGAACAGAATGTGGCTCGACTAAAAGGTTTAGTTTACGGAGATGCGTACCCTTTAGGTAGGTAGGGGGAGGTTCTTTCTGATGCTCGACCGTAGGGTACGAGCTCCATACTTGGAGCGAGAGGTCACGAGGAAGGCTGCCCCTATTGCCTTTCTTTTTTGTTTTTGAAAACGGATACCCATACCGGGTGTGATGATGTCAGGAAAGGGCCACGTCATCTAGAAGTCTGTCTACTTGATTTGATGAGTGAGGAATAAAAACCTTAGCTAAAGGAAGCCTTAAGGCAACAAGAGGATAGGGTCACCTTTACCCCAGTATGCGAATCCAAGTCAGACGATTGAGTCTCAGAGTCAGTTAAGAGAAAGCGAAGGAAAGGAAAACTTGGAAACATCCACTGACGGAATCTAACATAACACATCCATTTTGTTTGACCAATATCATTCCCATCTATACCTTCTTTCTAATTTAGCAGCCTTCTCGGATCAGAAACGGAGCAAAAGAGGTGCAGGAATCAAAGTGAAGTTATTCACCTTATTGTGGCTTTAAGTTTCTGAAGAGAAGAAAAGAGCACTGACTTTGACACCGGCAAGAGAGGAAGGAAAGCGGTTTTCGGGTAGTTGCTAAGAGAGAATAGTCCGTGCGCCCTTTGAGAGAGGAAAGACAGGAGGGCAGATGGTTGAATCATGAAGATTGTAAAGTGGCTGGATTACAAAGAAGTAGATCCGGGGAAGCGACCGGAACAATCGATATGAGAAGGAATGACCCGTCGGGTTGGGTCTTTCTCGATATGCTATCTCACAGCATTCAATCTTTCGACGTTGGTGAAAGACCGTCCGTACAGATGAAAGTATGTCTACCTCCCTCCTTCTTGAACGTAATAAAGATGCTAATGAGCTGGCGCACTGAAAGACAGATTATGGAAGGGAATCGAGAGTACAGTTCATTCAAATAATGAATTCACAGCTGCCATTCCGACTTTCCTTAGAAGAGCAAAAAACCGTCAGATCAGACCGGGAGCTCGATATTCAGAAAGAAGGTGGTAGGGCAGAGAGGTTCAGCCAAGGGAAATGCCATTCTATTTCCAGCTGCATTACTGGCTAAAGCACACCGAAAAGAAGGTCTTCTTGATCCCCGGCTGATTAGATTAATAAGACAAGAACGAAACACTAGAGATTAGACACGAACTGGATTTTAGTAACGAGAGTCGGGATCGCTCATAGCTAGATTCCTCAGTAGCTTAGCAACTCGTAACTGGATGAGGGCAAGAGAACGGATTAGCTTTTAGCTAGAGTCCCAGCACCAGCACGATATTACGGATTCCTGCACTAGAAAGCAAAGAGGCGGAACCCATTGTAGCTGTAGCAGAAGCAGCTGCCATTGATTTTGCACCTTCAATACGAGATTTGAAGAAAAACCTAAACTCATATGTATGAGTGGAAGTACTTCCAGAGCTTGACTAAGGATAGCTTACCGATATTCAAAAAGGTCGGCATAAGCCCATTCCCTAAACGGAATAGACAGATCCGACAGAAGTCGACCGATGGAAGTCGAAACTGTCACATTATGACAGCCCCAAAACGCGGGATGGATGACATTTGATTCATTCAAAACTATATCTTTCAATCGATCTCAAGTCTGAGGTCATAGCATCCTTGCTTGAAAGAGTGACTCTCCTCTGGCCCAATCAAGAGGGGGCTCGGCTCGGGCATGCCCTTGATTCTCCTCTTTCTCGTACACGAAGCCGGGTCCTTGAATTATTCCCTTTCCGGACATCGGTCTTCAATCGCTTGTAACACTTCCTGTAACGGACTTTTCAAGGCGAAGTGAATCAAAGAATTGCTTCTCTTAGCGTCCCTCACTTCCATTTTTTATAACTGAGAATGCCCTTTCGGGCCATATGTGACTGAGGAATGAGATGAAACTGAGCATGCTCGACCGACAGCTGCCGGATTAGAGTAAAAAGAAACTCTTGGGAATAAAATGAACGAAGGCAGTCAGAATCCAGTCCGAAATTCTTGCCCGCGGAATGGTCCCTCCGCCGGGGTTGTCAATGTCCGCGACTTCTCCCTTCTTCTTCTTGAACTCATCCAAGTCAGCTACCGACCTTAACACCCTCTTTGCCAAAGTGATGTGATCCAGCTGGGATTTTCCTCAGGCAAGTGAGTGAACCGTAAGATTAAGAAGCCTTGCTATTGCCTTTCCTTCCGTTCCTGTAAGCACCAACCAAGTTTGATTCCTGGGTGAGATCTCTAGTTACTTCGCCCCTACCCTAGAGTTTGACCATTTCCGCTTCCTTCTATTGAGAGAATGCCAAGCAACCTCTGCTTATCAACTACTCCCAAACCTCTTCTTAGAGCTAGCCTCAACCCGCAAAGATCTTCTACCCTTTCACCTACTGCCTGAAAGTAGTGCCTGTAATATCAATTTCTAGTTCAATAGCATAATCCTGCTAGTCCTACCTTGCTCAATGAATTACCTGGATCGAAAAAGAATGCGCTTTGCACCTTATTGGTTGACTTATTCCTAGAAGCTCTCTTCCTTCTACCCACTCCTCTCTACCGCTTCTTTGCGTCCTGGCTTCATGGTCCTTGTCCTTGCTTTCACTCATATTACATACAGCTGGTAAACAAACCTCTGCCTTCATAGGCTCATTCCTTTGACCCGATCGTTTAAAGAACAGCCTTTGGCACGCTTCCCCTTAGTTTAGTTGAGTCGAGCTCAATTAATTTTCTCTTATACCTTGAATGACTAGCTGCTAAACGCCCTACTTCGAGTACTGGATTGACTTTATACACCTATTGCTTGAGCTGTAAAAGCACCCTTAACAATCTTCCAGAACGAGTTTCAGGAATTACTAAATATATGGCTATAGGGGTGCATTCAATTGTCAAGAAAAGAAGATGAGTTCTTCTAACTGCAAAATCCGATCCTCGTAATCGATTAGTTGTTGGTGTATTCTGAAACACGGAATCATTGGCTTATCCAATTCTCTATCGAAAAAAGATTCAACCACTATCTGTTTTACGTCAAGCAATACGTGGAGTCACTCCCGCTGTAAAAGCAAAACGTGTAGGCGGATCGACTCATCGATGTACCTATTTCAATAGTATCCACACAAGGAAAAGCACTTGCCGTTCGTTGGTTATTAGGACGAAAACGTCCGGGTCGAAATTGAAAATTCAGTTCCGAATTAGTGGATGCTGCCAAAGGGAGTGGCGATGCCATACGCAAAAAGGAAGAGACTCATAGAATGGCAGAGGAAAATAGAGCTTTTGCACTTTTGAGTTATATCCCTGAACAGGATCTATATAGACACATAGAGCCCGATCGGAAAAGAATCAATAGAAAAAGAATCGGAATAGGAAGGGACCTTCACTTTAGAATGAAGCAGGAAGCATCCTGAGCAGAAAGCCCACATGGATTCGACGAGCGCTCTTCTCTTTGATGCGACAGAAGGGAATGAAGATGAGTAAAAGCTTCGAGTGACGCTTAACAGTTAACAGTCTTGATATTCCTTAGGATTAAAGGCACATACCAACAAAACTTTCAAACATGAAAACGACGAGCCAACCCGTAGCCGTCACATCGGCTAGCTTTGTACCAAACTACTCTTCTTTCGCTGCAACTCCTTTCTTTTATACTTTTATAGCTATTAGAAAAAAGAGAGAAGAAAAGAATGAATTGGATTCCATCCCAGGCTTCCCCGGTCGTACCGTTCGCCTTCCGTGAGGAGCCAATTCTTATTATTTGGATTCCATTGTATTGCTGAACTGCTTTTCCTGTTGATGCTTTTAGGACCTAGCAGCTTCTTAGTCTGAGAAGATTAGCGGAATTTTATTTTGTCGTTTTCTGGACCTGGATAGGCGGGAAGCTCCTCGGCCGCTATTTACCCGGTATGGGAATTTTTCACATTGAAGAGTTGTTGATGATACAGTCATGTTTTCATGCAGCCAAGGTTTTCCTAAGAGCAGATTAAACGAGGACGGTATGTCAATGACATGGAGTGGAAGAGGTTTAAGCACTGGTCCTACCCGCATGTTTCTGCGGTCCTTGAACTTGCCTTGCTTCCCAGGAGTCCCGTTCCCAAGAGAGCCAGGAAAGAAGGAATTTCCTTATCTACCGTACGCTTATTCCCTTTCCCTATAGCTAAAGCCCTAATTCGTTCAAACGAGCCCATGGAATAATCATCATCATCCTATACTCCAATTATCTCAGAAGTATCCTATTATTCTGGGTGGGCTAAAGCAGCTTTCTCACCCACCGCCTTTTGTAGCTAAAATCAAAGATCTTATAGACAAGATCAAAATGACAGTGCCTCAAGAAGATGCTCCATCAAACCCCAATAAAAACGTGGGGATTTTCAAGGACCCTCTACCTCAGCACGGGTCTGTTGCTTCCACAACCCCAGATGCCTCATCTCCACCATAAAAAAAGTCTTCCATGTCGCGGAAGACTAACATTCAAGAATAAGAGCTTTTTTCTCTTTGATTTCGATTAGCGTTCTGAGCTGGGAAAGGTAGGGATCTAAGAGACATAGCATCCCCATCCCAATCCCAGGCAGGGACATCTCTTTATACTGATTGCAAGTTAGGGGCTCCGGCTCTATCTCGTGGCTAGGGTCCTTCGAACATTTGTTGAGCACGTCAAGCTCTGTAGTTGCAAGAAATCGGTCAATAGTACCTCGACGTGAGCGTGCACGGGATTCTCAAGAATCAGTTTTCCGGGCTAAAAAAATCATTTATTTTGGCTTTTTGACCCCGGCCCCGGGTGGATCTCGAAAGATATGAAAGACCTCCCTCCAAGCCGTATATACGACTTTCATCGAATACGGCTTTCCACAGAATTCTATATTTATCATAAGTCGAGGGGGCCTGACGAAGATCGGCAGAGGGGAGATGGTCACGGGATTAGGTTTAGCAACTAAATTGGGGATGGGCTGAGTCTAGCTTGGGACAAGGCTTAGAGAAAGGTAGTTTGCGAGAGAGATGGCCAGGCAGTTCTTAAGATCAGCAACTCGGAGGATAGAGAGCTCACGCCCAATGGACTTCTTATTGATGATTCTCGCTACCTCTTAGCGTCAGACTGGAAGAGAGATTTTCGACATAGCTAGCTAGAGAGAGGGGAATTTCTGTGCAGATGGACTTGCCAGGCTTCATATCAACTCGGTACAGTCTGAAGAGCCAGAGTTCATTACTTCTTTACTCTTTTCAGATCTAGTGGATCTTGCCCTCCCACCTAGGCTGACGGTTCAGTCTAGTCCTTTTTCAGTTAAGGCGGTTTTCTAAGTTCTTGATATAGTAAGCTTGCTTGCAAGCAAGGTTATGCAATAAAATCAGTCCTTTTTTTTAATTGAATCATGGCCCTTTACCTTGCAGATGTGTCCTTTAAAGCCGGATTTTTTATTTACTAGATTTGCTATCCTAGTATAATAAAAGGGGTAGACTGACTTATTTTATTGACATAAGCTCAGGAAAGGAAGAAGGACAAGCGCTCTCGTAAATAGAAAGAAAAGAGCTAGAAAAGCTCGGCTGACGTAGTTCCGTGACAGCCTGCAGAGTCAAAGGCCTCTATTGCTTATAGGGACGTAGTTCCAGGACCCCTTATTTTTTTGCCGATGAATCGACGACCCGTCAGGCTTGTACAAGGTAAATGAGAGAAGGCTGGCGGAGAAAGCTTACCGCTCCGTGGGAATTGAACTATCCTTTCTTCAAATTGAAAAGGTACTAGCGAGACTGACTTGACTATCCTATACTTTATTTACTAGCCTAGACTAGCCTTATAGAAGGGGAACTAGGTCTGGTTTATCCTTGTCTTCTACTTTCTAGAATCTGAAGGAGGTGCCAGTCTTTTAGGTATAGGAAAAACCGATGCCATTGAATGGCTTGGTCGATCATTTAACTACGTCAAACCTGTCGCAAAGAAAGATTTTCCTTTTACTGTTAGGAATCGATATAGCTGCTTATCCGGTCCTTTACTGGAAGGACATCGCCCGAAAGCAAGTTCAATTTCCTTCCACGATGCCTGTTCTCAGGTTTGAGGGAAAGGGTAGGCTAGAGAGCTAATTCGCATCTGTTGGTGGTTAAGCCTTTGTGGCTAGCTCTGGTTCATTTGACCGAAGAGAAGAAAAAGACTGAAATGGGACCAGGAAAACACCCCACCACTAGAGTTTGCTTTGCTCTCGCTCCGCTCGCTCCCACCTGTCTTCTTCCCACTAAAGTGAAAGATCTTTCACTTCACCATAGCAGGAACCTCGCTAACCTTCTCGGCCAGTTACTCTAACCACCGGCTCCAGCTTTCCCCCCCACCGTAAACGATTACTAAAAAAAGAGTTTTTACGCTTTGCTTTCAACCGGCCCTAGAGCTTGATCATAGAGCGAAAGGCCTCTTTTAGTATTTAATAGTAGTGCAAAAAACTCCCGTTCTGCTCCTGCAGTTAGAATCCTCTCTTAAGCCGGGTTTTTAGTAAGATATGATGATGGTTGGAAGTTTGATCTTCACCTTAGAAAAGGCAAAACAGAAAGATTTGCCCTTCTTCACTGCAAACATGGGATAGTTCATGAGAACCCCAGCAAGCTACAGCTTCAAAGCCTACGTAAGAGGCTAACGCGCAACGCCTTTCAATATCAATATAAGATATAAAATCGCTCACATTTATTTTTGGCTCCGGAAAAATCTTAATAGATAAAGGAAGCTGGTCAACTTAAGATAGATGGGAAGGGAGTGCCCCAGGTTATCCCCGAAATGCTCTTGTTGATGCCGCTAGGTAGTTGACTTACTCGACCAAGGGGAGAGGAATATCGGGATGTTGAAAGTACCTGGTTCTATGGTCAGGGAGTTTACTAGCTCGACCGAGATGATCTAAGCGAGAAGTCAAGGGCTGGAAGGGGGTTCAGCTTATTGTTTGAGTTGTCTTCTATGAGAATCTGATCCTTTTGTTTCAGTTTGGCTCTTAGCAGAAGCTCTTGATGGGTAAGCATAGAATAGAAAGAAAATGGTAATAGCGTATTAGATTTGCTTCCAAGGCACAGCATCCTGAGGTCCCGGGTTCTTGAAAGTCTTAGTAGATCGCTAGTTTGAATCAGGTGGTTAGATAAAGGTAGTGCAAGGTATGTCCCTTCTTCGAAGGATGGCATGTCTCTTCCCATTGTGAATGCGGCCTATTTGGTATAAGAAGATGATGGAGTTGACTTCCTCGACGGGGATGATGATCAGGCAATACAGAAAAGAAGTTCGGATCGATTGAGAGAATGAGGCAAGTCATTCAATCTTTTCTCATTCGGTAGAAGAAGGTAGTTTACTAAGTCGACCATAGAGAAAGCTTTAGGCGCGTTTGAGGGAGAAGAAGTCAGTTTACTTATTCGATATTCGAGCAAGGGGAGAGGGTGCAGCTCTTTCGTTAAGTGGTGAGAGGTTGGTGAGATCATCTTCCAAGTGGCCTATTAGTTCTTTTCTGAGAGAGTTGGCATTGCCTATGTCTCTGAATTGCTATTAAAGTAGCTGCTGGTCTACAGCTCCTTTCCTAGAAGGGGATCGTGCCAGGGCATCAGCGAGAAAGACTTCCATCGAGAGAGGATCAGAAGCGCGGGCTCGACTACAGAAAGGGAGAGGAAGAATAGGAAGGCGAGTGCCTTAGCATTTCGAGGAAGGAAGGCTAGCAGCAGCGGCTGAAAGAAAGATATGAAGTTGGCGACCCAAAAGTGGATCTTTTTTTTAGTTCGAAAGAGACTCTTGAATGGGGTAAGCACCTTATTGAAGGCCGCTGACGTTAAAAATCCACTTGGAAACCAGGTCTTACCTAGATTTTTCCGATGAACATCATTAAAGGATATCATCATCAATCTCTGCGCCCCTTTGTGCTATAATCTCATTTTTTCGGGCCAAGGCTGCCTTCCGCCAGTTGTTCTTCCACTGTCTGTACGACGGAAAGGACTGGAGATGAATCAGTCGTAGTCATTTCAGGTCCTATAAGGAAGTAAACTCAAAAGAATGAGGAAATGCTTTGGGGTAATGCTCAACAAGGATCCGCGGATCCCGGGACTGAGATTTCGTCCTTGATCTTTATCTATGCCCCACTGGGTGATAGATCGACAGGGTCCGCAGTTACTGCCTAGCCGACCTGGGATTCGTGAACCTCAATCCTCCCTTCCAAGCTAGGAGCTGCAAAATCCTTTGCCCAAGCATTAGGATCGCATCTCATTCCTTACTCCTCTCCCTCTACTCAGCATTCGTTCCCTGCCCCATTCAAGCATCATTAGGGGGTGCGCATTCGGATCCCTTCATCCCCGCTTGGCAGACTTGAAGTTTTGTTGAGTAGGAAGGTTCATTAGAAAACGACCAACAGTAGAATGGATGCAGGCCAATGCCAAGCTCTACAGGAAGGTGGAGCACTCAGTAGCCCTGCTCAATAGATAGTCACTATCTTTTTTTCTCCGAGCAAGGTCTCTCTCTTGTTCTTTCTGGTTCCTCTTGGAAGATCACGCCTTTCGTATCTGTCAAGGTGGTATCAGAGCTTCAAACCAGACCTGGATGATCCTGCAATAAAACCGGTTCGATTTCCTCTTCTTTCGGAGGTCGGAAATTCTCTTTGAAATAGTGAAATAGCAAGTTTCCCATTTCAAACAAATGGATGACATTACTGAGATAAGATCGAAGCTGCTATACGCCCTAATATGCGTAGACATCGACCTGACGTACCTTACCTTAACCTTAAGAGATCGAAATCACTACTGATTTCGATACATTCTGGCAAGAAGTTCAAGACGAACCCTCAAAACCTCTCCTACCGGACACCCTACCCTTTAGGTTAGGCTCGATTCGATGCCAAAGGAAGGGCCCTTTATAGCGGTTTGGTAGCCTCCGATGCGAAGGCCCCAGCAAGCAATAGGATAAATGGGCCAAAACCACGACGTGATCTTTATCTCGACCCCTAGCTCCGATCTGGCGAAGAAACCTCGCTTCTGGGCTCATAATCGTAGCTCTTTTGCACGAATCCGCTCTTATTGCCTGCAGATGCAAGTCTTTTGAAATGCCTTAGTAACCTCCTTCATGCCATTGTCGGCATAAAGGCTCTTTTTTTTTTCCTTCTTTTCTTTCTCACTGGTAGATTGGAACTGCCAACAAAAGAGATATCGTAATTGAACAGCTTTCTTTCTTTTTTAAGGACTTTGAAAAAGGAGGATAGTTTATCGTACCTTTACCTATATACCCAAGATACCTAAGCCGGGAACCTTTTGGTTACGATCCTATCTGACCATTTTAGTTTATGAAAAAGGCAGCTCGGTTCAATACAGATTGTGGTCTTACCAGGAATGAATGAGCTGGATCTTCCCCTAGTTGAACTTCGGCCGTGCGCCTGTCCGCTTTGGTCGTCCAGTCAATGAATCTTTCTTATTTTCAGTCATGAATTGATGCTCTCTTTCCGCTTTTGACCATGAAGCAGATGATGACTTTGGGAAGCAGGCTGCCTCTTACTTATTTTATACATAAGATTAGGCAGGCTCCTTCAAGAAGAAGGACGGTTTTTATCACTGAATCATCTTTGAGGCGCGAGGCTGATCCTTTCCCTTTCGTAAGTTAGACAAATGAAATGGTCAGATCCCCAGAAGGGAAACCCGGTCTCAAAGGTGCCTCATGATAAGTAGTCAGCCGGTTTCGTCGGTAGGCGTGCCCAGAGTCAATATTAAGCGGGCAATGTCCTAAGCGAACTCAAAAAGTATCTAATCGCCAACCGCTGCCTTTGGTCTTTCCCGCTCGGTCTAAAAAGACGAAGACCAAGTTCATGCTATCAGCCATAAAGCTAAGAAAGGCTTTTAGAAGAAATGCCCACATTAATACGCTTGGTTGACCTTCTCTTCTTCGTTTTACTACTTCAGGTCCCAATCTTTGTTAAAAAACTTAGTTAGCTGGGCTTTTTCATGTTCCCGAAATGAATTAGTGTCTTTTGATTAGCTGCACATTTGGTCAAATGGTACATTCGGAAGGTGTGAAATTGGCCAGTGTGAAGTTTGCCTTTCTGTTTTGGAAGAAAGGTTCACAGAATAGCAAATTGCATAAATATAAGAGAAGAAAGGGTCCGTAGACAGAACGAAAGGAAAGAAAAGCTTACGATAGCCCCTTTTTAAACTAATTTGACGGGAGTTTTGCAAGTTGATTGACAAACGATTACAGAATGTGTATCGATTGCAGCGGATTCAATTACGTAAAATAGCACGTCTTCCGATTGCCTATCAAACCGGTCTCACTCTACTGTAGCTACGAACCGTCACTCTTCTTGCTGTTGTTGAGTGAACTCTTTCATGGGGTATCCTAAAAAAAATCAAGCATCTCGCTAAACAGGCTAGGTTCTTTCATAACTCATAACCGAAACTTTTCCTACCTTACTGGATTGACTCCCGAACTGTCTTAAACTAAACCTTGGCTCGCTTACTTGCCCTTGCCCGAGTGAGTCCTGTCAAGCCATTTCTTGATCTTTCACAGCAGGCAATGCCAGACGTCAAAAAGAGCTTCAGAAGGCTGGCCAGCACAAGAGAAGAAGGATAGCGTCAGAAGTGGGAGATTCATTAAAAAAGTGGTATCAATAAAAAGAGGGAAGAAGCCCAGGCTTTGCGGGGACCAGTTCGGAGTATTCAGTGGTGAGGAAAGCAGTAGCTTGCTTTCGAACTAAGAGGGAAGCACAAGTTACAGATCGACTGGAAGAGAGAGGACATAGGAAGCTTACTCCACCATCGGTGGAAGGGACCGGATCCTGATGAAACCACTTTTTCCTTGCGCCCCCTATCTTTGGAAGCAAGTTCCTTTTACTCCCAGCTCGCAAATGACTCATTTTTTTGCTTTGTCTCTGTCTTTTTTAAAATTTTAAAAGCGATGGTTTTCTCTCGGTGCGAGGGTCCGATTCTGAACCTGCCGGCATATTCCCAGCCGAGAAACTGGAAAGCGAGACCCTTCACTCTACTCCTACTCGAAAGATCGCATGCATTGAAAAACGATTCGACAGACGGACCTAGCTGATTGATGTCATAAGCAATCTTCCTGGTCTAACCTGAAATCGTAAGTTCACACTCAGCGTGAAGGAAAGCACTTCTACTCTCTCTGAGCCCTCCATACAGTGGCACATCACCAGCCTTGCTCAGCGTAAAATAGCTCTCTTTCTCTCTTTTTTTTTTCTACTAAGGGTGCCAAAAGAAAGGCATAAAGCAAAAGAAGAAAAGTGCGGATTTGCTGATCTATGAGTGACTAAGGTGGTCACCTAGAGATGAATCAAATTCATTCCTTTTGTTTTGGTCCCTATAATGGTAATGGTCGGCTTGTGGTCGACAGCCTTCTTCTTCTCATTCTGACTTGACTCGGCCTCAGTCTGTTATGAAAAGAGATTCCTGGAAAGTCGTTTAGGCCCAGGCCAAGAGCCATAGTAGACGTGAGCACCTGCCAATGGCTGAAGCCCTTCCAACGGTCTATCTGACTTCTGAAAATCTTCCATTTCACACCGATTATGAAATCATCATTCGGATTTAGTAATGTGATCTTCAACCGGGTCAATCAATTAGGGCGGCTAGATCGACCCACTCTAACTCCAGCTAAACTTAATTAAATAAAGTCAAATATAGTCAAGCCCCCTGTACCCATATAAGTGAGTGGGCAAAAACCATTGGAAAATGCCAGCTTCGGGAGGATAGCGAAGCCTGCCTTAGGCTAGCGACGTCTTTCCCAGTAAGAAAAAGCACGGGCTCCCTGACCCACTGAATACAACAAAAGAAAGGGGAAGGACGTAACATAGAAGAAGTAGGCTAATCCAGATAAGCATCCTTTTGCCTTTAGTGCTTGGTCCCTTCCGGCTACCTCAGTAGGTCCTTCTTTGGCATGAGCTGTAGCGTAGGCACAAGAAGTAGGAGGATCCGGAAGCGTAGGAGCGGAAAGCCAGGATGCAGAGAATCTAGCTAGGAGGAAGAGGAGGCATGCCATAGTTTAAGAAGGGGACAGAGATCCTAACTAGGGCTATTCTTCGTGGACTAGTCTTTTGCTTTTCTCCTTCCATTCCAGGTCAAAACCTTCGGTAGGTTGGGTTTCGATGAGCAGATCTATCTTTCGAACTTCATTTTCTTTCCGTCTGCCGGTGTCGTGGAGCCAGTCTATGATGTTCCAAGTGGATAAATCCAGTGTCTTTGATTCGGCTAAGGGGCCAGTGCCTTGAGTGATTTCAGCCCGTTGAAGGAGATCGAGGAGTGTTCGGGTGTCGAACCATGGGTCATTGGTCGAAGTCAGGGGAAATGATTTTCAGGTCGGGGCATTGCTTTCTCATTTTCTCTTGCATCGTGTAATGGCCCCTTGAAGGCGGAATTGCTTCTTTATCTTTCTTCGTTGAGGGTCGTCCTGACCTTGTTCAATCACTTGAGGTCATGCTGGTCTAACTGGCCCCTAACCTAAAGGCACCCCCTTTTTTCTTTATGTGAATGCTCTCCGTCCGTTTTCGAAGTGGTCGAAGGTTTCATTTTTCCGCAGCAAGCCTTTCTTTTTCTGTCTTTGTGTTTGAGGGAGGGAATGTGTCTCGAGGTCTATCGCCACCCCCCGTACCTTTAGTGGGACATTGCCTTTTTTTAGAATGAGAGTAAGGGCATCCATCAGATGGAGTGCCTGCGAATTCAGTGACTGAACTTCTAACCAGAAATATCATAATAAAAGAAAGGTCCACAGAAGGCTACGAGGTAGTAGGAATGGGTTGACCAGGTTCTACCACTGCAAAGGACGGAGCTGGAGCACGATGGACAGATGCAGAGCTATTTTGAACTTTGGCATCAATAGCACCTCAAAAAGTCTCAGACTAAGGCATAGGTATCATATCCTAGCTACATCTCACTCTAAGGCAGGAAGCAATTGACACCTGACTTTCAATCAAACTCTTCCGTTGGTACGCATGAACCGGCTTTTTTGCTTCCTCTATTTCTCTGTTCTCGGCCGTGACCTATAAAGCAAGAGAGAATCTTTATGGATCTTTCTTCCCGACCGGCAAAATGGAAAGAACTATGAACGTGGAATCACTAGAAACGGATTAGTGACGAGCAATTAAAGGATAATGCGTTCATTTCCTTTTGCACCTTCGCTTCGGGTTCGGGCGTCACAAAGCAAAATCCGCTATAGAAAAAAATGGGTTGAGTGCTAGACCGGTCCGAGAACTGATGCGAACTACCTAATGGATCGAACGTCGAACTCCGGGTGAATGGATCGCCCCGGCGGGGCCGAGGACAGAGGGCCCTGAGAAGCGCAGCACTCCAATACTGGATCCTTTTGTAGGCTCTGGCTTCAGCCAGCTCACTTTCTCCCTCACTTACCTCCAGAGGCTCAGACGCTTCGTCAGTGGGTTTGCCTTCGTCTTTCCTTTTTTTATTCTTAATCAAAGCAGAGGCAGTTTCTGCAGCTGTGCGCTTCGAGGTAGCTCGGGTTCTCCTAACTGAAGACATTGCGGACTTAGGGGTAGGGGGTTTAGCACTTTTGTCTACAAAATAGAAAAACAACTCATTTTTTGGCCGCGGGAGTTAAACAACGAAAGACCGAAAAGGAGATACCTTTCTTGGGTTTCTTTTCTGCCCTGAAGTCTGGGAGGAGAAAGTTGACTCGACGAGGGCTCTGGGACGGATTCCTTGGTCTTGCTCTTTCCTTTCTGGGATTTTTCGGTCGGGATTCTCCTTTTTACATTTCCAGGTGAGATGGCTTCGATTGGCTTGAAAGCAAGGTTTTTATTCCTCTGACCACCATGTTCTAAATTCCGTGGTCATTCCTGGCGTATTAGACAGGTTGTTTAAGTCGAAGCCGCTTTTTAGAAGTAAGAGTTTCCGTTGAAGAAAGAAGGGGGAAGGATGAAAATCCAACGCTTAGCCAACCATCTATCTTAAATAGTCTAGAATCAATCTATTTATGTCTAATCTTGCTTTCTATACTAACTGGATAGATCTTCTTCCTATTTCTAGGAGCTTCTAGGTCAGGGAAAAATGACAAGTTTCGTATGAAAGGGAGAGGTGCTGCTGCTTACGTCCTTTCCCCGGAGCAGCAACTGAAAGAGAAAAGACCGGGTATGCCTGAAAACCTGAAACGGATTCGTGAACAACAGATAACGGATATACCCCGGATACCATTTGAACCAGAGCTGAACCATTGAAATTACCCGAGAGTCACTCCAGAAGACCTCGAGTCACTGGCTGCCTTTAGAGCAGACTAAGAATCAGGTACGGAAGGAAGTGAAGGTGAAGCAGGCTTGCGGGCTAGGCTTTCTCAGGCTTGACAATATGACAGGGCCTTTGAGCCTGGGCTTTCTTCTTTAAAGCCTCACGCCGGGTATGAACTCGATTGTTGGTCGGATCTTGCTGGGTATTCCCACTTTGCTTGGATGGCGCCTTTCGCCTTTGATTAGGACTTTTCCGCATTTCATCTCAAAGAGGATCTAAGCTAACTAAGCTAAACAGTGCTTTTCTCTTTACTGGTGCAAGAAGGCCTCCGGACAAAGGCATGAATACTAAGAGAGGAAGAAAAGAAACCTCCCAAAATTCGTGTTGTACTGTATTAGTGGAGGCGGTAGAAACCTTAATATAACGCGATATGATATAAAGGATGGTTTAAACTAGATTGTCCCAGTTGGAGTTCTGACTATAGCTGCAACCTATCTCATATTGGGGAGAAGTGTACCCTACTGTATCGAAAAGAATGCATTGGATTCATTCTATTCTCCCATGTCTTTCTTGGTTGTAAAAAACCAACCGGCGATTTCCGACAAGTCTCTCTTCAGTTTGAGAGGGGAGCAGTCAAAAATGAACTATATGGACAGACGTGAGAATCAAATTGCACTCTTCAATTCTCTATCGGCATTAGCCAATTCTGTATGGAGGGGCAAAACCCCGAAGATCCTATGTCAGAATGCTTTGAGTTCCGCTCAAAGCTGCCTCTATGCGCGTATGTCGGAACTTCTTCCATTTAGACAAAATCCACTTCCAAATGATTGGACGCTACCGGCCTTTTTCCGGGAAGTGATTGGAGATACCGACAACTTACCTATTGTTTTAGATGCCCTAAGGTAAGGGATCTTTATTTCCATGGGCCAACGGGTGAATGCTACATACAGGCCATGGCTGTATACGTCAATCTTTTGGGAGGGATGTAGTAAGTCGTAGGACTTTCATTTCTTCTTTTGTTTGTGCATCTTTCCCATGCTGTTAGTTGGTAAAGAACCAACCACAATTCTCGTTTAGTTCTTCACTACTCGTACAGGAAGGAGTCTCTTTCTGGAAGAATTTCTTTTTTCTATTCCTATATAAAATAAAAAAGAAAAAAGAATCTCCAGGTATCCCTATATCAAGTAGTACGAGATCTTTGATTTGCAACATCAGTCTCTCTCCGGAGAGCCCTCTGCTGACCGAACCTACTGTTATGAAGGCAAGCAACCACAATGGAGTAGGGCTTCTAAGTGCGTAGTCTGTTTCCAAGCTCTGATAAGCGAGTCAAGCTTTCTCATCTCAGGAACAAGTCGACTAAGGCGATGGGGCATATCCGATCTTCCAATCGTTGATCTAGTTGAAAATGAGCAAATGAAATTTCTCTGTAAATAAGGAAAAAAAGGCTAGTCCTACTGACACTGAACCTGGCTGGCCCCCCCCTCCAATCCCTCGGCTGAACCTTCTGAGGCCGTGACGACTTTCCGCGGGTCTCTCGTCGAAATGAGAAGCTAGCGAAACAGCGGTTGGTGTGCAGTCAACTACGTCGAACCTCACTCTGTCCCCTTAATTAGGAATTAAAAAGATTTATCCTTGATTTTTATAGGTGAATCAGGTTTTCTGTGTAATCTGAGGAGATTCGTTTCCCCTTTCTTATAATTACGTATAATAATTATATAGGGAGGGATCGAACTCGCTTTGCGCCACCCTATCCCGGTGCCAAAAAGGAGTACCTAGCAGTACCGACTGTTGTGTCTTCGGCATCGAAAGCAGCAGCAGTCACCTCAAATGGGTTGGGTTCGCTCGAAGTCGTCGCGAGCCCTACGTTTGAAGCTTCAACACAGTCACTCCTTAGTATTAGTAGCTCGTTGCTACAACTTCTCTTTGGCTCGCCCCTATCTCTTCTCTAAAGGGGCTTACTCACTTCACTCGCTCTTGTTCAGTAGCGGTTTATTCATTCTTTAGATAGCAGCGCGAGAGCTCTGAACTTTCATTCAGGTCTTTAGTTCCAGTCGAATCGCGAGCAAAGCTCGACACTGCTAGCGAAGCTCTACGACAGAGCATTTCCATTATTTCAATTATAGAACCAACTGCTCTCTCTTTCCGGCTTAGCCTACCTTATCTTATATCCCCCTGGTGTACGAAAGCAGCGAAGGAAGAGGAGCACAACCGTCACTTGCGAAGCGAACAAAGAAAAAAAACGCTCAAACAAAGCAAAGGGGCGCTCGTACACTCTCCGTTCTGTGGTTCCCCTAGCGCAGCGCTCAAACAAGCCCTCTGATCCTGAGGTGAGGGTGCGATGCCTATCGAAATCACAAAAGGTGCAAAACCGGATCCGCGTCAAATGAAAAGTGTCTTGGCATTGGCCGATTCCGTTGCCGAAAACTGCTTGTTATGACCCGGGGTCGGACGTTGGTTTTTTATGGGAAGACATCGCGTTACTAGTCGATTTAAGATAACGAAAGGCTTTTCTTTTCCAGCTGCCAATAGAAATCGAAATCGGAATCAGAATAGTAAAGCAAGCAATAGGAACTGGTACATAAGCACAAGCAATCGGATCTCCTCGGGTCAAGTCAGCACACCCGCTGTAAGTAAAGCCATCTGGAATAGGAAAGCAAGTAGGAAGAATATGAATAGGAGTCAGTCTTGACTAAGCTCATTCCGACTCTCACCCGTCTCCAAGAATGCTACGACGCTATGCATCCGCGCACTGGAGTTTTCTACGATGGATTGAATCCTTCCTTCCAATTCGAATTGTTTTTCTACTCGTTCCTTGTCCCTTTTTTACTTTTAGGCACCATTCAGTATTTCAGTGATACTGAGTGAGTGAGGGTGGGGAGATTGCTCTCCCGCACACGCTGAGCGCTTCCGAATGGAGTGTTGTTTAGCTGTGTCTAGACGCGACATAATCAGCAGTGATCTATGATTATGTTTACGTCGTCTTAGTTCCTTTTGGTTAGGTTAACCCTTAACCTCAGTGACTAAGATTCCAAAGTTAGCATCTTGGACGTCCCCCCCCTGTGTAGTGTTATAGCTACGCAATAGGGCGAGTCAAATGTTACATGAGTATTCATAATGACTCCTTAAGTAGCCTGGTGCAAAAGCCCAACGACTAGTAAGTGTAGTTAATTATGTCTAAAACTTTCTTTAAATGGTTGGATATTATTGAAAGGCTAAGTGTGCTTATGAACATAGGATTTCACCGGTTCCAGAGAACCAGATAGGAAGAAAAGACCCAGAGGATTCTTTTGAAGCAGCATGACTAGACTCACGGATTTGTCTTGAAAACTTTTTTTCATAGGTAGTTGGAGTACCAAACCGGTCGAATCTCTTTCTACGGCAAGCGCCATCGCCTTTTTCACTCTGGATTTGACCTCAGTAGCATTCCATTCCCAACTACATGCTTTGATTCTTCATTTTTGTGAACCTTTTTACTATCTCTGAAGTGTATCCGCTGCTCCCCGTCGGTATAGGTCTAAGGGCGTTTTGTCCCCTATCTCTCAATAGCACGGAACAAGATATATATATCTTGTGGCGCTTTCGCCGCCTATTCTATGATAAATATATAGTATAGTAAGGCGGAGAACTGTTGTTCGTTGGAGCGCCGGAGTGCGGAGGTTGTTCCCATCATTGAAGTCAGAGTGTGGGACCCCGCCCTTCGAATGATAAAGACAAAAAAGCCCTTAGTTTTGTTGGAAAAATCAACGCAAATCTGATCTTTCTTTTCTCTCGGGCTAGAACTTTCTTCAATTATCTCCTTTAGAAAGCTGCGAAAGGCCCGGCCCTGAACATCCCTTTTTTTCTCGAATGAAAGACCCTCGCCCCGCTTCCTATCGATATGGCGGATGCGAGGCGAAATCAAAGTCATCAAATACTCTTGACTAGCTAGCAGGTTGGCTAAAGCGAACTGACCACAGCTCAATGAGGTACCAAGACCACCCACAAACCATTGAATCAGCATCATAAAGAAAATCCTCCTTTTCAGAATAAAGGGGCTGGTAAAAGGACAGCATCAAGCTAGACAGTATGACCGATCTCCGAGAGAAAGGCTTCGAGGTTCTCTTTCCTTGGTTTGACTAAACCGGCACTCGAACACTGGGTAAGAAGAGAGGGGCTTTTTTCTCTGATAGGGCCAACATCTTCTCTGACATTCATTTTCCCTTTATGGGTGAACCGTTCCTACAGCCCTTATATGATTCCAGCTACTCACTCTTGGACCCGCGGACTTGGAACTATTTAAACATGACCTTTTCAAGGGCTCGAAAAAAAGGGCATCAAACTCGTTGACTTCCGTGGAGGGACCTTACTACATAAGGGCTAGAGACGCCTCAGACTCAGGAGATTCTATGAACTCCCTTCACTCTATTTTATCCTGGGTCGTCGAAGCCGGAGGCTCCTTCCAGTCTCAAGCTGTGGTATAGTCTCCTTTCCTCCTTCGTGCCCGACCCGGTCAGTAGGCGTCAGTGTCTAATCCCTCCGTCTCGTTTCGTAGGAATATTGTAGTTAAAAAGTCATTGCTCCCTAGAGGAACTGGTCTCGGAGCTTCATGAGATAGATTCTAGGGCTCATTTTCCTTCTTCGCTATCGAGCCCCTGCAATTACAGGAAATACCTCATCGATACCTAAACCTAAAGTAAAGAGCAATCCCTACTGGAATGAATCCGTATCGGCGCCTAATCAGAATCAGAAGAAGGGTCCCTGCTGGTGAGGGAGGAGTAGTTAAATCCACGGTCTCTGGCAGCAACTAGTCTCGAACGGAAGGAGTTGTCTTGAAAGAGCCCAAACAAAAGGGCGATGGCCAACCAAAGCCCTTTCCCTTTTAGCCTAAGCCATCATGAAATCCAAGCCATCGTTCACTTTTCATTTCCTTCCAATACTCAATTTCCGGTAAGGCAGACCCTCCAACCTCCCCATTTCATTCTCCCGTTTACCTTTCAATCGTCAGTTAGTCCGCCAGCCTTGACCAAAGGAGGGGGAAGCGCGGCGTAAGCAAAGACCTTCGAATAAGAACAGGGGCTCCTGACTCCGAATCAAGGGAGTGGAGGTAATCCGGGCGAAATCAGAAAGTCATTCAAAATCAACCCCTCAAAGAGGAATCAGTATAAAAGTCACTCATTTGGTCCCATTAACAGAACAGCCACCTTTTTCTTTCTAATATTACATAACATAAATAGATTCTATTTATGTACAACATAATAAAATAAGTTAAGGGTTCGACCCCTCTCCGATAGCACGAAAGAACCCTTTCCATTAAAAAAAGCTCCAATTCGAAGGTGAACCATATAGAGGAGAGCTACTGTACTGGCTTTTTTTGGGGGGAGGTTGGTATCCTATAGATTATAGATCCTGGTTACATACAACATTGTTCCTGGAAACTTTCTTCAAAGATGAGCCTCGAGGAATCTGCGAAGATGTTCATTTGACATTTCCATTAGGAAGCTGCATTGGGCATTTACACCATTAAGAGAGGGGCTCGCTAATGCGCAAAGGGTAACACCGGGGTCTGGTTGGGCTGATCAAAGTAGTTGATTCAGAATCATCCAGCCGGAAAACTAGCCCTGTAACTTTATTTCTAAGAACAAATAGGAAAGCGCGCTTAACCGAGGGCTGCATTCCTGTTACAAAGTCCTTGTTATGGCCTCGATTTCGAAACCAAGATCTAAGGAATTAGATTATTCGGACCAAATCCCCCATCAACCCCGAGTCACTACCTTTACCATTGCATTGGATCTGGCGATCCCAATTAAGAAAGCGTTGGTCTTGGGTTTGGGTGCCCCAAGCAAAGCGGTCCAACCCCCTTCTTTGATAAGCGATACCTTTCTCTGTTCAAGTTATAAGGCCGACGGAACCAAATACATACCTTTTTGCTTCGTCAGCAGTAGTCCTTACTAGCCGATGACCTAGCATGAGTACGAACAAAGAACTTCTTCGATCTGACCCTCAGTAATCGCGGTGGAGCATTCATTATTATAAATAGTCCTATCTATTCTTTTTGGAGAAAGACTTTTGCAAAGCCCTATCCGGGGTTTGTAAAGCTCCCTGCCTACACGTGGTAAAGCTAAGAGCGAAAGAGTCGGTCGCATAAGCGCATAGATCACTACAAGTTAATTTCATCCCATGCAGAGTCTTGTCCGGCAGTAGGAAGACGGGATCTCTCTGAAGAACAAAGTGGAGGTCCAGTCCCTAACAGAAAGAAAGCCCAACAAGGTGGAATCAGCTGAATTATTATTGTTTCATTATCGTACAGATGATAGGACGGGCCTCTTTCTATGATCAAATAACTCGGTGGTTTCGGGAACGAAGCGAATAGGGTAAGGAGCACATCATGCGAGCAGGGTTCTTGCCCGACCCAGGAGGTAAGAATCATCAAATCATCCAACACTCGTATACTATATATTATACTAAGTAAGACCCGTGGTATAGTAATCATAATGGAAGCCCGGGCTAGCAATAACTGGAGTTACTTCGACTGAGGGAGGTAGCTTGCTTCTTGACAAAGACCAATAAGTAATTAGAAGCTCAAGCTAAGCCCAAGTTAGTGATAATGAATAGGGGTCAGAAGCTCAAACTCCAAATAAAATAATAAATAATATATTATTTATTATTTGAACAGAAGAACTTGAGCTTGAACAAATAGACTCAAACTGCACGAGGGGGGAGGGGAGACGATAGTGTCCCCGACCGGTCCAATGGTGTCTATGAAGAGTACATAAGAATGAGCGAAATGCAAGAAAGTGAATCGGTTGCGTGCCGATCCTTACCTATTTTCAGGGTCGACTTAAGGATTATCAGCGGCGACCACGAACCGCCTTGCTCCCGCAGAAAGACCTTCACCCTATAGCTACCGAAGACCATCACCTTCCGAGCAGGGTCCATCTTTGATAGGAACCCCGTTTTATATATTCTATGATATGATCTTTCCTTTTTCTGCGGGTGTGAAATAGGCTACGGCAACGATGCGAAAAATGGCGTAGTAAAGTAGCCAGTCACTAAGAGTAGTGGGGCTATCGCTTCCTCTAGTACTAGCTCTGATCTCTCTTCAGCAGTTGCAGTACGATTCTTTAATTCAACTCCTGCCCTGCCGTATAAGTCTTCAGTGTCTGGGGTAGCTTTTCCTGCGGTCTATGGCCTATCAGCCTTCCCTCTAGCTGCTAGCTCTATAGGAGACTAGCATCTCTTAGTTAAAGTTAAGCTGCTCTTTATGGCTTCGGTGAATCTCTCGTCCTGCTGTATTGGTTTTATGGTAACGCGTTCATCTCTTGTTTGCTTTGTTTACCGCTTTCCGTAATTAAGTACTTTCCCCTGTCAACTCCTGCTAACGGTCATCGGGTAAGGCTAATCGGTGGAATCTCTCCCTTGTTGCTTCTTCGATCCTGGGCCATATGTCCTATTCAAGCTCTCCTGGTTGGGAAAGAAAGGCCGGGCGGAGCTGTGGATGCTGAGTCCTTTCCTTTCCGAAGAAAAAGGATTCACTATCTCTGTCCCGAAGTCACTATTTGAACCTGTGAGTACTTAAACTCTTTTGTACTCCAAACTGCCTCCAACCGGCTTTTTCTATTAGGCTTCCAATTCAAGCTGAACTGGTCGGGGATCAGAGTGAGTGCTTTAGGACTAACCTATCTTGCCTATGTTGACCTATTATACCGAACCAGTTATGTTATTTCTTCGAATTCGACCAATCGACATTCGTTTATATGCCATGCCGCCTATAAAGATAAGAGCCTCTACTCTTTCAACAGCCAGAGAGCCCACTCAATGAACAAAGTCTTTCTCTTTTGTGGAACGTGCACACAGAGGGTTAGTTGGGGAAGAAGAGGTTGCCCATTCAGAGTAAGCTCTTTGAGACGCTAACTCGATATTGCATAAGAGAAGAAAGAGGAAGAAGTGAGCTGTAGCCTTACTTAGTCTTAGTACGCGCACTAGAAGGGGCTACCGAATGCGCCAGTGACAAAAGAAAATCTTGTTTGTGTGCCGCGAGGGGCCTACCCCTTGAAAATGGAAGGGCATGGAGAAGCGGATTCCTACTTCTTAATAGAATAGCTTGATCGACCACCATCCTTATTGACCTTCCCTCGGGTTGGTATGCTTGTGTGTCAAGCAATCCTGCTTCGGTAGCAGACTTCGGTCAAGGAAATCGCTTCAAGCAATGGCTTTGGATCGACCTGACTTCTTAGAGAGGAAAGCCAGTGAATGAATGAAATCCGTTGAATGAAGAAGTCTTTATGGCTCAAGCAGCTAGCGGACCTCCTTAATTGAGAAAGTCAAGCATGTCAGCACGCCCCCTACCTATGTAGTCGGCTTCCCGGTAGTTTGCGGGACGTTATTGGAATCGGTCTATCTAAATGGCCTATCTCCAGATGTATGTATTCTTGAAGTGCCTTTCTCATAGTTCCCTTCCTGGGCATTGATTGAGAGGGAATAGACTTCCCCACTGAACGAGGAAGGCAGCAATCTCCTGGAGATAGAGGGGCAATCCCCAAAAGAAGCGGCCAGAGGAGACATTCATTAATAACGGATCTCGACCCCTCACCCGTACTGATGGGAATGACGGGCACTGCATTTATGCCGAAGCCGAGGAACTGAACCAATTACTTTAAAGGCTGGCATCCCGGACTGATAAAGAATCAACTAGGAAGACTGGGCAGAAATCTTCTTATCCGCAGTAGCGACAATCAGGAGCACTACTTCTATAAGATGATTCTCGCCATTTTCCTTACAATAGGGGCATTGACTTCAGTCTCAACTAGACCCAATAAAGCTCGAAAAAGCAGGATTGCTTGAATGGAAAGAACAAAACGTAAAGGACAACCAAACGAAAGCGCTAACAGCAGAGGGCAGTATATATATATAGTAGAGCTCGCTTACCAGACGAAACCAGGCCTTTACTTGGAGTGGAAGGGAGAGTAGACCCGAGAGCTGCAATAGGAATTAGTATTCTAGCACCAGCCCTTCTCGTATCGAGACAAGACAGAGTGGGGAAAGTGCCTTATGTAGTTACCTACTCTTTCATCGAGATTAGCGAATTACGGTAGAAGATCGGAGAGAATCTGGTTCGAGGAGCCTAGCCTTCTTTGCTATTAGTTTCAATATCTGCTGCTTTTGTTTGCGCCAACCCTCTTAGAAGGAAGAACTCTGGGGAACTTCCGGATTAACTGATTAAGGAGTTCCGGTCGAAAGAGAAATGAGTTAGCGGGAAGAAGATTAGCAGTACGAGGAGGCGATTCAGCAAGCTAGCCACACCTGCATCACTTGACACTTTATTATTCACACCGAAGAGAGAGTGCTAGACTAGTGCCCAATGAAGACCCAAGCAATGCATCTCAAGCTCTCGCTTTCAGAGCAGATGTGCGAGAAGTTTAATTACGAAGCTATGCTGATATCTATCTAAGAGCTCATATTCAAAGGAAAGGGCGGACCTGGGACCTGTACTTTATAAAATAAAGGATGGAATGGAGCCAAGGGAAGAAAACGAACAAGAAGCACACTTCAAGGTCACTCTCTGTCTTCTTGCCTGGAATAAACTCACTCCAGTGCAGTGGGAGGACCCCCTCTAATAGGATGCTACTCGTACCTGTAGAAAGAAGAGCGAGAGCAGAAGAGTAGGATTCGGTAACTAGGAAATGCCCCATGCTCGAGGAGAAGGAGACCGGATAGAGAAGAACGGGGCACACTCCTCCCATTAAGAGAAAGCACAGGGAAATCTCAATATAACCAGAGTGACCCGGGAAAGAAAGACATGACTCTAGTACGTCCCAAAGGCGGGTGTTGGTCTGTCAAGGATGGACATAGATGCCACCTTTTTTACTGAAAGTTGATCCCAGTTGCCCAGAACGCCAGGTTCTAACATAACATCTATTACTTTGATACTGTAGACTTCACACCTACCCCATCTAGACGATAAATAGATAAATAAATGGGTTTATTGCGGGCATTTGCCAGCTTGATTCTGAGAAAGAGCTCGTCGGCCTGTTGGGGTTCTCTTAAGATATTTCGAATCAACTTAACCCTATTCAACAAACAGGTGATTATGTACAAAAAAGGCTTGTTATTGAATGGCCCCTCTTTGCAACTGATTTCATTCATATAATCGGGTGTTAGTTCATAGGTTTTTAATCCTGCGTACTCCCGCATAAAGAAGCAACCGCAACCTGAAACAATATCTTATTTAAGAAGAGCGCTTGCCACTCCTCTAGTGTGATTTCCATCGGAGATAGAAAACCTCTTATCTTAGGCATAGACAAAGATAGCATCTTCGGTGCGTCACAGAGATTTCGTGCACGCACTAAAGAGGCCTTTAATCGACACTCACTCCTATGCAGGAGATGCCACACTGACTGCTCTAGCAGATAGGATGAAGAAGGAAAGAACGATTATGGTAGAAAAGACTCTTGAGAGCTCGGCTATAGAGCAATTCTTCGACTAGGGAAATGGGAGAAAGACCCTTCTTTCTTTATTTAGGCAGGAAGAGCGAAATGGTCTCTCGATCCTAGGAGAAAAGAAAGATGAGGATACCGCCCTTCTCTCATGACTTCGGAATCGAGCCAAGGCACACCTCTAAAGTGACGTAGACCCGGTCCCTAACGAAACTAAACTTGAGCAATTTCCGTTCGTTTGGTATACCATTGATCCCTTTGGGAAGGTTAAAGTTGAATCATACCCAATCGAAGAATAGCCCTTCGTGACTCTCCCTCTGACCCTGGAATTCATTGAATTGGACAATTCCTAATAAGCGCTATAGCTCGAGCTATAGCTTCTTCTCCTGTATGTGGTAGTATCTGCTGCTTGAGCTTAGGTAGTCTTTCGCGCAATTGCGTGAAGCATCTCGCTATGCTACCTACACCTTCCTTTGGGCGAGGTCAGATCTAGAGAGGAAAGGACTCAAAGCAAAGCTCCGCAAGGAAGGCAACAACTGTCACCATTCCCGGGCGAAGGAAGGCTGGAGTGCTCTGAGGAGATCTGATTCTGGACAACTCCGATTCGACTTCTTCATGAGCTAGCCCCGTGCCAAAAACCAGCTGTTCTCAGGATGTGAGAGGCTAATGTAGTAAATTAATGTTCCAAAGCCAAAAGAGGCTGACAAGCAATAGCCAAACCAATCCACCAGGGAATGAATCTTTTGAATGGGCATCCGTAACAACAGACGAAGAAAGCCTTTCTTCTAGGCGGGAAGAAGTTCCAAAAGGGCTCTGAGTCCTTATAGGGGCTATTATACTCGGTTCCAATGGCTTTTCCTAAATATCTAATTTTCTGGAGCGAAACTTCAATCTTGGAGGAAGGGTAGTTTGACACCCGTTGCATAAAAGCTACTGGGGCAACCGTAAACATAAAGCTAGATAAGCAAAGGGAGAGGGAACTACGCTCCCAAGAAAGAGCAAAACCTCGCCAAGGCATGCTACAACCTAAACTGCGACGATGGCTCCAAACCGGATACGAAGCAAGCGAAAGCAAGCTAGCCAGGGAAGGGGGTTAGCACGGTAGCGGGCCTCCTCGGCCTTGACAGGCTCCCGTTGATATAGCCTTCTAAAATGAGGAAGTTTTCTCTCTTCCTTCTCAACCCGGCCTTTACTTTAAGGATGAGCGGCCAGCACGCATAATCGAATGCTTCACTCGAAGGGCTACGCCATATAAGGAGGCTTCCCGCCACCTTGTCCACCTTCACGCCTAGGAATTGCATAAGGACCGGCTCACGACCGTCATTCCACATTTGGTAGTTGGTCTGCCATTGAGGGTAAGCCCTATTTGAGACTAAGGCAGGCTTCTTTTGACTGCATTTTTTCCTGCTTTCTTTGCGCCCTTTCCACCTAGTTATAGATTTATTTAATGCCTATAAACTGGGACCAAGCCAAGTAAGTCCATAGATCGTCTGTTAATCCTTCTTTGAATCCCAGTTGTATTAGTATCCGTCGTCGTCTGGGGTTTTAACATGACCAAAGTAAAAAAAGTCTTGTCCCAGTTTTGAAGCCTCGAAAAGTCTCTCTATCTGGCTTTGTTATTATTACAGTGTCATCTGCAACCAGCCGTAGAGATATGGAGAGAGGGGACAGCCTTGTTGCAGACCTTTGTTTGGTTCCTATTATGAACCCCACTGGTCGTCCATGGATGATAGGTACTATTCATTGTATATAAAAAAACTTTCGTATCCTACTCTGCAAATCCCATTTTCCTGTCGCATATAGAAACCTATGATTAACATTATCATATGCCTGGTTTGGCGAGTTTAGTGATCATGGCTGGCTCACCTGATCTATCAGCTGACTAGTAAGCCCCCTTGGGATAATCATCAATATCTCTTCCTATCCAAATGAGATTAGGAGGGCGCCTTTTTTAAAGAGCCAGCGTGTCTTTCAATCTATTGGCAATTACCTTAGTCATTCTCTTATACAGTGTAGTCCTCATAGCAATGGGCCTCGGTCTAGTGAGGTTTTGCTTTTTTGGAAATCATTGCCAGGAAGAAGGATTGAATTGCATCTGGTTTGCTCCTGTTCGACTTCAATTACCATATGGAGATGGAGGTCGTCCTTAATTATGTTCCAGCACTACCCCTGAATCTATCAACCAAGTAGAAGTTGAAGTTCAGTTGGAATCCATCTAATCTAGTTTGACTATGAGCAGGCCCTCTGTTGTTGATAGATAGCTTAAAAGATTGAATTGAATCATTTTTTTTGTGCCTCGGGGACTCTTTCAAATATTTGGTGGACTGCTCCTATATGCTGTTGGCTCGATAAGATGGATAAGTGTGATAACAATTTCATAACTTCTATCCTTATCTCCTCATGCTGAACCAGAACCAGGCCTCTTGGGCATTTTAAAATGATAAAAGTGTGGATTCTGCCTTTCTTAATAGATGCGTGAAAAAAAGAAAAACCTTTTAACCACAACTGTCGAGATTGTAGGCGCAGCGACTCCCCGACCCTTCTTGACTTAAAGCTGAGCTTCCAATCTTCTATACATACAAGAGTTCTCTATGTGTTCTGCATGTGGTTCTCTCTCAATTGCTCTTCCTTTTCCAAAAACGTGTTTTCTGCTTGTTTTGAAATTTCATTTACACAATTGAATTAACAAGAGGAAAGAAAAACCAGTTAAAAAAATCCTAAACAAAAAGGTCCTATGTAGGTTATCCTTACATTTTAGTTTATAAACTAAATTGAAAACTTCTTCAAAAATCAAACTAAGAAATATAGTAGGTGAGTAAACGTGGCGCACCTACAAGAGCTCGATAGAATAGGGCTCTATTCGATCCGATCCGTCCAGGTCCAGGTAAAGACCTTAACCTATACTATACCTTATGAACCCTTGAGTCCTTTCTTTTATGCGAGGATGCAAGTGTAGGATAGATCTTTCCAAAAGTTCACTTTCTTTGTCGAGATTGGGTTGGTGTTCAGTGGACTGGGTACAAGATCGAAAAGAACCCTACCCTATATACTATATATAGGATATAGGCAAGAGGCAAGGCAAGCGCTGTCCGTCTTCATGGCCTCAATAAGACGTGGTATTGTACTGGCCCGTTTCGCAGCACGGAGTATACCGTGATCTCCGTTAGTTCCGGTTCGGCTTTTTCCCCAATTTCCCACTCCTTCTGTGAGGCCTCACCACACTTCGACACAAGAGAAGAGGACCGGGCGCTTTGCTTGTCTTGTATCTTCGGGATACGAGTTGGCGGTCTTCTTTAAGAGAACTTCAATCTAATACTCGTTATGGATCAACTCATTGCTGATTTCGTTTCTAGGATGGGTTTGGCTCTGCCTGTAGCTATTCTTGTAGCCGTTAGGGCTGGCCGAATGATCCATCAAATGAATAGTCAAAATATGGAAACAAAGGTAACTGATCTAACGATAAATGTTGTTAAAGAGAAAATCGTTGACCAACTCTCAAAAGAATTGAGAGTCTATAGAGAGACTACTGAGGATGTGAACTTACCAACAGGAGTCAATCTCCAAGAGGTAAGCGCACGTCTATTTTTTGGAGAAGCAAGAGTGAACCTTCTACACATACACAATAAATATTGTGATCTTTTTTCTCAGGGAACGCAAAGTGAATACTTTGTCCAAGTTATACAATTTCTTGGAGGGTAGTTTTTCTTTTTCTGATGGTTCCTGACGTACGGGAGTTATAACATTTGAATTTCTCTTACATTCCACGTTCCCGAAATGGATCCTCTTAACTTAAATATTTCACATTTTCGAAGCGACAGCTTACTTCGATCTTTCATAGATTGAGTCTTTTCTTTCTTTTCATTTTGACCTTTCTCAGTCTCTCTTATTGTCTCTGTTTACTAATCGAGGTGGATTTGGATCTCTTTCTTTGGAAAATGAAATCAATGTTGCTAGGGAAAGTGATGTCTTTATTAAGGTCGCATGGGATGATAGAACTTTTTCTTTTTTGTGGAGACCTCACTCTAGGGAACATGATGATGTCAGAAGAAGGTTACGCCGCATCAAGCTCGTAGGGGGGCGGCTCTT